TGGATAGGCTTACATCAACCCGTCAATCTTTCAAATCTCAATTACTGGAAAGAACAAAAAAATATAAATATATATTTAATCCTAAATTCGAATCAATTTAAATCGTCATAAGGATTAGTATAAATGCGAAACTTTTCATTTCTATAAAATTATATTGAATCGGAAACGAAGATCTGATTCGAGAATTAGATCGACGGAACAATAGAAATAGAAAACTAGCTTTTGAATCTAATTCTGATCCAGGAATTGGAATAATTGAATGGAGAGAGAAAGAAACAAACATACACAAATACTTATTTCTCCAACATGAAATTGAACGAGAAGCCGTATGAGGTAAAAATCTCATGTACGGTTTTGTAAAGTGACAGTAAAGGTGACTTCTCTGTTAACTTTCCCACCACAACACCAAAAAAACCAAACTCCGCCTTACGTAAAGTGGCTAGAGTAAGATTAACCTCTGGATTTGAAATTACTGCTTATATACCAGGTATTGGCCACAATTTGCAGGAACATTCCGTAGTATTAGTAAGAGGAGGAAGAGTAAAAGATTTACCCGGTGTGAGGTATCATATTGTTAGAGGAACTCTCGATGCTGTGGGGGTAAAAGATCGTCAACAGGGGCGTTCTAGTGCGTTGTATATTATTGTCCAAAACTTGTACCACTTTGCGATGATGCCATGTCGATTGCTAGAGACGTGTGAAGAATGTAGCTGACCCGATAACGAAAGTGTTGTGAGGGGACTAAAGCAGGCTAACTGAGAAAAAGAGTTATGTATGAAAATAAGATATGAAACTATATATTTAAACTATGTATCTAAGGTTTATTTCTCCGAAACGAATTGACAAGTTTTCCCCAACTTTGTTTTTGTCAAAAAGATATTAAGAAACTTTTACTTCTTTAGAACGAGCCAAAGTGAAATAGCAAAAATGACAAATACTAATTGTTTCTTCGAATTATTCCTTAAACCTAAGGATTGTTTCGTGAGGATTCATAAAATACAAGATTTCCGGAAAGAGGGAGCAGAGGGAAACGGATACTCGGTTTAAAGCGAGTAAGCATCGCAAAAATAAAAAGTGATTTCAAATGTATTACATGTAGTCACGTCATATATGTGAAGATGTAGAAAGCCGTATTCGATAAAAGTCGTATGTACGGTTTGGAGGGAGATCTTTCAAAACTAAACCAATGAGATCCACCCTACAATATGGAGTGAAAAAGCCGAAATAATTTATTCTTCTTAGTCTTTCTAAAATAAATCATTCAACTATTTTTTACCGTTACGTCGCGTCGAAGTACTGCAGGGGAAAGAACTGGAAAACCCGATCCGATTTATCGTAATCGATTGGTTAATATGTTAGTTAATCGTATTCCTAGACATGGAAAAAAATCATTGGCTTATCGAATTCTTTACGGAGCCGTAAGAAATGTTAAACAAAGAACGAAAAAAAATCCACTATCCGTTTTACGTCAAGCCATACGTAGAGTGACTCCCAATGTGACGGTAAAAGCGAGACGTGTGGGTGGATCAACTTATCAAGTACCCATTGAAATAGAATCCGCACAAGGAAAAGCACTTGCTATTCGTCGGTTATTGGGAGCATCTAGGAAACGCCCGGGTCGAAATATGGCTTTTAAACCGAGTTACGAATCAATGGATGCTGCCAGAGATAATGGAAACGCTATACGAAAGAAGGAAGAGATTCATCGAATGGCAGAAGCCAATAGAGCTTTCGCACATTTTCGTTAATCGAGAAATAAAAGAAATGGAGAATATTTTTTCTTCTTTTTTCATTAATCGAAGAGGTAACAGTGATGAACGATATGAGCCTCCCCGAGAAGGGGAGGCTTACGTAGTGAGAACTTCGTGAAGAAGCTGTTACATTATAACCGGTTGAAATATTGGTGAATGAAAGAAAATTTATTAATTTTTTTAAATTCCCTATTCTATTCCCTGTTCCATTACAAGAAACAAAATCTTTCGTAATGAAGAATTGACGATAGACAAAAAGAATAATACTATAATTTTTTGATTATTTTTACTAATTAACATACCACTTTTGACTATCATACACAAAAGAAATACTAGAATTTCTAATCATATGGTGAGAAAATTTTTATGAAATTAGAGCTTGGCCTTTCTTTTTTATATGGAAGTACTATTTTGCCCGAATGTATTCTAGTTCTTGGCTTAGTTATCATCTCGGTAATAGATTTGGCCTTAGAAAAGAAAACTACGCCTTTATTATATTCAATTTCTTTAACCAGTTTATTAATAAGCATAATTGTTCTGCTATTCCAATGGGAACAAAAACCTATTCTTAGTTTTTCTGGTAGTTTTCAAGCCGACAGTTTTAACAGAATATTCCGATTCCTCGTAGCACTACGTTCAATGTTACGTATTCCTTTATCTGTCGAATATATTGAATGTACAGAAATGGCTATAACTGAATTTTTTATTTTTTTATTAACAGCTACTATAGGAGGAATGTTTCTATGTGGTGCCAATGATTCAATTACTATTTTCGTAGCTCTAGAGTGTTTAGGTTTATGTCCATATCTATTATCCGGGTATACTAAAAGAGATGTACGATCTAACGAAGCTGTTACGAAATACTTACTTATGGGTGGAACGAGTTCATCCATTTTAGCTTATGGTTTTTCTCGGTCATATGGTTTATCCGGAGGGGAAATTCAGCTCCAAAAAATAGTGAATGGTCTTTTAAATACGGAAATGTACAACTCCTCAGGAATTTTGATCGGACTTTTATGTATTATTGTAGGAATTGGATTTAAACTTTCATTGGTTCCTTTTCATCAATGGACTCCCGACGTATATGAAGGAGTGCGATTCGTTTCAAAAATCATTAATATATAATGGAATTATATATATATATTTATTTATAAATAATAGGATTTATTTATTATATCTATGCGATAAAGATTTTATAGACATGCGGAATAGGAATTAACCGTTATCCTCACTCGGATTCAAACGTAACTTTTATCAAACATTTGTTTATTTATTTATTTTTCAATGAAATTTGAGATAAAGCAAAGTAAGAAGCAATTCTTTTCCTTCAGATTTTTAGATCAAGGAATAATTGTAAGTTTAGTTATTAAGGGTATTTCTCACGAAAATTAGAAATAGTGACGTGAAAAAAAAAAAAAAAATCGATGAAATAAAATTTCGATATAGAATGCTAACTAGTTAGTCCTTATCCTTCAGAGACTACGAGTGTACCAAAAGCATCCGTCGGAAAAGGGAAATCCCTAAAATAACAAATCATGACTATCGAGAACGAATAAATTTAGATGGTTTTCTTCTTCAAAAAAAGATTAGTCCTAGATTTTTTCATCGAGGAAACAAGTCAAAAATTGGAGAAAGTCAGTCTTTTGCTATAAAAACCACTGAGGCAGGATTCCTCGAAAAGTTAGAAAGAAATAGGTAATCATTGGTTATCCAAATTATAGGTTCTATTTCATATATGCACCAATACATACACGAGGAGGGTAATAAAAAAGATATATAATATTTATTTACCAGTTTTTATTACTCAGGAGCTGCGCGAAATGAAAGTCTCACGCACAGTTTTGAATGAGGGAAAAGAATGAGTAATCTTCTTTTCGACTCTAACTCCCCTACTCCAGTCGTTGCTTTTTTCTCTGTCGTTTCAAAAGTCGCGGGTTTAGCTTTAGTCACTCGAATCTCTAATATCATTTTCCCTTTCTCCCCGAACCAATGGCATATATTTCTTGAAATAGTAGCTATTTTTAGTATGATATTAGGTAATTTAGTTGCTATTACTCAGACAAGTATGAAACGTATGCTTGCATATTCCTCCATAAGTCAAATTGGATATTTAATGATCGGGGTAATCGCCGGGGATCCAAATGGATATGCAAGTACGATAATTTATTTGCTATTTTACATCTTTATGAATTTAGGAACTTTTGCTTGCATTATATTATTCGGTTTACGTACGGGGACGGATAACATTCGAGATTACGGAGGATTATTTATGAAAGATCCTTTGTTAACTTTTCCTCTTGCTTTATGTTTGTTATCTCTGGGAGGTATTCCTCCTTTATCTGGTTTTTTCGGAAAACTTTATTTGTTTTGGTGTGGATGGAAGGCCGGTTTATATTCATTAGTTCTCACAGGACTTTCCACAAGTATTATTTCCATATACTACTATCTAAAAATAGTTAAATTATTAATTACTAAAGAAAACAAAGAAATAACTCCTTATGTACAAACTTATGTAAGTTCTTCATTTTCCTTCTTATCGAGAAGTTCTATCGAAGTGAGTTTATTTATATGTGTAATAGCTTCTACTTTCTTGGGAATATCCATGAACCCCATTATTGATATAGCTCAAAGCACTGTATTTCTAAGCAGTTTTATGAATAACTAAGGTCGATTAGGTGGGAGAAACAATAAAAAAAGTGATGAATTTTTTGATATTTTATTTTTTTTTTTGACGAATAAAAAGATAATTAAAAAATGAACTTATAATAATAATTATTATAAGTTCATTTTTTTCTCATCATTCATAACCTTTTATTAAATTTAAAATCTATTCATTATATATATATTTATTTTTTTTTTCTTTCTCTTCTTTCTTTTCCTCATCGGTATTGGGATGCTTCTGTGACAACGGACCAATTTATAGAGTTTATATCTATCTACTTAACCAACTCAAAAGATAGACTTTGAATAAATATTTCTATATAATAGAAAGTTAAGAAGCCTTGGTGGTGAAATGGTAGACATGCAAGACTCAAAATCTTGTGCTATAAAGCGTGGAGGTTCGAGTCCTCTTCAAGGCATTTGTTCATAACAAAAATGAATAACAGATACCATATTTCAAAATTTAACTATACTATTCGAAGTAATTCATTACATTACAAAACATACTTGTGATTTATGGATATGTGTGACGTAGTAACGAGAGATAAAGTAGAAATAAAAATATCCTTTATGAAAAATATAAAATTTTTTAAAATAAAAAATCATCTTATGTTATACTATTTATTTGATATCCATGATTTGACTAAACTCGTAAAATCTATTTTTACTTATTCGATTTGAGATCGATTCATTAAGTTACTTATTCTCGTGATTTCATCAAATAGAACATTGAATCTAGAAAGAAGATTCATTAATATTATCAGATGACATTTTTAAGTATTGTGAAATAAACATTAAAATACTAAATTTATGGAAGTAAATATTCTTGCATTTATTGCTACTGCATCGTTCATTCCAATTCCTACTGCTTTTCCACCAATTCCTTACGTACAAACAGCCAGTCAAGGTAGTTAATCCAAAATATTATTGATTTCTGTTGGTTTAATAAAAATGAGTGATAAATATTTTTATTGAGAAATCTATAATTATAATAATATTTTATTACTATTATTGAAACGTTTAGTTCCTTGCGATATGAGAAATAGAAGTAGAGAAACTAAAAAAAAAACATATTTAAGAATATGTTTTTTTTTAGTTTCTTTACTTCATAAAACCCCCCATTTCCCGATATGATTCACATAGAATTAGGCCCTGGTACTGTAGTAGGAGTAGGGCTCGTCATAGTAGGCATACCTTCATATGCCCTTCGGATAAGGGAACCTAATGTATCTAGAGGTGTGATTTTGAATGTACTTTGAAAAAGTGTAAGGAAAATTTTTTGACATATTCGGGAATCGTAGTGAATATGAAACTTGAAATCAATTTCTCGATTTATTCGGGATGGAAGAAAAAACAGGGTCTATGGCTAAAACGGCTTAACATATCTCACGCCATTTCGGAAACATACGTGAATTATCACGAAATTAACAAATGGAAATTTCATTAGAAACTGAAATTAGATGTATTCTAGGAAATTCTGTTCTACATCTTTGGTCATTCCCTTCTCTAGGGGGGAATAACGATGAAATCCACGGGGTGTCGAATGAGCCTAAAGACAATTTTTTATAAGGAAAATACTAAGTACATATGAAATAAACCTGATTAGGGAAATTTACTAAGCAGGCAAGAGACGATCCAAAAAGTTTTTTCTTAAACTAACTTGGATTTAGGGTAAATAATAGATTCAAGAGTTATCTAATTCATTTTATTGCTTAAGCCATAGAGATTTTAACGTATCACATATGGTTTTTAGGGGGGGATTTGCATATCCAAGCATTAACCTATCCCAATATTACGATTTCTTCTCCTCCCCTATTGGATTATTGTGTGGAGGAATCCCTATTTTTCAAGGTTGGCGTTTAGATCCAATTCTTCTATTATCTCAAATACTTCTAAGTGGAACTGCTATTTCTTTCATAGCGGAAAGTCTATATTTACGTAATAACCAAATTGATTTAATTTTTTGTAATAGAAATAATAAAAATAATGGAAATTCCTTAAAAAAAAAACATATTGATAAAACTATTTGTTATCGGAAATTCAAGTTAAAAAAAAAACTATTATCTTGTTATTACAAAGGATGGGAAGATATTTATTATACTATTTATATTTCTTACAGGAACTAATAGAAATTTTTACGGGAACTAAAACTAATAGAAAGGATTTTTGAGCCTCTGTTTCTCCCTGATCCAATGTTCTTCCATTCTCGAATAAGAGGTAATAAAAGAACATTGAATCAATTTTTATTTCAAAACCCAACAACTAATTCTAATTGAATTGTGATCCGCTTCTTCCCCGTACTACAGGTGAAAGAGAAAATGTAGAAACTACCATTGACGCACCCCAAGCAATATTAACTATATCCATATTTTTTTTTCTCTCTCACGACATTCAGGGCTAAAAATACTGCCAAGTAGATATGGAACACATAGAGAAACAATCTATATAGTATTTCTATACTATTTTTGAGAAAAAAGCAATATATATATATTGCTTTTTTCTCAAAAATAGTTTATGGAAGATTAATCGAGAAAATAAACCACTTGCTTTTCCCTGTAATTCGATTTACCCTTGATATAGGGTCGTCTATCCGTGTTGGATCCAAATACATATAACGTCACAGGCTATATCGAAACATAGAACAGCACAATTTATATTTGGAAACGACATAATAGACGCCCCGAACGTTTTCCATTTCCCCATCTGACGAAGCGACACCCAGACTCGAACTGGGGATAAAGGATTTGCAGTCCTCTGCCTTACCACTTGGCCATGTCGCCCCCCAATAAATGCAAAATTGAACCAACCCTATTTATTTTATATGGCTTTTCGATTACTATAAATTATTATTCGATTCAATAATAGATAGTAATTGTAATTTAAGTCATTATAAAACTTAATTATGTTTTAATCAAGTTTTTTTTTTATTATTCTTTCAAGAATAAAAAATCAGATTTGATAGAGAAAAAGAAGAGAAGAAAGAAATATATATATTTTTTTAATAATGAATGAGAAATTGAATAAATAAAATTTTAGATCGGAAATAATTATTATCCTCGTACACTTGAATAAAACGACTTGAATAAAAAAAAAATATATATATATTTTCAATGTAGTAAAATAGACTCTAACATTATTTTAGAGGATGATATGGAAATGTTTGTACTGCCTGAATTTGGGGAAATACAATTTGAAGGATTCCATCGTTTCATTCACAAAGGTTTGATCGAAGAACCTAATGATTTTCCTAAAATCGAAGATACAGATCAAGAATTTGAATTTCGACTATTTGGTGAACAATATCAATTAGCGGAGCCTTTAATAGAAGAAAGAGATGCTGTATATCGGTCCAGTACATACCCATCGGATTCATATGTACCAGCTCAATTGACTCGGAGGAGGAAAGGGAAAATACAGAAACAGACTTTATTTATTGGAAGTATTCCTTTAATGAATTCTCAAGGGACTTTTGTAGTTAATGGAGTTGCTAGAGTTATAATTAATCAAATTCTACGAAGTCCTGGTACTTATTACAACTCAGAATTAGATCACAACGGAATTCCTATATATACAAGTACTATCATTCCAGATTGGGGGGGAAGATCCAAATCAGAAATTGATGGAAAAACGAGGATATGGGCTCGTATAAGCAAGAAACGAAAAGTTTCCATTTTAGTTCCATTATTAGCAATGGGTTTAACCATAAAACAAATTTTAGATAGTGTCTGTTATCCAAAAATCTTTTTAGACTCCTTGAGGAAAGAGAAAACAAGGAAGGAACATCCTCAGTCAATCGAAGATGCCATAGTAGAACTCTATAGGCAATTATATTGTATAGGTGGAGATCTTATATTCTCCGAATCTATACGCAAAGAATTGCAAAAGAAATTTTTTCAACAGAGATGTGAACTGGGAAGAATTGGTCGATTAAATTTGAACAAAAAACTTAATCTTAACGTACCTGAAAACGAATATTTTCCATTACCACAAGATGTTTTAGCTGCTGCGGATTATTCGATAAAAATAAAATTTGACATAGGTACGCTCGATGATATAGATCACCTTAAAAATCGCCGTGTTCGTTCTGTGGCAGATTTATCACAAGATCAATTAAAATTAGCTTTGAGTCGTTCGGAGAATTCGGTACGACAGACTATACGGGGAGCGACTAAGCGTAAACGTTTACCTACTCCTAAAGGTTTGATAACTTCAACCCCATTAATAGCTACCTTCAAAGAATTTTTTGGTTCGCATCCTTTGTCACAATTTTTGGATCAAACTAATCCATTAACAGAAATAGTTCATAAACGAAGATTAAGTTCTTTGGGTCCCGGGGGGTTAACACGGCGAACAGCCAGTTTTCAAGTACGAGATATTCATCCTAGCCACTATGGTCGTATTCGTCCCATCGAAACATCTGAAGGCATGAATGCTGGACTTATTGCGTCATCGGCTATTCATGCAAAAGTAAATAATTGGGGATCCTTGGAGAGTCCCTTTTACAAGATATCCGAAAATTCTGGAAAAGAAGGAATTATTTATCTATCAGCAGGAGAAGATGAATATTACCGAATAGCCACGGGGAATTGTTTAGCTTTGGATCAGGGGACTCAAGAGATACAAGTGACTCCGGCTCGGTATCGACAAGAATTCGTGGCTATTGCTCGGGAACAAATACATCCTCGAAGTTTTTATCCTTTACAATATTTCTCCGTTGGGGCTTCTCCCATTCCTTCTCTCGAACATAATGATGCAAATCGCGCTTTGATGGGTTCTAATATGCAACGTCAAGCAGTTCCACTTCCGAAACCTGAGAAGTGCATTGTAGGAACCGGTTTGGAGGGTCAAGCAGCACCGGATTCCGGAAGTGTAGCTGTAGCAAAACAAGGCGGAAAAATCCATTATATTGATGGTGAGAAAATCACTTTACTGATCGAAAATGAAGAGGAAATAGATACGAATTTGATTATATATCAACGTTCTAATAACAGTACTTGTATGCATCAGAAACCTCGAGTTAATCGGGAGGAATATATAAAGAAGGGACAAGTTCTAGCAGATGGTGCAGCTACTTCAGGAGGAGAATTAGCTTTAGGCAAAAATATTTTGGTAGCATATATGCCATGGGAAGGTTACAATTCTGAAGACGCGATACTTATTAGTGAACGTCCGGTATATGAGGATATTTATACATCTATTCATATTGAAAGATATGAAATTGAAGCTCGTGCAACAAGTCAAGGTCCTGAAAAAATTACTAGAGAAATACCTCATTTAGATAGTCATGTACCTCGTCATTTGGATAGAAGTGGGCTTGTATTATCGGGATCTTGGGTAGAAACAGGAGATGTTTCAGTGGGGAAGTTAACACCTCAAGAAGCGGAAGAATCTTTGCGTGCCCCAGAAGGCAAATTATCACAAGCTATATTTGGTATTCAAGTAGCTACTGCAAGAGAAACTCGTCCCAAAGTACCTCCGGGTGGGAAAGGTCGAGTTATTGATGTGAGATGGATTTATCAAGAAGATACTTCTATTAATCATGAGAAAATGGTGCATGTATATGTTTTGCAGAAACGGAAGATACAGGTAGGGGATAAGGTAGCTGGAAGACATGGTAATAAGGGTATTATTCCAAAAATTTTACCTCGACAGGATATGCCTTATTTACAAGATGGAACACCCGTTGATATGGTATTAAGTCCGTTAGGTGTACCTTCACGAACGAATGTAGGACAAATTTTTGAACGTTTGCTTGGTCCAGCAGGAGAATTTTCGGAGAAACATTATAGGATAACACCTTTCGATGAGAGATATGAACGAGAGGCTCCAAGAAAGCTAGTTTTTTCTGAACTCTATGAAGCGAGTAGACAAACGGATAATCCCTGGTTATTTGAACCTGAAAATGCTGGAAAAAGTCGATTGATTGATGGGAGAACGGGAGAAATTTTCGAACAACCTATTACAGTAGGAAAAGCTTATATGCTAAAATCGATTCACCAAGTCGATGATAAGATCCATGCACGTTCCAGTGGACCCTATGCACTTGTTACGCAACAACCTCCCAGGGGGAGATCCAGACGTGGGGGACAAAGAGTAGGAGAAATGGAAGTTCGGGCTTTAGAAGGTTTTGGTGTTGCTTATATCTTACAAGAAATGCCTACTATCAAATCTGATCACATTCGTGCCCGTTATGAAGTACTTGGTGCTATTGTAACTGGGGAACCAATACCCAAACCTAATACTGCTCCAGAATCTTTTCGATTACCCGTTCGAGAATTACGATCTCCAGCTTCAGAATTGGATCATGCTATTACATCTGAAAAGAATTTAAAGATAAAATTGAAAGACGTTTAATTTATATTTTAGAGGAAATTAAATCTTCATTTTACGATTCACCGAGAAAAACATCAACACCTTCGAATCGGATTGGCTTCTCCTGAACAAATTCGTGGTTGGGCTGAAAGAGCTTTACCTAATGGAGAAATAGTTGGAAAAGTAACTAAACCTTATACCTCACATTACAAAACACATAAACCCGAGAAAGATGGATCGTTCTGTGAAAGAATTTTCGGACCTATCAGAAGTGGGGTTTGTGCTTGTGGGAAGTATCAGGGAGTTGAAAATCAGAAAGAATATTCGAGATTTCGTGAACAACGTGGAGTCGAATTTATTGAATCTCGGGTTCGAAGATATCGAATGGGATACATTGAATTAGCATGTCCAGTAACTCATGTATGGTATTTGAAACGTCTTCCTAGTTACATCGCGAATCTTTCGGCCAAACCTCTTAAAGAATTAGAAAGTCTAGTATACTGCGATGTGTGACTCGATCATAGATTTCGATTCTACAGATTCAAATAAAAACTGTCGTCCCATTCATATTTATTGGGATGCCTCTAGTTTTGACATGTTTCTTGAAATAAGTGACATGAAGCTCAAATTATAAGTAATTTTTTTGCTGCCAGGAGTAATTCATCTAGGGTTGATTTATATATAAATCATTCGTTACTTAGACTTCGTGAGAAAAAAAAAAAAAAAAGATTAAATATTTTTGAAATTAAAAAATTTATGAAAAATTTTGTTACATTCATTTAATTTAACTTTTCCAAATAAATTTTATGGATATTGAAGTCTATTCATCGCATATATGCTTCGAATAACTTTTGAACCACCGAAGTGGAGCGGAAACCCAAAGGATGGGGGGAGAGGACGAAACATAAACGAGAAAAAACCTTATGGATTTCCGATGAATTGGAGGTATTTCTGTGAGGAAATATATCGTTCAAGGGAAAAGAGACTACTCAAAAATGATAAGATTAACTAGAAAAAATAGAATAATACTATTTTTTAACATTTTCTAGAGGTTATAACTTGAGTAATGAATAGCTATTTTTTTTTTTCCAATTAAAGTTAAAGCATGTAATTATTTAATATTTCTTTTTGTATATATTTCCTTATATATGAATAAATATTAAATTATATAAGATTTTTAAGAAATATTATGATTTAATATAGCTATTTGAGCCGGATGAAAGAAAACTTCCATGTCCGATTCTGAGGGGGGGATGTAGAAGAGAACCTATCCTAATCTTTTTCCGGCTAGACCTATTTCTAAAAAACCCACTTCATTAAAATTACGAGGTTTATTCAAATACGAGGATCAATCGTGGAGAGAAATTTTCCCCCGTTCCTTTTCCCCACGTGGATTCGAAGCATTTCGAAGTAGAGAAATAGCAACTGGAGGAGATGCTATCGAAAAACAATTAGCTAATTTAGATCTGCAAATCGTCAGGAATCGTGCAAATGCGGAATGGAGGGGATTGGCGGAACGGAGATCTACGGGGAATGAATGGGAAGACCGAAAAGTTCAAAGAAGGAAAGATCTGTTGGTTAGACGTATAAAATTAGCTAAACAGTTTCTCCAAACAAGTATAAAACCGGAATGGATGGTTCTGTCGTTATTACCAGTTCTTCCTCCTGAATCGAGACCCATGATTGAATTGGGTGAAGGTGAACTCATTACCCCCGATCTAAATGAACTTTATCGAAGAGTTATTTATCGAAATAATACTCCTATTGATTTTCTAGCTAGAAGTGGTTCTACACCAGGGGGTTCAGTTGTTCGTCAAACGAGATCGGTTCAAGAAGCTGTAGATGCACCTATTGATAATGGTATCCGTGGACAACCAATGAGGGATAGTCATAATAGGCCTTACAAATCCTTTCCAGACGCTATTGAGGGAAAAGAGGGAAGATTTCGTGAAAATTCACTTGGAAAACGGGTCGATCATTCAGGTCGTTCTGTCATTGTAGTGGGACCTTCTCTTCCATTACATCAATGTGGATCACCCCGAGAAATGGCAATAGAGCTTTTCCAAGCTTTTGTTATTCGGGGTCTAATCGGACGGCATCTTGCTCCCAACCTTAGAGCAGCCAAGAGCATGATTCGAAACAGAGAACCTATTATATGGAAAGTACCTCGAGGAGTTATGCAAGGACATCCCGTATCGTTGAATCGAGCACCCACCTTGCACAGATTAGGCATACAAGCATTTCAACCAATTTTGGTAAAGGGACGTGCTATTCGTTTACATCCATTAGTTCGTGGAGGCTCCAATGCAGATTCTGATGGGGATCAGATGGCTGTCCATATACCTTTATCTCCAGAAGCTCAAGCGGAAGCTCGTTCACCTATGCTTTCTCATAAAAATCTTCCATCTCCAGCGACGGGAGATCCCGTTTCTGTACCGAGTCAAGATATGCTTCTCGGACTTTATATACTAACGATTGGAAATAATCGAGGTATTTATGGGAATCAAGACCATCCTTGTAGGAATAGATATAAAAATAAGGCTTTTTTACCATATTTTCGTAATTATGGTGATGTAATTGGGGCACGGGAACAAAAACGGATTGGCCTACACAGTGCCTTACGGCTTCGATGGGAAAAAAAATTACGAGTAATTACTTCATTTAATCGCGAAAAACCCATTGAGGTTCAATACGACCCTTCGGGCACTTTTCTTCAACTCTATGAACATTACCAACTCAGAAAAAATGAAGAAGGAAAAATACTTAGTATTTACATTTGTACAACAGTTGGTCGTATTATTTCCAATCAACAAATAGAAGAAGCTATACAAGGTACTTTAAAAGCTTCGCAACATAGAAATCGATCACTACCCGCTATAACAATTTAATTGATTGTCATTTTTTTCTTTCTCCTTCCCCCGCAGAAATAGAAATTGAGGAAGCCTTATGGAATAAAAAACGGCTTGAATCTATTGGTAAATCCTGCTTATAACAATAAAGAGGTTTTCTGTTACGGCAGAACCAGCCGAATTGCTCTTCTATAACAAAGTGATGGATAGAACTGCCATAAAACAACTTATCAGCAGATTAATAGCTCACTTCGGAATCACATATACAACACACATCCCGGATCAACTCAAGACCTTAGGTTCTCAACAAGCTACTCAAGCAGCTATTTCATTAGGAATTGACGACCCCTTAACAGCACCTTCCAAGGGTTGGCCTATCCAAGATGCGGAACAACAAGGTTACACCTCGGAGAAACATCATCGCTATGGGAATGTACATGCAGTGGAGAAATTACGTCAATTAATCGAAACTCGGTATGCTACAAGTGAATATTTGAAACAAGAAATGAATCCTAATTTCAGGATGACCGACCCTTTGAATCCAGTACATATGATGTCTTTTCCAGGAGCTCGGGGAAGTACGTCTCAAGTTCATCAATTGGTAGGTATGAGAGGATCAATGTCAGATCCTCAAGGACAAATTATTGATTTACCTATTCAAAGTAATTCTCGCGAAGGGTTATCTCTAACAGAATATATTATTTCTCGTTACGGTGCTCGTAAAGGAGTTGTTGATACCGCAGCACGAACATCAGATGCTGGATATCCTACGCGTAGACCGGTCGAAGTAGTTCAACACATTGTTGTACGAAAAAACGATTGTGGTACTGTTCAAGGTATTTCTGTGAGTCCTCTTCGAGATAAAAAGAGAGATATGAAGACATTTGGTCAACAGAAACTAATTGGCCGTGTATTAGCAGACAACGTATATATGGGTGGGAGATGTGTCGCTACACGTAACCAAGATATTGCGGCTAATCCTGCGAATTATTCAATTACTTATCAAACAAAATCAATATCTATACGCTCTCCTTCGACTCGCAAAAGTATGCTTTGGATCCGTCAATCGTGCTATGGGTGGAGTCTTACTCATGGTAATTTGGTAGAATTGGGAGAAGCGGTGGGTATTATTGCAGGCCAATCCATTGGGGAACCTGGGACTCAGCTAACATTAAGAACTTTTCATACTGGTGGAGTATTTACTGGTGACATCGCAGAACATGTGCGAACTCCTTTCAATGGAACTATTAAATTTGATACGGATCTAGTTTATCCTACACGTACACGTCACGGACATCCTGCTTGGATATGTCACAATCAAATATCTGTTATTATTGAAAGTAGAAATAAGATACACAATTTGATGGTTCCACCACAAAGTGTGCTTCTGGTTCAAAATAATCAATATGTGGAATCAAAACAAGTAATTGCGGAGATTCGGGCTAAATTATCTCCCTTCAAGGAAAAGATTCAGAAATATATCTATTCGGACTTGGAAGGAGAGATGCACTGGAGTACGAAGGTGCGTCACGTATCCGGGTATGTACATAGTAATGTTCATCTTATACTCACGACAGGTCATGTACGGATATTATCGGGAAGTTCTTATAAATATAATGGACCATCCTTCATATTCTATCAAGATCAAGATAAAATTGATGTTAGACTCCCTATTGCAAAACAAATTAGCAATTATTCGAATTTTGAGCATAACTTATCGAATAAAAATAAAAAATGGAACTTCATCTATTCCAGTATCACTTTTTATGCTTACAGCATTACGCAAATAAATGAAAGAGGTAAAACTCTTTTTTATTTTAGGAAAGAGGAAGGGAGATACGAAAAAAAATCCTTGTCTCAATTCACACTTAGAATGAAAAAAAATGGAATTTTACGAAATAATGATATTTTTGCCATTTTAGATGATCCTAAATATAGAATCAGAAGTTCAGGAACTATAAAATATGGTGATATAAAAATTGATTGGATTAACAAAAGAAATGAAATTTTCAGAGATCGAAAAACACAAATTTTTGAACCGAGATATGAAATAATTAAAGGAGGTAACTTTTTTTTTCTTCCCGAAGAGGTGCATATTTCACATCAATCACCTTCTTCAATTTTGGTAGAGAATAATGGTATTACTCAAGCAGGCACTAAAATTACTTCAACTATTAATAGTCGAATAGCTGGATTAGTCAGAATGAGGAAAAAAACAAACAATAGTTTTGAAATAAGAATATTGCCAGGAAGTCTATATTATCCTAGAGAAACACATAAGTTTTCTAAACAAAACGGTACTTTGGTACCACCAGGCGAAATAATTTCTGAGGAATTCCAATCCGATAATTGGGTTTATCTTCAATGGATTTCACTTCCTGAGGAGAAATCTTTTTTTTCAGTCAGGCCGGCAATAGAATATAAAATATCTGATGAATCTGATGAATCGAATCTACCAACACCTTCTCTTCTTTTGGATTTGTTGAAAGAACAGGAAAACCTCAGAATTAAAACTATCGAATATATGCTTTATGAAGATGGTGAAGAGGTTCAAATAATCAATGATACTGGTACTCAATTGGTTCAAACTTGTTTGGCATTGAATCGGGAAACAGATCTTTTTGAGAAAGAGGCTTATGCTTCTTTCACAAAAATAAGAATGAAAAAAATTGTCAAGAATTTTCTTCAAATTAATTTGATAAAATATCCCATTTCAGATATTGGAAAAGAAAATACTATCATTTTAAAATCTCTTTTTAATAATATAAATCCCTATGCTAGCAAATATTTCAATGGTGGGAATCAATTGTTTAGTAAGCATCAAGGTACTATTCGTATCTTATCCAATAAAAACCAAGAGGGTGGTTCTTTTCCTATTCCGTCCCCATTCAATCTATTTAAAACTTCCCTATTTAATGACACAGAGAGATATGTAACGGTAAGCAATGGAGAGAAAAGAAGTGATTTAGAAAAACATCCATTTTTTTACACGAAAATATCTAATCGGCAATCGGAGAAGAATTCGAATACTCCTATTGATAAAAAAACAGATACGAAATTAAGTTCAAAAGGAATAACTAAATATTCTGTTTCGTCAACCCAGGAAACAAAAAATTTACCGGAAAATATAGGTCTTTTAGGTCATTTACAAAATATTACGAAATTTGTTCAACCTTTTCATTTGATGATATATAATCAACTTATATTTATTCAATTATCAAATTCAATTATTGATAATTTGAAAAATATTTATCAGAATCCTAAGTGGTATTTTATTGATGAGAATAAGAAATTTCATAAATTGCTTCTAGGTAGAGATATTCTTTTTAATTCACTAAATTGGTCTTTTCCTTTATTTTCCCCATCAGAAAAAAACATTCGATTGATCAATCTTGGACAATTTTTTTGTGAAGGTTTATCTATATCTGAATATCAACCATTTTACGAATCCGGTCAAGTTGTAGCCATTAATACGGATTATTTAGTGATTAGATTAGCTAAGCCATACCCGGCTACTGGAGGAGCAACTGTTCATAGTCATTATGGTGAAATTATAAAAGGAGGAGATACTTCAATAACCTTGATATATGAAAGATTAAAATCTGGAGATATTATTCAAGGTCTTCCCAAAGTTGAACAATTGTTAGAAGCCCGTCCAATTAATTCAATCTCAATTAATTTGGAAAGAGGTTTTGAAGATTGGAACAGAGACGTGACGAAGTTCTTTGGGAGCCTTTGGGGATTCTTCCTGAGTGCCAGAATTAGTATGGAACAAAGTCAGATAAATTTGGTCGATCAGATTCAGAGGGTTTATCGATCACAAGCGGTACAAATATCTGATAGACATGTGGAAATTATTGTACGCCAAATGACTTCTAAAGTCTTAACTTTGGAGGATGGAATGGCTAATGGTTCTTCACCCGGAGAACCCGTTGAATTTTCACGGGCGCAAAGAATGAATCGTGCTTTAGAAGAAGTAGTTCCCTACAAACCAATATTATTAGGAATAACAAAAGCATCTCTCAACACTCAAAGTTTTATATCAGAAGCCAGTTCTCAAGAAACTACCCGAGTATTAGCTAGAGCCGCTTTGCGAGGTCGAATCGATTGGTTGAAAGGCTTGAAAGAAAACGTCATTCTTGGTGGAATAGTTCCTGCGGGTACTGGATGTCAAGAAGTCATTTGGCAAATGACTTTAGAGAAACGAAGAAAAAAATATTTGAGGAGAAATAAAACGAAACTATTTCATAACAAAGTGAAGGATCTTTTCTTATATGAGAAACTTTCTGCCTCTTACACTCCAGAAGCGATTCACAGGAAATTGAAACAGCAATTCCCCGAAGGGGATCAATAAATTTAATCAAATTGGAACAAAAAGAGAAAAATTTTTAATCTTTACGGGAATATAATATCGAAAATGTAATAAATTCAGTCTAGATATAAATATATATTAGAGTTTCTGAATCTTTCGAAGAAATACTAGAAGAAAATGAAACAGAAATCTTGGAACATTCATTCGGAAGAAATGATGGAAGCGGGAGTACATTTCGGTCATCAGGCTCGGAAATGGAATCCTAAAATGGCCTCTTATATTTCTACGGAACGTAAAGGTATTCATATTATAAATCCTACTCAAACAGCTCGTTTTTCATCAGAAGCCTGTGACTCAGTGGCCAATGCGGCAAGTAAAGGGAAACAATTCTCGATAGTAGGTACGGAATATCAAGCAGCTGATTTAGTAGCATCAGCCGCTACAAAGGCTAGGTGTCATTACGTGAATCGAAAATGGCTTGGTGGTATGTCAACTAATCGGTCTACCACAGAGACACGTCTTCAAAGATTTAAAGATTTGGAAAACAAAGAAGATACCGGAGTACTTAATCGACTTCCCAAGAAAGAAGCGGCGAATTTAAAGAGACAATTAGCTCAACTCCAAAAATATTTGGGCGGAATTAAATATATGACAAGTTTACCTGATATTGTAACAATAGTAGATCAACAAAAAGAATCTACTGCTATTCAAGAATGTATAACTTTAGGTATTCCGACGATTTGCTTAGTTGATACGGATTGTGATCCAGATCTTGCAGATATACCAATTCCAGCCAATGATGACGCTAGAGCTTCCATTCGATGGATCTTGGATAAATTAACGTTAGCCATTCGTGAAGGCCGTTATAATTCGATAAAAATGGAATAGTTTTTTTGTGAAAAACCAGAAAATTATTCATTTCATTACTATTTTAAAACTTAAAAATATATTACAATACAAATAAAAAATAAATATTTTTATTTATTGTAATAGATATTTTACAAATTAATAACAAAAAATATTTATGAGAATAAAATATTTAAAGAAATTTTCATTTTTGTAGAAATCTTTTCTTATTTCACAGTTAATCTTCAGAAGGGGTAATATGCATACTGCAAAATTTCCCATTGGCACACTCAATAATTTATACGAAATATCTGGTGTGGAAGTAGGTCAACACTTCTATTGGCAAATAGGCAGTTTTCAGGTTCATGCACAAGTACTTATAACTCCCCGGATTGTTATTGCTATCTCACCAGGTTTAGCTATTCTAGCAACTCGAGATTTACAAACTATCCCAACTAGTGGTCAAAATTTTGTCGAATACGTTCCGGAATTTATTCGAGACTTGACTAGAACTCAAATTGGGGAAGAAGAATACCGCCCCTGGGTTCCCTCTATTGGAACTATGTTTTTATCTATTTCCGTTCCGAATCGGTCAGGTGCTCCGCCTCCTCGGAGAGTTCCCGAATCACCTCACGGAGAATCAGCTGCACCTACGAACGATATTAATACTACTGTTGCTTCAGCTTTGCCTACACCAGTAGCATATTCTCATGCAGGCCCTCACAAAAAAGGCTTAAATTATTTCGGTAAATACGTCCAACCAACTCCGGTACTTCCACCAATTAATATTCTGGAAGATTCTACAAAACCATTATCGCTTAGCTTTCGACCTTTTGGAAATATATTGGCTGATGAATTAGTAGTTGCTGTTCCTATTTCTTCAGTACCTCCAGTAGTTCCTATACCTATGATGTTTCCAGGATCATTTACAAGTGCTATTCAAGCTTTGATATTTGCAACTTTAGCTGCAGCTCATACAGGGGAATCCATGGAAGGTCATCATTAGATATTTCTTTCAGTTAGACATATATATATATATATATATCTTCTTCTAACTAATCAAATTTCTATTTCGAAATCGAAAAAGAGATTTATCAGGTATAATGATGGGAGAGGAAATATCAACGAAACAATTAGTAAACTATTAATTGGAGTTACATAACTGAACAAGATTTATAAATCGACACCGCTTGATTTATATTTTATTTCGAAATGAAAAAGATTGTTTCCCGACTATTTGGATAAAATAGACTAAAACTAACCAAATACTATCTTATATTATCTCATTGAAATAGATTCAGTTCCTTAAGTGAAACTACGAAATAATTTAAATTTTTTGTCACTTGCGTATCTTCCTTCTATTTAGTGATACTATCACTTCAATAAGAGACATTTTGAGTCATTAACTGCTTCAACTAATTCATCTTTCACCAGAGATGTCGGTAAGCAATGGAGAATAGGTTTTTGTATTATCAACCCTCTCTCAATTTTGGTCAGAGGAGATTATCACGAATCCCGTAATTTCTGCTGCTTCTGTTATCGCCGCTGGATCAGCTGTAGGTCCAGCTTCTATCGGACCTGGTATTGGCCAAGGTACTGCTGCAGGTCAAGCTGTAGAAGGTATTGCGAGACAACCAGAAGCGGAAGGTAAAATACGAGGTACCTCACTGCTAAGTCTAGCTTTTATGGAAGCTTTGACTATTTATGGATTAGTTGTAGCTCCAGCACTTTCGTTTGCAAATCCTTCTGTTTGATTTCCAGCGATTCGAAGGCTCCGTACTTTTCGTGATCGACAATTAGTAACCCCCTCCAAAGAAGTAGTTGACCCAATTCTTTTTTGGGGGAGGGGGCTAGGTATAACGAACAAAAAACATACTCTCTTCCTATCGCTCAGTAAGAAAGTAAGAAATCTTTGTAACTTTTTCGTTTCTGTTGCGGAGAGGGGAGCAAGTAAGGTACCTTCCCAATTGTATGTATCGCTAAAGAGATTTGATCTGAAACTAGATAAAGTAGTCTTTGTCTAAAACCAGAAAATCGAGTGAGATTTAGTAAGAAGAAAACTATGTAACTCCATAAAACTTAGAAAACCTGTGATGGGAGAGGGAGTATGAAAGATGTGATCGATTTTGTTATTTCTTCAGGTTATCGGCCTCTTGCTGGAAATTTCGGCTCAAATACAAACCTTTTAGAAACAAATTCAATTAATTTAGGCGTAGTGCTTAGCTTATTAGTTTACTTTGGAAAGGGAGTGTGTGCGGGTCGGATATCTGAATAGAATTGCTGGAATAACCCAGCTGCACTTTGAATGAGAAGAAAGTGTATAATCCCAACGAATTACTTCTAAATAAAATAAACTATTTTGAACAACTATAGCATTTCGTGAAATCAGCAAAAAATTATTAGTTTCTTACTAACTGATTAGGGGATATTACGGAAATGGTTAAAGCTAAACTGCTTGAAGTCTAAGCACCTCCGGGGTTTTCTTTCCCCCACCGTGTCCATATTCAACATATAAAGAAACACATTTGGAGATTTTTTTGATATATAACACTCATATCAATACGATTCTTTGATTTATTCATCAGATAATTTATCATAATCTCCTATCAACAATCGGTTCTGTTTTTCTGTGCTGAATTGACAACCTATTCGAAATATGAAATTATTCAGAAGAAACGACCTGGCTGACAATTGAAAATTTCAAGTGACTTTTGTCAGAAGAGCCCTCGAAGATCTTCGAATGGGAAAAGGGTTCAGAAGAATTTCCCGCAATGATGGAAGATTTTTTGGAAGGGCAGGCTCGGTTGAGAAAGAATCGTTTTCCATCTCTCATGAACCGAGCGGGAAAGCCGGATGAATTGAAAGGTCCATGTTCGGTTTGGGAAGAGGTTTCTAATCTTTGAAAATCCTAGAGAAATAATCTACCTTCATTAAGCAATTTATCGAATAATCGTAAACAGACCATTTTAAGTACGATTCGCGATGCAGAGGAACGATATAAAGAAGCTACTGATAAGCTTGAACAAGCTCGGACTCGCTTGCAACAGGCAAAATTCAAGGCAGACGAAATTCGGGTGAATGGACTCTCTCAAATGGAAAGGGAAAAACAAGAATTAATTCATGCTGCTGATAAAGATTCAAAACGATTAGAAGACTCTAAAAATGCTACTATTCGCTTTGAGGAGCAAAGAGCGATTGAACAGGTTCGACAACAAGTTTCTCGCCTTGCATTGGAAAGAGCTCTGGAAGCTCCAAACAGTCGTTTGAATAGCGAATTGCACTCACGCATGATTGATTATCACATTGGCCCACTCAGAGCCATGGAAAGCACAACTGACTAGCTTTCATTAGTTTTATTTCTCAGAAAATTATTAACGAACGCTAATGGTAAACATTCGACCCGACGAAATTAGCAGTATTATCCGTAAACAAATCGAACGACACAATCAAGAAGTAAAGGTTGTTAATATTGGCACCGTACCTCAGGTAGGGGATGGCATTGCGCGTATTTATGGTCCCGATAAAGTAATGGCAGGTGAACTGGTTGAATCTGAAGATGGTACGATAGGCATTGCTCCGAATCCAGAATCAGATAATGTTGGAGCTGTATCGATGGGTGATGGCTTGACTATACAAGAAGGTGGTTCTGTGAAAGCAACGGGGAAAATTGCCCAGATACCAGTAAGTGATGCTTATCCAGGTCGTGTCGTAAATGCCCCAGCTCAACCCATTGATGGCAAAGGTCAGATTTCAGCTTCGGAATTCAGATTGATCGAATCTCCAGCTCCCGGTATTATTTCCAGACGTTCCGTATATGAACCTATGCAAACAGGGCTTATTGCTACTGACCCTACGATTCCTATCGGACGTGGTCAACGAGAATCAATTATTGGGGATCGACAGACTGGCAAAACAGCAGTAGCTACAGATACTATTTTGAATCAGAAGGGTCAAAATGTAATATGCGTTTATGTAGCTATCGGTCAAAAAGCATCTTCCGTAGCTCAGGTAGTGAATACTTCTGAAGAGCGCGGTGCATTGGAATACACAATTGTGGTAGCCGAAACTGCAAATTCTCCTGCTACATTGCAGTATCTCGCTCCCTACACAGGAGCCGCTTCGGCAGAATACTCTATGTATCGTAAACAGCATACTCCAATTATCTACGATGACCTTCCCAAACAAGCACAGGCTTATCGACAAATGTCTCTTCCATCGAGAAGACCACCTGGTCGAGAAGCGTATCCAGGCGATGTTTCTTATTCGCATTCCCGTCTTTTGGAAAGAGCTGCTAAATCAAGCTCTCAATTAGGTGAGGGAAGTATGACTGCTTTGCCCATAGTTGAGACTCAAGCGGGAGATGTCTCAGCTTATATTCCCACCAATGTTATTCCCACTACTGATGGACAAATTTTTTCATCAGCGGATTTGTTCAATGCAGGAATTCGCCCTGCAATTAATGTGGGTATTTCCGTATCTAGAGCAGGATCTGCGGCTCAAATCAAAGCTATGAAACAAGTAGCTGGAAAATTAAAATTAGAACTAGCTCAATTTGCGGAGTTGGAAGCCTTTGCACAATTCGCATCTGATCTCGATAAAGCTACTCAGAATCAATTGGCGAGAGGCCAGCGATTACGCGAACTACTCAAGCAATCTCAATCAGCCCCTCTGACGGTAGAGGAACAAGTAGCTACTACTTATACTGGAGTAAACGGATATTTAGATGTATCGGAAACTGGCCAAGTTAAAAAATTTCTCGTTCAACTACGTGAATATTTGATAACTAATAAACCTCAGTTTACAGAAATTATACGTTCCACTAAGATTTTTACAGAACAGGCAGAAATTATTCCGAAAGAAGCTATTAAGGAACATACTGAACTTTTTCTACTTCAGGAAGGGAAATAGAGATCTGATAAATAGTTGGGATGAGAAAAGCCGAAAGAGTGGTTTCCTACTCTTCCGGCTTCTCCCACCCTTAATAGAAGTTTCGGAACTAGAAACAGAAAGAATGAATTCAAATGAGTTTCTTGATTAAAAAGACTTTGGGTCTTTTCGAAATATTACGTCCAATAGGATTCGAACCTATACCGAAGGTTTAGAAGACCTCTGTCCTATCCATTAGACGATGGACGCTCCTCCATCAAGTACTATACCTCCTATATAATAAAAATTAAAAGTTCATTGGGGTAAGGTACAGTACTTCTTCAAGAGATATCCCCAAATTTCAATGAGAGATATTTGGGAAGTGTTCGTGAGGGGATGGAACGAAATGTGGTGATGGGGGAGAGCGGGTAGCGGGAATCGAACCCGCATCATTAGCTTGGAAGGCTAAGGGTTATAGTCGACGTCTCTTATTACTGACGCCTCTACTTCAAAACCGAACGTGAAATTTTCTTTTCATTCGGCTCCTTTATGGAACAGAGAAACTTGAGGAAAAAAAAAAAAAAAATTATGGAATGAAATCAATAAGTTCTCGTTTCGATTTTCTATTCTTAAATATACTAAAAAAAAAATCGTCCACCATAACACCTAAGTCAGTTCTCTCATTTCCGATAAAGACTTTTTAGATGATCCTTCTAGAAAGAAAAGAAGCAATATTTTTGTATTGGTAACAAAACAAATATTCTTTCTAATTACTTCGTTCCTGATTTCTATTCATTTTAATCATTAGGAAAATATTTTTTACCGAGCTTCAGATGGAGATGTTGATAAACTTAGCAAACCAAATTCATCATCATTTCATGGCTAATTAACCTCAATTTATTAATACCAATTGTAAAATTTGAAGATTTAGTTACGATAAAGAAAATAATTTAGCTCTCTATCCATAGATTTTCAGCTAATAAAAAGAAATGTAGTTTTGAAAACATTCCGCGTTGCTTTTTCATAGAATCCACAAATCCATTTCGGATCCCAATTATTACAGGAATGAAGCTTTTCCTACGTCATTTATAGGGAAGGATTTGAGCCTTTATAGAAATGAAGTTGTCAATTCAATCTTTAAACGATTTTGAAGACCCTTCAACTATTTACTAAGTTGATTACGGAACGAATCGCACTTTTACCACTAAACTATACCCGCGACAAAATTAAAATTATTGTAGCATAAAATTGCATTTTCTGTCCAACGAAGAAATAAGAAAAACTTTCATTTCTTGAGATTCTTTCGTTTAACCCCCATCCCCGGAGATCCAATACTTGAGAAAGAAGTTATTTCACTTCCGGAGATGGTTTTTTGAAATTATAAATTGCCTTTGCGAGCTGCTAATGAAGCAATTACCAACGGACCTGATGCGACTATCAAAGCCGGAACAGTAAGCTGTGCAATAACTTCTAAATTCATTCTGATTTAACCTCTCTGTTTTCAATTCGATTCCACAAAATAGAAAAATTAGTAAATCTTAATTTTTCTTTAAGTCGAATAACAATCATTTCTACGAAGTGAATAGATGTTATTATCTGGTTCTGCTGAAAAAACATCTATAGCCATAAAGAATTGAGATCGGTACAATAGTAAAGAGCCTATCCATTCAAGAAATACCATTCATTTTTGGAAAGAGCTATTAACCGATGTGAAAATGTCGGACCGACTTGTTTTTCATATTACGAATAATTAGGGGGAAAAATAAAGAAATGACATCAATTTCAGACAGTCAGATTATTGTAGCTCTTGTAAGTGCTTCCGCAACTGGTATTTTAGCTTTAAGATTAGGTAAAGAATTGTATCAATAATTTGGCTTGTTCTTTCGTCTGCTTGCAGAAGGGGCGGCCTGGCCAGTATCTGGCTAGGCTAAAACAAAAATGTAAAACTAATTTTCATGAAATTAATAATTAATAATACAGTTGTTTCGGTAAAACATTTCGTATTTATTTCCTATTTCTTATATAACTTTATATATGTTATATAATATCATCTTTTTTAAGGTATGGACTTTGACTCCCACGACATGTTAAAGTAGAAACAACTTTTCTAAGTTGGAGAGATGGCCGAGTGGATTAAAGCGGCGGATTGCTAATCCGTTGTACAAGCCTTTTGTACCGAGGGTTCGAATCCCTCTCTCTCCTTTCAATAATTCAAAATCCTTCCCATAAATAGAAATTCAAGTTTCTATTTTCTGACGTATAGAAACGATTACTCCTTACGTCCGGGATTGCGCCCAGGATCGTTCGATAAGAAACCAAATACGAAGGGAGAGACAAAAAATATAACCACTGTGTAAACGAGCAGCTTAAGGGTAAGCGTAACGTAATCTCCGGGGGATCATTACTAGAAGTGGAATAGAATAGATTGAATTAAGAATCTCGAAAATTGACTCATTTTTTTACGGAGGAATAGCAAGTGGTAGATCTTTGGGAATAAGATTCGTTTTTATCTCTCTCGTCTCTCCCTTTGTCGATCGGAATGAAGTGATGGAGAAGGGAGGATTTGAACCCCCGTTAACCTGACGAATCAGGTTAAAACGATTTTCGAAACCGCCGCAATCAACCACTCTGCCATTTCTCCGACGAACTAGACGAAGGAAAAGTAGATTAAGTGTTTTGGCAGAGATAAAGGTTAAATTTTCAAAAAAATTTTTGGATTTTTTTAGGAACAATAAAAAAAAATTGTCTTTTTACTCGTATAAGAAAAATTGTTATAGTAATAGTAATAATAATAAATATTTCAGTAGTTTATATATATATATATACTTTTTACGTATATACCACAAAAAAATTTTACAATTATTTGACTTTGAAACGTAAATAGGATAAAGAACTAGAAATAAAATCTATACTATATAATTAATAAAACTTCTTATTTTCCTAGAAAAAAAAAGAAAAAATCCGAAGTGACAAAATTAAAATTCTTAAACTCTTGGTGAACGAAAAAAAACATTGATTTTTTTTTGCTCTTTTCGATCGGTTTTGTATCATACATAAGGCGGAAGTGAAAAGATATATCACCTCCGCCTTACGAGACAAGCAAGAGAGGTGATACAAAAACCTTTTAATTACTGGCGATATAACAGAAAAAGATTCAAATCTTATTGAGAGATAGAATTTGAGTTGTAATGGATCCTGAATGAGATGAATCGAAAAAGAAAAAGATCTTTTTTATAAAATAAATATCGAAGAATTATCGAAAACTTACAGAAGCTTGCCGAACGGAGGCTGAGAGAGAGAAAAACAGAGGTATAATTGGCATTACATCTACAATTGGATCAGAAATAGCATAAGCTTCAGGTAATTTAGCCAGAATGATACCATTCGAATGAAACGCGTTATCTAGATAAATATTAAATATAGCTAGCATTTTTTTTCTCCAATAAAAATTGTTATGATTAAATGAAAAACGAAAAGAACTTCATTGATTGATGAAAGCTCTTCGGTACATCTTACTACAGGTTCTCCTAGCTTCAAAGAGGTAAGAGATTTTATTCAACATAGTAAGTTAGATTTTATGTTGTATTGAATTTATTTTTATATTAATATTTTCTAATATCATTTGTAATGAATTTATTTCTACTTGATATAAGTAGATAGATTGACAGAAATAGAAATATCAGGATTTACTAACATTGGAGATGTATGGGGCGTGGCCAAGTGGTAAGGCACCAGGTTTTGGCTCTGTTACTCGGAGGTTCGAATCCTTCCGTCCCAGACTTGTTATTTATGATAAATCAAAGTTTTAGAAGAACAAAAAATTTTCGAAATAGATATAAAATATCTACTTATATTATTTAATATACTATATCGAAAATTTATATTATGACAATTAGATAAATATGGCAAGGGATATTTCTATGGTGTAGAATAGAAAAAGATCATATTATTGAAATTTGTAAAGAGAATATTATTTATGAAATTAGCTTATTGGATGTATGCTGGGCCCGCTCATATTGGAACTCTCCGAGTAGCTAGTTCTTTCAGGAATGTTCATGCTATCATGCATGCTCCTCTAGGAGATGACTATTCTAATGTAATGCGTTCTATGTCAGAAAGAGAAAGGGATTTTACTCCTGTAACTGCTAGCATAGTAGATCGTCACGTATTGGCACGTGGTTCTCAAGAGAAGGTAGTTGATAATATAACTCGGAAGGATAAGGAAGAACGCCCAGATTTGATTGTATCGACACCCACATGTACTTCTAGTATCTCACAAGAAGATTTACAAAATTTCGTGGATAGAGCATCTATTGCTTCGGATTCTGATGTAATTTTGGCAGATGTTAATCACTATCGGGTTAATGAGCTTCAAGCCGCAGATAGAACTTTAGAACAAGTGGTTCGATATTATTTGGATAAGGCTCGTAGGCAAGGAACATTGAATCAATCTGTAACAGACGAACCTTCTGCAAATATCATTGGGATTTTTACATTAGGCTTTCATAATCAACATGATTGTCGTGAATCGAAACGTTTATTACAAGATTTAGGTATAAAAATTAATCAAATAATTCCTGAAGGAGGTTCCGTACAAGATCTTCGAAATTTACCAAAAGCTTGGTTCAATTTAGTTCCTTATCGTGAAGTGGGCTTAATGGCAGCAACGTATCTAGAGAGAAATTTTGGAATGCCTTACGTATCTACAACACCTATGGGAATTGTAGATACAGCTGAGTGTATCCGACAGATACAGAAACATGTTAATAAATTGGCTCCTACTCTATCGAATAGAACATTGAATTATGAACCCTATATTGATCAACAAACAAGGTTTGTTTCTCAAGCTGCTTGGTTTTCAAGATCCATCGATTGTCAAAATTTGACGGGAAAAAAAGCAGTGGTTTTTGGTGATGCGACTCACGCCGCTTCAATGACTAAAATCCTTGCTAGGGAAATGGGAATTCGTGTCAGTTGTACAGGTACTTATTGCAAACACGATGCGGAATGGTTTAAAGAACAAGTTCAAGGTTTCTGTGATGAAGTACCAATTACAGATGATCATACTGAAGTAGGGGATATGATTGCTCGTATAGAACCATCTGCCATATTTGGTACTCAAACGGAACGTCATATTGGTAAACGTCTTGATATTCCCCGCGGAGTTATTTCTTCACCAGTTCATATCCAAAATTTTCCTCCAGGATATCGACCTTTCTTAGGCTATGAAGGTACTAATCAAATAGCAGATTTAGTTCATAATTCATTTACTTCGGGTATGGAAGACCATCTATTAGAAATCTTTGGTGGTCATGATACTAAAGAGGTAATTACTAAATCATTATCTACAGATAAAGATCTAACTTGGAATTCTGAAAGTCAACTAGAATTAAATAAAATTCCTGGCTTTGTCAGAGGCAAGATCAAGAGGAACACTGAAAAATTTGCACGACAAAATGGCGTTACAAATATTACTGTTGAAGTGATGTATGCAGCGAAAGAAGCATTAAGTGCTTGAGGAAGATGAAGAACTAGTCTTGGATTCTAAAAGATATTCATTTGATATAATAAGAGTAAATATATTTTCTATTTACTCTTATTTTAAATAAATCTTTCTTATTTCAAATCTATCCAAATTCAATTAATTATGGTAAAACTTCGTTTGAAACGATATGGTAGAAAGCAACGTGTGACTCGAATATCGTGATTGGTTTAGCGGATTATAAATTCCGTCATTTACTATCCAAATTGAAATGCTCCTATTTCAACATTCGTTCGAATTAATTTTCTATAATGAAGCTTGAAAAAGAAATGTAGGATCCTTTTATAACCTACCAATTAGGAGAGATAATCTAAGGTTAGTATATAGCAAGAAGCTATTTAAGCTTTGTCAGTCTACACGAATTCGAGGAAGGAAGAGAGAAAAGAACAACATGTAGTAACAAAATTAGTAAATAAATGAAATTCAATCAAAAAAAATAAATAAATATATTTTTTTCGAAACGAAATCGAGAAAAACTTAGAATAATCAATAATTGTTCTGATTAATGAGAGTGGACAAAAAAAATTTATGTCGCTTCAATTTTTTGTTTTCCAACCCACCAGAGTGACAACCAAACCCAATGATTCTAAAATACAATCCGAAAACAAGAAAATCCTTTTTCTTTTTTACATCTCGTTAAATCAAATAGAGAATTGAGATTTTCGTTCCACGAAAGAAAAGAATAGATGGGTAAGAGACGACTCAAGAAGTAGAATATTTAGGAATATGCCAAAGCTTGAATCCTATTGAGGCATACTCGAGTTTCGGGGGGGAAATCTTTACTAAATTTTGAAAAATTAAAGGGTTTTATTTTATTAAAAAACAAAAATATTTTCATTTTTTTTTGATTTGTCACCTGAGCCGTATGAAGAAAAAGCTTCATATACGGTTCCATGGGGGGGAATACTCCGAGTTTACCTATCCCAATAAGTAACCTATCGAATTATTGCAATTGATGTTCGCTCTCGAAGAGAGGGAAGAGCTCTTCAAGAAGTTGGTTTCTACAATCCAAGAAAAGATCAAACTATTTCAAATGTCCCTGCAATTGTTCATTTCCCTAAGGAAGGAGCTCAACCTACAGAAACTGTTCATGATATTTCGGAAAAAGCGAAGGTTTTTGAACAAATAAAAGCTAATTTTTAGGAGAATTTTACGAGTCCCGTGTTTGGTTTTGTTCAAATGTTCTTCTATTATCCATTTTTTCTCCCCCTATTATATCTCTATCTAGTCGTTTTTATTCCAATTAGAAATACTATTAGTATCACAAATATTTTTTATCTCTCCTCGGAATTCATGAGAAACAAATTAAATTTTAATAAATAAAAAATGATTCAATGAAATAATAAGCTTCCCAGATTCATCGATGAATCTGGAAAGCTTATCACTTCATTGAATTATCGGAATGAAAAAAAAAATTGTTAAACTTTTTTTTTCGCCAATCGAAAGTTGAAGTCAAGAAGAAGCTTTTTTTATATTTTATATATTTCAACATTGACAGGAATAAATTACTAACGTATAATAATGTTAGTATTTTTCTTTTTTTTTCAGATTGATTAATCCCTCATTTACGCATTTATCTGATCCCCCCTCTTTCCCAACAGAAGAAAAATGTTTCTGATGAAACCAATGAATAAATGAGAAAAAATATAAATTTGGTCATTATTTTTCAACTATTTCCGTTTCAAATCCTGATACTTACTTTGCATCTCCTTCCCCCCTCATCAACTGTGATTTCGATTTTATCGTTTCATTCATAAAAATTATATCGGATCTATTATTTCTTTATCAATAGCAATAAGGGTTGCTAACTCAATGGTAGAGTACTCGGCTTTTAAGTGCGACTAAGGGATTTCACACATTTAGATGAAGTACTAAATTCATCCAAACCATTGACAAGGTTTGTAAGGCTGCGACTTATCTTGGAAGGAAACTTGACGGAAAAAAAAGCATGTCGTTTCTTTTTTCGAATTTCGAGAAAAGAAGAAATGAGAGAATAATAATTGAAAGAATTCAATTACTTTCGGAGTCGGAAGAGTTAATGGATAAAGCTGAATCGCTTGAATCATAGGTAGAACCAGAAGAACGAGCTTCTGTTCAAAAACTTGTATTTTGGACTCTCTTTACTAATTAGGAGTTAAAAGCGAATTAATAGTCAATATAAGAGAGGTTTGACCCTATTTAAGTATAGGGTCTTCTTACCGAAAATGAATCCTAAATATTTCCATAGGTGTGGAGAAATTACCGGTGTGCTGACTAAATGAGGAATTTTCTAAGTCAGGAGAGCAATCGGTTTAACGAAATAGACTCAATTTCTTATTTATTCCCAAGAAAAGGATAAATTTGAAATCAAAATTTCAATTTTCATTTATTGAATATATTTTTCGGTACCCTAGATAGATCAGGATCTTTCTGGTCTTTAATAGATTGCACTATGTACCATTTCATATTTTAAGAGGTTACTCCTACGAGAACCATAACTGGGTTTTTGTCGAAAATGGAGAAGCTACGAAGAACTAAAAAAAACTTCTTATGGCAACAACGTTTTTTATACCCACTTCCCTTTCAAGATGATCCTTACGCAATTGCCTATAATCGTTTCTCGAATGAAATAGATTCAAAGAAAATAGAAAATTCAAATCTAAACGAGAAATTTAGTTTCTTAACCTTGAAACGTTTAATTCATAGAATACATCAAAAGAAATCCTTACAATTTTTATTGAAAAATTGTAATATAAATTTTGATGCTGATTGCAACAGCAATTTCTATTCGAGAGCAATTCGAGAAGGTGTGACCATGGTTTTAGAAATTGTTTTTTCTGTGCAGTCAAAACCTTTTATGAGAGAAAAAACTGAATGGACTAGTTATCAATCTATTCATTCCGTATTTCCCTTTATGGAAGACCAATTTTCACATTCCAATCGTATTTTCGATATGAAAATACCTTATTTCCTTCATCCAGAACTTATTATTCGAATTGCTCGTCGACGGATCCAAGATGCTTCTTTTTTACATCCATTGCGATTCATTCTCTATAAAAAAAAAAATTTTATTATTATAGATACACAAATCTCTTTTCCTCCAAAAGAAATGACTAGATTGTCCCAAATTTCATGGAATTCCTATATCTATGAATTCGAATATCTCTTTGTCTCCCTGTGGAAAGATTTCAGCCCTTTTCAGATGTTGTCACATCCGGTTTTACTTGATCAAATTAATTGTATAAAAAAAATTAGACATGTTATAAAGCCTTCCTGGATCACGTTACAAAAGTTTCTTCTTTGTAAGAGAATTTTAACTTTTCGTTATGTGAGATATGAAAATAACTCAATTCTATCGATACAAAGTACTGACTATTTAGCAGAAAAATGGAAAATTTATTTTTTCAAAATTTGGCAATATCGTTTCCATTTTTTGTTCGAATCACGCAGAATACGCATAAAGAGATTATCTAAAAATTGTTTTCCTTTTTTAGGCTATACCTTCGGTGTTCGAAAGAAAATCACTATGGTTCAAACAAAAATGCTAGAGGATTTACCCATAACCAGTTTTGTCAACAAACAACTTTGTTCCATCGCTCCAATTTTACCTTTGATTGGTTCATTAGCTAGGGAAAAATTTTGCGACACCTTGGGGCATCCAATTAGTAAATTAGCTCGGACTACTTCGACGGATGACGAAATTTTTAACCGATTTGATAAAATTTGGAAAAATCTTTATTATTATTACAGTGGATGCATGAGTAGAAGCAACTTATATCAAGTACGATACATACTTCGATTTTCATGTGCCAAAACGTTAGCTTGTAAACACAAAAGTACGATACGTTTTGTATGGAAGAAATATGGTTTGGAGTTCTTTGCAAAAACATCTCTTTTGGAGAAACGAGAGTTAATTTTTTTGAATTTATCTAAAATGTATCCTCTTACGAAAAAATTTTGGTATCTCGATATTATTCAAATAAATTCCCTGGTGAATTCGTTGCGAAAAGAGAAAGAAAAGGAAAAATAATCAAAAATTCAATTAATTCTATCGACTAATGAGAAACCTAATTAAGTAATTGCCGAAAACCGACTCGGAGTGATCTTGTAAGAAAAAAAAATCGTTACGAAATAGATACATAGAGAGAGCCGTGTGCAACGAAAATTGCAAGCACGGTTTGGGAAGAGGTTTTTTTCCTTTCGAAAACGAAAGTAATTAACCCACTTTCATCCGACGAGTTCCGGGTTCGAGCCCCGGGCAACCCAAAAAATCCAGATTCGAAATCCACAGATATCCTTTTAAATACTTATGAATATATATATATATATATATATTATATTTTATGGAACTGCTATAACGGAAAAAGATACAGTTATTCCATAAGGAATGTTATAAACGAAATAGAATTATACATCGAACTATGTTTGTTCTATTTGTTGAAGTTGAAAAAAAAAAAAAAAATCAATTAATATCAATGTTATTTATTATGTGACTAATAGAAATAATCCAATAGTTACAGTATAGAAGATTGCTCATGTCTAATCTTCAATTAATTTACTCCTTTTACGAATAAATTCAGATAAAGTTTTTAAATGACATTGCTCTTTCAAACTATTTTTTTGGAATGATAAAAAAGAAATCCAATCCTATTTTCTATCCATATGAAAAGATTTCGATTTTGAAAGATCAGTTGACATAGGAACAAGTTCTGTGTAATACTATGAAATAACAAGTTTATATGCTTGGGTAACTTATTATTTTACAAACCAAGTTTTACCACGACCGCAACTTTAGAAAGACGCGAAAGCGCAAGCCTATGGGGTCGCTTCTGCGACTGGGTTACCAGCACTGAAAACCGCCTCTATATCGGATGGTTCGGTGTATTGATGATCCCTACCCTATTAACCGCAACCTCTGTATTCATTATCGCTTTCATCGCAGCTCCTCCTGTAGATATTGACGGTATTCGTGAGCCAGTTTCCGGTTCTCTTCTTTACGGAAACAACATAATCTCCGGTGCTATCATCCCTACCTCTGCAGCTATCGGTTTGCACTTCTACCCTATCTGGGAAGCAGCTTCCGTCGATGAATGGTTATATAATGGTGGTCCTTACGAACCAATCGTTCTTCACTTCCTACTTGGTGTAGCTTGCTACATGGGTCGCGAGTGGGAACTTAGCTTCCGTCTGGGTATGCGTCCCTGGATTGCTGTTGCATATTCAGCTCCCGTTGCAGCTGCTACCGCTGCTTTTCTGATTTACCCTATTGGTCAAGGAAGTTTCTCCGACGGTATGCCTCTAGGGATCTCCGGTACCTTCAACTTTATGATTGCGTTCCAAGCTGAGCACAACATCCTTATGCATCCATTTCACATGTTGGGTGTAGCTGGCGTATTCGGCGGCTCTCTATTCAGTGCTATGCATGGTTCCTTGGTAACTTCAAGTTTAATCCGAGAAACTACTGAGAATGAGTCTGCTAATGCAGGTTACAAGTTTGGTCAAGAGGAAGAAACTTACAACATCGTAGCTGCTCATGGTTACTCTGGTAGATTAATTTTCCAATATGCTAGCTTTAACAATTCTCGTTCTCCGCACTTCTTTTTGGCTGCTTGGCCTGTAGTAGGTATCCGGTTCACTGCTCCGGGCATCAGCACCATGGCTTTCAACCTAAATGGTTTCAACTTCAACCAATCTGTAGTTGATAGCCAAGGCCGTGTAATTAACACTTGGGCTGACATTATCAACCGTGCTAACCTTGGTATGGAAGTTATGCATGAACGTAATGCTCACAACTTCCCTCTAGACTTAGCTTCTGTTGAAGCTCCTTCTGTAAATGGCTAATATCTCTATAGGTTTCTGTTCATTATCGAGAAAAAGATAATGACTCAGTCATAACCTTAGAAAATAAAAATATCTGAGATAGGGATAATAACTCGAGAAGTAATGACCTTAGAGACTCGAAGTAGTCTTTAAGGTCACTATTTCTTTCCGAATTCAGTTTTGGGGGGGCGGACGTAGCCAAGTGGATTAAGGCAGTGGATTGTGGATCCACCACGCGCGGGTTCAATCCCCGTCGTTCGCCCATGAATGAATTTGGAACGAATTCGTGACAAATGAAGATTTTATATTAATGAAAAAACTGATAAATATTGTCCCAATCTTGAATATCGAAATGATTTTTGTTAGTTGACGAAACCTCTTCTTTGTGTCATCATAAATAAGATGACGTGAAAATATTGATAAAAACATAAGGAAAGAGAGATACTTAAATTCACTTGAAATATAAACAAAAAACTTTCTTCTATTTCTATCGAAAATATCTAATACCAGCTTTATTTGGGTAGAAGAAATCTGCCTCAATACATCTAATATTGTTTCGTTAATAAAGAGTAATGGCAAAAAACACTTGTTGAACGGGCCAAAACAAGTTATTTAGTCGAAGTTTCCGTATAAAAAATATATTTATTAGAAAGTTTGATCTAACTGCTGTAGGGAAAAATGGAACAAGAATTATCAGAAAAAAAATACTTGTATAAAGGATTAGAATTTGAAGGAATAGAAAAAACTAAATATTTCTCAGATTTATGGGCGAAATGGAATTTAGTCAGATTGTTAACTAGAATTTTTTCCAATAGGGAAAACCTTATTAAGTTCTTTGATTTTCGAATTCTCGGTTCATTAATTTCACGCGATCTACGTAGTTCGAAGATCAACAGGAGTTCAATACTAAATGGTTTTATGTTACTCATATTACCAGTGTTTATACATCGCCTGAATAATAGAAATGTTATTGAGGAGAAACAATTGGATTTAGTAGAAATAGTTAATGGACATATAAACTATTGCGGATGTGACAAAAAAATACCAGATAAATCCCTTAAGTCTTTTAAGAGAAATCTTTCTATTTCTACGCATCATTCTCCCTCTCCCGGGAACGGAAAAAGTAATCTGCTAAACTTAAGAAGGAATGAGAAAAATTGTTCAATTATTAAACAAAATTTGAGAAAAGAACTCTGTGTTATGCCAGTGTATGAGCAAATACATCTTTGGGGTTCACGATGGTGGAAAATTTGGATTCTAGAAAAATTTCTTCCTAGTTGGAATTTGTCCCAGAGTTCCACAAATAAGATTGATCTTTTTTTAGGAGAAAAAAATGTAGAAGATCTGAAGTATTTTTTTGAATTCTATATCGAGAATATAATTCGTAAAGATTTTGATTGGGAATATAAATTCGATTCTATTTTTCCAGATGATTCTAAGGGAGAAATGGAATTCAAATCGGAGGAGCTAATCAATTTACTAGAGGATATTCTATTTCTTCGAATCATGTCTGCTTTTTGTGAAAAAATTATTTCTGAAATAGAAGGTCCGTTCGAACCAGAAGATTTAGAATTAAGAAGACGAATAAATAATAATAATAATAATGAACATTTTTTTGATATTTCTTCGTCTCATGAAAAGAAGATGAACTGGGAATCGAATTGGTCAAAAAGAAAAATGTTTCAATTTTTTAATAACTGGGGTGAATCTGATCAAATTATTGGTAAATCTTTTATTTCTATGAAAAAAAGAGGGTGGCTTTTTTTACAAAATTATGCCGAATTTTATATATGGCAATTATATAGAAATTCTTTTGTTTATTGGGAGAAAGATTTGCAGCCATTAAAAATTGTGAGAAATCTGTTAAACGCAAGATCATTTTGGTTAAACTTTTCGAACAATGAACAACTTTTTACTGAAGTAGATGATATATTGTCGGATATTTTATACAATTTTTCAAAGCATATTTCAAATAAAGTGAAAAGATCCAAAAATTTGAGACAATTTCAAGATAAATCTATAAATAATTTTCATTTAATCAGTCAAAAATTGAAATATATAGAAAAGAAAGAAAGATATTCTAATTTTCAAAGAACTTCTACTTCAAATTCAATTGAAACTAATTTTTTGGAATCTAAAAAAAAAATATCTAAATGGTTTTTACGCGAAGAAAGAAAAAAAATGAACACCAAACGTGTCAAGCAATTAACCACCAATTCAATTTTTCGGGATTTATTTTTTTTTATTAGAAATGGAGAGAGATATATAGAATCCAGTTTATCTTCCAAGTCTTTTTCAATAAATTCTTCGGTGTTCTGGGTAAAAGAAACATTTACGGGAGATATAGGGCGTATCATAGATAAATTTTTTCCAGAAGAGAGAAGAATAAAAGTTTCTAATTTTCCGAGATCAATTCGCTATGCTTTTCTAGACATATTGTCAATGGATGAACTGGATATGGGTTCTTATGCCACTAAAAAATATATTGAAATTTTTAAAGTGGCTAAAAAAAGGCAACATCTTGTTTTTTTTGGATATTCCACGAAATCGGATAGTAATAGATTAGTTTATTTATGGGAAATAAAAAAAAAAAAAAATTCATTGTTGAATCCTGTTATTTTCTCAGATTCCGCATATAACAGAATTGAACGAAATATATGTGATATAGAAAAATCAAGTTCAAATATATTTAGAAACTCAAATCCATCTTGTAACGCCTATTCATTCTGGCCTACCTTTTATCCATACGACAGAAAATACGTATTTCATTTCAGGGATTATGCAAAATTAGTTAAATTTTTGGATCAACTTAATTGGTTAATGACTAATTCCGATCTAGTTTATAACAAAACTTTTGATTTTAATATTATTAATAATGATCAAATTCAAAAAATTTATGCACTAAAGAAAAATAATCTATTCTTCAATAGAAGAATTAATAAAAAGAATGGAACAAACGATAAAATTTTGTTCATTTTACTAGATACTAATACTACTGGTAAGAATCAGCCATTTCTGCATCAAATAAAAAAAAATTTTTTGATACGAAATTATTCTAAAGAAATTTTTGAGATATATATCTTGTTTACAAAATGTCGAATTGGTTTTATCAATTGGTATAGATCAAATCGCGATAAATTTTATAGACATTTGAACGATCCATTAAACGAATTACGTTTGATTAACAAGTTCATTTTTCATTTGACGAGAAGAAATCCTAAAATTCGAATAGAAAATGAAAGTTTTATTGGTATAAGAAGAGATACAATTAATGAAAGTTTATTGAGTTGGAGAAAAAGTGGGAGAATCTTTTTTCGTTACGAAAAAAAGAGAGAAAAATATATTAATTGGAGTTTCGATGTATGTAAATGGACTGCTCAGACAGAAGAATGGAAAGAATTGTCAAAATATTCTATTTCTGGGCATAGATATTTAGCAGTATTATCTAATAAAATAGATTTTTTTACTAATCGAAACTCAGTTGGGTGGTCTAAGAAACTTAATAGAAAGAATAATTCTATGTCTCATAGAAACTATAGAATCATCATTTCCGAAAATTTTATTGAAAATTTTCGAAAATTTTCAAACTTATTAGATTTTTGCCAGAAGTTTTCGATCATTAAAGACCCTTTTCTAAAAAGATTCGTTTCGAATAAGATTATTTCATCAAAAGAAATAAAATATGATATCGATAGAAAAATAATGGCACGGATCTGTTTTGATGAAATACCAATTACTAAATTTATTACTGATTATTTTTATAATAGAAATAATAATCAGATTTGCGTGGAACTTTTTGATAACACTTTTTTCTCCATGATGGGTCAAAATCTAGAAAGTTGGCTTAATTCTGTAAAAGTTTCTAATTCTAATAGAAATTCACTGAAAAGTTATTTCCACAAAGCAGATACGCTGAAGTTTTTCAATTATCTACAAAATCCTCACTTAGAATATAATAAGAGATTGCCTTTTTATATGGGAAAAATTAGTATTAAAAATCCTAATTTAACATATGGACAATTATTAAATACCTTGCCTATATGCAACAAGCTTCTTTTTTCCTCTATTAATCGAATAAGATTCTCCCATGGAAAACCAAAAATTATTTCGATTATTGAATCACAAGTATCTGACGTTTCATTACCCAAGTATTTACGGGGAACAAGTAACCAAAGTTTTTTATTTGTTCACGAATTCTATAAATTGTTCAATTCATTAATTCCAATTATTCCTTCTTTTCATGGAAAAGAAAAAGGTTACTTTATCCATAATATTTCTATTATAAACCGGTCGACCATGAAACGAATAGTGAATTTCGAAATAACGGATTATTGCCAGTCTTATCTAGAAATATTGGATTTGCAAGAGAAAAAGAAGAATCCATATATTGAGGAGGTATCAAAACCGAACCATAATTTTATTCAAATTAATTTTAGTAAAAATGATTTACTATCTGAAAATTTCCTAATAATTCGAAATGAAAACAACGAAATGCTTGGTTGGGTCAACCAGTTATTCGGGAATTCCGATCCGGAGGAAGATTCGACATACGTAATTGCAAACAAAAGCATAAGTGACATAGACAAAAATTTAGGCTTTTCTAAAAAAAAGGAAATTCAATTACCCCTTCTTCCGATACACTCGACCACATCGGTTCAGAAACCAAAAATATATGAAAAATATATAACATCTAGTTTTTCTATAAAATCCAATTTATTTAGAAAATATACATCATGGTTTTTTACTTCCGAATGGTGGAAATACTTGAAAAATATAGTATTAGAATTATTTTCGGAAATAATACCAAATCTTAGTGATCAAATTGACTATACTCTGCATACTACTCCGCAGGATATACGAAAAAATTTATATAATTCATGGACGAATTTACCATTAAATATAAAAACTAATATTTCTGGGAATTCTTCTGTGAAATGGAATTCACGTCTATCAAAACAAATCGGAAATCAACGAGAAAAAAAAGGATTCGGATTTAGATGGTCACATTTGGGATTAATAAATACATGGATTGGTCAATATTTAGCAACCATAGGTTTGTTCGCCTTTGGCTATTTAACTTTTGAAAAATATTTATCTACTTTACTAGGTTCAGACTATATCGGACTATGGAGATACTTCGAAACGATTCGATATTTAACGGATCCTTCACGCGGAATTTATTTAGATAAAATGATTCGTGGTAATTCAACGAAATTGATTGAAGCGGAGAATCTATTAAAACATTTTATAAGAAATTTAACACATTATATGAAAAACGGAGAATTTTATTTATTTACGAAACGGAAATTAAATAGATGGTTGGTTAGAAACAAAAGCTTAGACCTTTCCCGAAGAGAACGAAAATTACTAGTTCAATCTCTAGTAACAGAAAGAAACATTGGTCAATATGGATTGGATCCAACTTCTAGTTGTAATTCCTTCAATTATAGCTTCGGTTACCAAATTACTAAACAACAAGGACTTCATTATTTACGACATTTATCTGAAAATTATCAGAAGAATCTGGTTAATTATCCGTTTCATAAAATCAACTTAGCGGAGAAATGGGTTTTCCTGGCTTTTTGGCAAAAAATAACCTCTTCGCAAGTTTTATGGCAAGCCGGGATTTCGAAACTAACTTTTCATAGGAGACCTGTTCCGCTTCAATCGAGATTATCCTCTTTAAAAGGAATTTTACTAATAGGCCCCCCGGAAACTGGACGATCCTATTTGATAAAAAATATAGCAGCAGATTCTTTTGTTCCTTCAATAAAAGTATCTATAGATAAACTTTTATATAACAAACCTGATATTATAACTGAGAGTTGGATGAATATTTTGATGGAAAGTTTACGAAGATTGAGTCTTATTTTGGAATTAGCGGAAAAAATGTCCCCTCGCATAATATGGATTCAAAATATTCATGAACTAAATGTAAATCGTTTGACTCAAAATGTAGAATCTGATCCAACTTTTTCACTTGGCATATTATTGAAATATTTCCAAACAGATTTCGTTAGTAATGAAGCTAGAAGTCTAGTTGTTATTGGTTCGACTCACCTTCCCGAAGAAGTGGATCCTGCTTTAATTTCTCCAAATCGATTGGATCGACTACTAAATATTAGGATGCTTAATATCCTACAACGACAAAGAGAATTTCCTATTCTCCTACGTAGTAAAAATCTATACTTAGAAAATGAAGCATCTTGTCTTAGTGAGTTCGGATATGGAACTTTGGGGTTTAATGCACGAGATTTAGCAGCTTTTGTTAATGAAATTTCATTGATTGGTGTTACTCAGAATCAAGCAGTTATTCAAACGAATACCATAAGATTAGCTTTTCACAGACAAGCTTCAGGTTTCACATATACAGATAATGAGATGGGATTTGGTCAAAATTTTGGGATACTTTTTTATAAAGTGGGAAAGGCTGTTATACAAAATATACTTATAAAAAATTATCATAGAAATCCCTTATACATCGGTAACGACTTATGGAGAAAAAAAAAATATTATTTGTCCAAATGTTATTTAGAATCTTCTATTTTCGAACCAGCCATAAAAGAATTTACTATATTACCCCATGTTTTGGGTTGTTTAGCCGGATCAGCAGCTCGAGATTCCTGGTTCATATCGGGGGATAAGCCTGATAATTGGATTTCTCTCGATAGATACGCTGAAGATGATTCTCACCTAGCTTATGGTATTCTAGAAAGTCTTCTAGTGGAATTTCCGTGGTTAGAAATTTCTCGAAGGAATAATATAGATAAAAAAAAGGAATTGACTCTTCAGTTTCAAACAAGAAATCCTTTACATATGATCCAAAAAGGATTTTTTTCAATAGCAAATAAAAAGTGTATACATACACAAAAAGAGTCGTTGCCAAATAAGTTTGTTTCTGAACGAACGACTCATTACAAGGAAAAGCTATATCACTTAACGAGTAACACGGCTTGGGCTCCTAGGATCTCGCGCCTCAGTTTCATTCGTAGTAATCTATTTGATTGGATAAAAAGATCCAATGAATTTGAAGTTGCATATAATTACCGGCTTTCGAAAGGCAAAGAAAGAAGAAATTCTAACGGTTTACAAGAAGATTTTCAATTTTGTCGAATCGTGCAACACAAAACGAAGGAACAACTTCCTTATGAAAGGATTCTATCTAGAATAAGACGGAGAAATGTACAAGAACTAGAATCCCAATTGGAAGAGATTTTATTGGAAGAGCAATTCGTAATATTAGGATTTTATCGATTATCTAAAGAATATCGGATGGAATATCAGTTATCTAATAAACCCATGTTATTCATAGGAGGACGATTTCTTCGGGATCCCACCAGTTCATTATCTCAAATCCGTCAGTTCGTTTTTTCACGTCAAGAATTATTTGTAGATGAAGAAATGCTGAGAAGACTTTATGTTACTTACGGAGCGAGAAGAGAAAGAGAGAAATCTCGTTCAAGTCAAAAAATGAAACAATTTTTCCTTCGTCGCGGATATGGTCGAGATTCCATGACTAATTTATCCGTTAGTTGGTGGAACCAATTACCTTTTGTCGAGAAACACCATATCGAGACTTTTAAACGCATTGAAGGAATTGGTGTTCAATTGAAACGTCCACAAGTATTTACCCCTGTGTATTTATATCAACGTTGGCTAATTGAGAATCCAAAGGAAAAGTTAACTCGCTTTGAATTGTTAGGTAATCAACAAAGATGGTTCAAAGCAAATAGTTCATTATTTCATGATTCCTTCATTTATAGTACTCTATTAGAAAGCTATCGATACCTATTCAAATTCTTTCTATCTAATAGAATTTTACTGAATAGAATGACGAAGATTTTGTTGAAGAAAGGATGGCTTTTTCAGAATGAATTTGAACACTTGATTTATGATATGGTGACGAAATGAAACTAAACTTAATCCCTTTCTATAAATAAAAGAGGGAATCTCGTAAGAGGAGGAAGAATGTTAAGTAATGGATTAGTGTATAAGCAATATCCCAGTTTGCTATTAAGTTCTATATCGAAACTTCATTAAGAAATAAAAATTTTCGTCCTATTTCTATCTCTCCAGATTAACCAATCACTTCCAAGAACTGGGACAAAAACTCAAGGATCATCAAATATATTACTAAAATCAGATAATTATGACGTGAGTTAAGCATATAAAGAAAAAAAAAAAATCGGATTTTTTTATATTTCGGATTTTTTTTTTATTGAGAGGCTTACCTTTACCTATCATTCACTTATATCCCGTTTCTCGATTCCTTCTTACGTCCTTTCCCACCCCCTCATGTTTAGAAATAAAATTCTGGGCGAAAGCAAGAACTAGAAGCGGATTATTTCTTTTGTTCCTCGTTGAAGAAAGATCACCTCGTTATCATATAGGGTTACCTGCTTGGAGGTTTACAAGGTGCAACGACCTCGTTATTGGATTGACTCAATTATTGAGTCATCTGAGAGGCAATAAAAAATATATCTATATATTTTCATGTCCTTTATAAAATCTTGTAATAGTGATGCAATAATTTTGTTTCATGATCGTGAGAAGCAAAAAATCCATCTGAATTTTTATTTTATTTTTCTAAATCCTACTTCTTATTATTCTTGCTACCCCAGTGGATTTTTCCATATGCTAAACCTAAAGCTTCGGTTTTATGTTACGGGAAGTTACCACAACTAAGATACGAAAGAATTAGATTCTAATTTGGATTAATACTTCACATGCAGTTAAATCAGAATTATTGAATAATTCTAATTATAAATAAAATTTTGTAACTCAAAATATTCAATCATCATTTCGACTTACAGGCTAGCCTATTATCAATCGATTTCTCCTCGATGATGTGAAACCGATAATGAAATAGAACCATAATGTATCACGAGAAACCTGTAAATACTGATTCGAGGGAATTTTCGAGTTAAAGGAAAAAAAAAATACTTTCGACAAGAAAAAGGCTCCCTTACTTTGGATTGATCCTAGAAATTAGAAATAAAATTGTTCGATTAAATTTATTATTTGTTTTACCGGATGGAGAAAGAATCATAGTAACGAGATATGCGAAAAAATGAATGTTAAATTTTTAAACGGATAGATGTTTGAAATTTCCACAATTTTTCCAATTAAATAACGAATAAAAACAAAAAATTCTAGTTTCTTATCGAGGAATGAGATAAGTGAAAGGTGTGAGGCCCGTTCTAAAGATTAGTGGGGAGAGGAAGGAGGGAGAGATGGAATGAATAAGAAGATACGTGAAACAAAATCTTTGAAGCATATGAACGATACTTAGAATATTGAGCTTATTAAAATTTGGAATTTTTTCATGAACATGAAATTTAGTCAAAATTCTGAAACATTTTTATCGGCTGTAATAAAGAAATGATTAATTCAAATAAAGAAAATGGCTATTTTCTTTATTTGAATTGGTTCTATCTGAACTAAACTATTATTTGGTATGTATTGGTATGTATGTGCGTTGATTCATGATCAAGTTGACTATCGAGTTTCAGTAATTCTTACGTGAGGAATGAAAAATATGTCAAGAAACGACTAACTAAATCTGATCTGATGAGAAATTGAGAACCATACCAAGAAATATGTTCTATAATCTTTTCTAGAATAAAAAAAAAAATATATATATATATTTACTTATTTTTTTTTTCTTTCTCCTTCCAAAACTAATTACAAACTATTCCTATTGGTACGTGGTTCGTCACTCAATCGATTACTTCATTTAGCAATGAAGTAAATAATTTTACTTTCAATTTACTTAGTAGAAGTGGAAAAGATCTAGCATAAATAAATTGAATCTATTTCTTTTTCTACTTCACCTCACGATTCCTGTTCCATCACTTCTATTTCTATTCCAGCGAATCTAATAAATCTTTATGCTTCGTGGAGGGATTCAGAGAAAAAAAAGGACAGAGAACTCATAAATATTTATTCGAATAGACGGTAAGTATTCTAAATGGGCTTGGAGAGAGGGAGGAGAAAAGGCTCGAACAATAAACGATAAATTCAATTAAGTTTACGCTAGTTTTTCTCCCTATTTCAAATGAATCCAAAGTATTCAAAATAAGTTTATAGAAACTAGAATTGCTCGAACAAAAATAAATAGAAATCGATTTCACGCTAGTTTTAGATGCGATAATTCTGAGTTGAATCGATTCAATATATCGGGATTGACGGGGCTCGAACCCGCAACTTCCGCCTTGACAGGGCGGTACTCTAACCAATTGAACTACAATCCCACTAAATGTAGATCTATTTCTATTTATTATGTCGATTCAAAAGCCTTTGTGTCAAATAAACAATGAAATTTAAAGTATTTCTTCATTTGAGTAAAAGGGTAGAGTCTATTTCTCCGAAGAGCAATCAGAATTATCCATAACGAAGATATTATCTTGTGACTAATGTTGGATATAGAGAAACAAAATATGTAGAAATTTTATTTGGTAAATTTGAGATTGGGTCGAGCTGGATTTGAACCAGCGTAGGCATCGCCAGCGGATTTACAGTCCGTCCCCATTAACCACTCGAGCATCGACCCGAAGAGAAAAAGGGATAAAAAAAAATATATTTTTTAATTTTTTCTCCCCCTTTTCTCTCGAAACTCATCGAATTGATGTGAAAAACTTCTAAGAAACTAATTCAAATTATCTCAAGGGTTTTCATAGTACCCCCAGGGGAATTTGAATCCCCGTCGCCTCCTTGAAAGAGAGATGTCCTAGGCCTCTAGACGATGGGGGCTTGACCCTTACCTTTATGTTACCCGATTCACTATTTACTGTCAATAGTTTGTTTCATTTCATTCCAGTTCTTGTTCCTTATAATCCATTTATTTAATGTTTAATTCGAAAATTGATTCGAAATTTCTCAAATATTAGTTCTTATACAATTTTTTCCCAAGATAAGTAGTTATTTGAGTTTGAGGAATAGAAGGAATAACTATTGAAATAAATTTGAATTGATTTTTGTTTGTATAGATAAGAAAATGTTACGAATGGAAGAGAAAGAAGAAAAAAATTAGGAAATAGAAGTTTCAATATCTTTCTAATTTATTTCGTAACAAATCTTCAAAAGATAAAAGGAATTTTTATGAGTATTCTCGTACATGAAGTTTCCAAATCATTAGGTGACTCAAAAGTTCTTGATCGCGTAAGTTTCTATGTTCCCGAAGTCTCTTTAGTAGCCCTTCTAGGTCCTTCGGGATCAGGAAAATCCAGTTTATTACGAATAATCGCGGGTCTCGACAATCCAGATTGTGGAAGCATATGGTTACATGGCAGAGATATGACCAATATTTCTACTCAATATCGGAGAATGGCTTTTGTTTTTCAACATTACGCCCTTTTCAAACACATGACTGTTCACGAAAATATTTCATTTGGACTCCGATTGCGAGGATTCCCTCATCAGAAAATAAAAAAGAAAGTAAAAGATTTGTTGGATTGTCTTCGAATTTCAGACATATCTTTTCAGTATCCAACGCAAATATCGGGGGGACAAAAACAACGCGTAGCCCTTGCTAGAAGTCTTGCAATTAGACCAGATTTTCTTTTGTTGGATGAACCTTTTGGAGCACTAGATGGAGAACTACGAAGACACCTTAGCAAATGGTTAAGACGTTACCTGAAAGACCATAAAATTACTACAATTATGGTTACTCATGATCAGGAAGAAGCTATTTCCATGGCTGATGAAATAATTATTTTAAAGGAAGGCCGTCTTTTACAGCAAGGAAAACCCAAAAATCTCTATGATCAACCAATCGATCACTTTGTTGGTTTCTTCTTAGGATCACTTATTGAAATTCCTCAATTTAATAAATCATTTGAGAATTTAGCGAAAGACATTGTACAACCAGATGATGACAAAAAAATAATGACATTTACTTCTGATCCGATATGGGCTGAATTATTTGAAAATCGAGCGATAAATAAATATCAGTTTTTTTTGAGACCTTATGAATTGCATATAAATTATCAAAGAGATTCGAATGCCACTTCTGTTCGAATCAAAAAAATTATTTATAAAAGAACCTTTGTTCAACTCGATCTATTTGTAACTTCCTTCTCATGGAACTTTACTATCCCAATAGGGTATCAAGCTTCTCGAAAATTACATATCGAATCTTTCATTCAAATTCTTTATATAAAACCTAGGATTCCAGTCTTTCTACGAGCTTATCCCCTATCTAAAAAACTCGTTTCTCTTCGGAAATAATCTGATTCTTATGGATCCATTAATTATTCATTTTTAACTAAACCTTAATCCATACATATATTTTATATCTTTCTTCTCTTATCGGGGGAATACGAAAGAAACAGGCCTTTCCCAACACGAGCGACCCGTAATAAATGAGGTATATCACGTACCTAGCCCAATATAAATGAATCAGTCATATAAATGATTGAATTAATAGAATTAGTCTAGTTACTCCTCGATATAGGTTACTTAGTTACCTCAGCCAATATAGATAATTGATATTCCTGTTTCTCCCGTTTCGTTTCCCACTTACGTATCTCATTCGAAAAAAGACTTGTACCAATTCCAAAAAATATTACATTGCAAATGTCCCATCTTTTTCATATCATTTCGTCTCATTTCATTATCCAAGTTCCTCCTTCTTCTTAGTTAATAAAAACTCTTCGAACAAATAGAAATTATAGCTGTAGATACGAATAGGTTGTGGGGGAATAATGGAGTTATGGAACCAATAAATAAAGGGTTGACATAAAATTTAAAAATTTCTCCTAAAAAAGGTAATTTCACTTTTGAATGGAATGGATCGTTGGATATGAGAAATAGGACGATCGATTAACAAAGGGGAATACTACGAAAAATTGGAAATTGCTTATGAATTCATTTCTCGTTTCTTTCCCTATGCCAAAATTTCGAAAATGACCAATTTACTACACTATAAGTCTGATATAATACCGGGTATATCAAAAAAATCTTTTGACTTTGAATTTAATCAAAATGCTCTGCATTCCTACTTCCGAAGAGAATAAAACCTTTCAAGTTTTTCAATCTATACCACAAAATTCAGTTTATTCCACTACGAGTTAGTCCCTCAAAGAAAACTCTTTAGTTAATTATTCTAGTTAATCATCTCCGTATAGGTATAGCCCTTTCGATTCAAAAATTATTAAGTTTTTTTTTTATTTCGAGGAGAAACAGAAGGGACTATTAAAAAATAACCAAATACCAAATTGATCAGATTTTGTAATTCGTCTTTATTCTCAAACTCGTAATATTCCATCGAAAGAACTTTTTTTAATATCTAATAGAAAGAGAAAAGACTTACAATTATTTTATTTCGAATGAAATGAAATAATAAGGCTAAATACTCATTCAATTTTGAACATCATATCATCATTTCTGAATAGAAACTCTAGAAATAGAATATCTATTTTGTTATATATAAATACAAAAATATTTTCATTAATATCTTTTTCCTTCTTCTCCGTAGATCTTCAGTGAATTCAAAATGAATTTCAAATACAGGTTTAGAAACTTCGTTTCCAAACATGATCTTTTCTTGTCTTGTGGGATCCGAAACTCATACAGAATCCATAAAAATTGATTCGAATTTAATTGTTTAATTGCAAGTTAAAAAAAAATATCTCTAGAGCCTCGTCGAGTTCTATAAATATCAAATTTGATCTACGATTTTTTTCGAAGATATAAAGATTTAGTCGTTTTTTATTTTTTACTAACATCCTCACATCTCCTCCTCAGAGGTATTGAAATGATTTGAGATATAAGGAATGTAAGGTGTAGTAAGGAGATGGAAGTGGATTTGGCGTAGCGAGGGGAGGGAGAGACACGCGTTGCCAAAAACTCTAATAACTGGTTCCACGTGAATTTTGAATGAATTAGACTGCCTATACCAGCAATATTTTCTGATATGATGTAATATCATTAGAATAGAATATTCAAAAATATATTTCGAAATATAGAAAATTTTTGTGTGAGTAAAAAAAACATGTATAATTGTCTATTTCATCTCGATCAATGAATTTTGAATTTTGAGTTGACAATTATATCGTTTTCATCGCACACTATACTTGGTTCCGTAGCGAATTACTGAATTCATTGCCCCTTTAACTCAGTGGTAGAGTAACGCCATGGTAAGGCGTAAGTCATCGGTTCAAATCCGATAAAGGGCTTATCACGTTTTTCGGATAGATAGGGGAGAAATAAAAAAATAAGTAAAGAGCTATATTACCTAGTAATTTTATTTCATAAATGAAAATTAGTAATATACTTAGAATTTAATGAGAATTTTAGATTCATAATATTCTTAGAAATATTACGAATTAAAAAGAAATCTATTATAATCTTTTTTGGATTAGATCTATTCGAAGTGCAAAGAGAAAAACAATTGAAATGTATAGATGTAATTTTTAGTAAACTTGACTTATTTCTTTCCAGATAATTTGGCTACTCTTATAATGGATTTCACTAGAAAATTTGAGGTAATAAATAATCAAATTTTTCAATATATTCAATATTTATTATCAGTTATTAGACACTAGCTTTTTCACGACGTTTCTGAATGATTAGTATGAATAATTAGGATGTAGGTCCACTGAAAACGAATATTTCACGAAAAAGAAAAAAAAAATATTATTGAAAAATAATATATAGTATAATAATGTAAGAATCAAAATTTTTCTAGAATCTATCTGTAGGAAGGAAATAAATAACAATATATTATTTTCTTTTTTTTTTTTAGTAAAAAATGTATTTACATTTAGATATATTCTTTATTTCGCGGAGAAAAAATGTATATGTACTATAAAAAATTTTCTATTTTGGTAGAATAGACCTGAAAAATAAACTGAAAAGGTCGAGTGAGGAACATTGAGTCAGAGGGACATGAGAAGATATTGGGAAGGAAAGAAAAGCTTACCTACCTTCTGAAACTAAAGGTTTTTGAATTATTCAAGTCTATTTTGAAACTAAATAACTAAATAAAATTTCTATATCGGATTATTTCAATTGAAACCAAGAACCGAGACATAAGATGAAATGACGCATCTAGCTAATTGGTAATTGGTTCGGTCCGAGAAAAAATATCTACGTTAAAAAAAAAATCTTCAAAAAACAATAGAAGGGTTCCTCGTTCAAAATAATCTATAAATTATTCGAATTTCCTATTTTTTAAGGTGCTTAGAAATGATTGAAGTAGTTGAATAGGAGAATTACACTACGACTATAGCCATTGGAAAGTCTTCCAAAGAACCAAAAGGTTTATTTGATAGTATGGATGACTGGCCAAGGAGAGACCGTTCTGTATTTGTGGGTCGGTCTGGTCTATCGCTTTTCCCTCGTGCCCATTTTGCCCCAGGTGGATGGTTCACAGGTACAACCTTTGTCACTCCACGGTACACTCATGGGTCGGCTAGTTCTTATTCAGAAGGTCGTAACTCTTCAACCGCTGCAGTTTCTACTCCTGCTAATAGTTTGGCGCATTCTCCGTCGCTGTTATGGGGTCCTGAGGCACAGGGAGATTTTACCCGTTGGTGTCAATTAGGAGGTTTATGGACCTTTGTTGCTCTTCATGGTGCCTTTGGTTCAATAGGCTCTATGTTGCGCCAATTCGAACTTGCTCGATCTGTACAATTGCGCCCCTACAACGCAATTGCATCCCCCGCTCCGATTGCTGTTTCCGTTTCCGTATCTCCGATCCATCCATTAGGTCAATCCGGTTGGTTCTTCGCACCTAGCTTCGGTGTAGCAGCTATTTCCCGATCTATTCCTTTTTCTCAAGGTTTTCACAACCGGACTTCGAACCCATTCCATATGATGGGAGTTGCTGGAGTATCGGGAGCTGCTCCTTCACGTGCTATTCATGGTGCTACCGCGGAAAATACTTTGTTTGAGGACGGTGATGGTGCAAATACATTTCGTGCTTTTAACCCAACTCAATCTGAAGAAACTCATTCCATGGTCACAGCTAACCGCTCTCGGTCCCAAATTTCCGGTGTTGCTTTCCCCAACAAACGTCGGTCACATTCCTTTACGTCATTTGTACCAGTAACTGGTTCACGGATGAGTGCCATTGGAGTAGTTGGTCCAGCCTTGAACTTACGGGCATATGACTTCGTTTCTCAGGAGATTCGTGCAGCAGAAGACCCCGAATCCGAAACTTCCTACACTAAAAATATTCCTTCGAACGAGGGTATTCGTGCTCGGATGGCAGCTCAAGATCAGCCTCATGAAAATCTCGTATCCCCCGAGGAGGTTCTACCCCGTGGAAACGCTCTTTAATGGAACCTTAGCTTTAGGTGGTCGTGACCAAGAAACCACAGGTTTTGCCCGGTGGGCAGGTAACGCCCGACTTATTAACCTGTCCGGTAAATTACTTGGCGCTCACGTAGCTCATGCCGGATCGATCGTATTCCGGGCCGGAGCGATGAATCCATCTGAAGTGGCTCATTTCGTGCCGGAAAAGCCTATGTATGAGCAGGGATTAATTTTACTGCCCCATCTAGCTACTTTAGGATGGGGAGTAGGTCCTGGTGGAGAAGTTGTAGACACTTCTCCATATTTCGTATCCGGAGTACTTCACTTGATTTCCTCCGCAGTCTTAGGTTTCGGAGGCATTTATCACGCACTTATCGGACCAGAAACTCCAGAAGAATCTTTTCCATTTTTTGGTTATGTGTGGAAAGATAAAAATAAAATGACCACTATTTCGGGTATTCACTTAATATCGTTAGGTGCTGGTGCTTTTCCTTCAGTGTTCAAAGCTTTGTATTTCGGAGGTGTATATGATACTTGGGCTCCCGGGGGTGGAGACGTGAGAAAAATTACAAATCTTACTCTTAGTCCAAGTGTTATATTTGGTTATCTACTTAAGTCGCCCTTTGGCGGGGAAGGATGGATTGTTAGTGTAGATAATTCAGAAGATATTATTGGAGGCCATGTTCGGTTAGGTTCCATTCGTATTTCTGGTGGAATCCGGCACATTCTGACCAAACCCTTTGCATGGGCTCGTCGCGCCTCTGTATGGTCCGGAGAAGCTTACTCGTCTTACAGTTCAGCGGCTATCCCTGTTTTTGGTTCTATCGCTCGTCGCTTCGTCCGGTCCAACAATACAGCTTATCCTAGTGAATTTCATGGCCCCACCGGTCCAGAAGCTTCTCAAGCTCAAGCCTCTACTTTCTCGGTTAGAGACCAACGTCTCGGAGCCAATGTAGGTTCTGCCCAAGGACCTACCGGTTTAGGTAAATATCTCATGCGCTCGCCTACTGGAGAAATTATTTTTGGAGGAGAAACAATGCGCTTCTGGGATCCTCGTGCTCCATGGTTGGAACCTTCAAGAGGCCCTAATGGGTTGGATTTGAGTAAGTCGAAGAAAGACATACAGCCTCGGCAAGAACGACGTTCTGCAGAGTATATGACTCATGCTCCTTTAGGGTCTCCAAATTCTGTGGGTGGAGTAGCTACTGAGATTAACGCGGTAAACTACGTTTCTCCCCGAAGTTGGTTATCCACTTCTCATTTCGTTCCAGGATTCTTTTTCTTCGTGGGTCATTTATGGCACGCAGGAAGAGCACGTGCAGCTGCAGCCGGATTTGAGAAAGGAATTGACCGTGATTTTGAACCTGTTCTTTCTATGACACCTCTCAACTAGAATAACAAATAGAAGAAAAGTTTTCGTAGATTTTTCTTTTTCTCCTAAGTCTCTCACAATGGCTCGGCTATTTAGCCGAGCCATTACATCTCTAATACGAAAAAATAGATTGATTTCAGAAACGTTTTTTTTTTTTTAAGGAGAAAGAGGGATTCGAACCCTCGATAGTTTTGATAAACTATGCCGGTTTTCAAGACCGGAGCCATCAACCACTCGGCCATCTCTCCAAAAAAAAACATCATTCTATTTCGATTCTTTAGGTAGAGAAAAGGCCACTATTATAATTATAATATAACAACAAATTTTTATTCTGTAAAAGATTCATAGAGAAAAGGAATATATCGATTCTTTGTAAAATCAACTAAAAAAAGCTAAAGAACTTTCAGTACATGTATATTCAAATTTTCTCTATAATGCTTCTGGCTCGGTAAGTAAATTATTGCCAGATAGGGATCAAATGGTATAACTTATTTCATTTCTTCGAAGCTTGGAGAATCACAACTACGACTATTGCCTTCCAGTTGGCTGTGTTTGCATCAATTGCCATTTCATTTCTCCTAGTGATTGGTGTGCCTGTTGCGCCTGCCTCCCCCAATGGCTGGTCAAGTAGCAAAAATGTCGTATTTTCGGGTGCTTCGTTATGGATTGGATTAGTTCTTCCGGTTGGTATCCTTAACTCTTTTATATCTCGAATTTCTGGAGAAAATCAAGTTGCCGTTTCCCCTCCCTCGGCGGACATTACATTATAAGTTCCAAAAGGTATTTTATACAAGTCCTGAGGTACGGAATAAACGTACTCGAGGGAGGGTTTCTTTTTAACTCCCCACGTTTTCACTCCTATAAATAATTCTAAAAAACTTAAGATATAATTGACTATGTAGAAAGAATTGTATTAATATATCGAGGGATAGGTTTGATAAGCAGTTGCGGGTATGGTTTAATGGTAAAATTCCTCCTTGCCAAGGAGAAGATGCGGGTTCGATTCCCGCTACCCGCCTCTCAAAAAAAAGAGGGAATATACTTCCACATCTCGATATATTTATTTCTATATATTCTTTTTCTATTCAATTAATTTCTATTATTCAAAAACTTTATGTTGTGTATTTAGCGGAGACGGGATTTGAACCCGTGACCTCAAGGTTATGAGCCTTGCGAGCTACCAGGCTGCTCTACCCCGCGTTACGAGATAATAACATATTTTTAATTGACTGAACAAGTAATTTTTTAGTTTTTTACGAAGAATCCCCCAGGTTAGGGGGATTTTTACTTATGTTCCCAGCTAAACTTGTTCGAATCTCCTTTTCACCAACTCGATTTGGTCACTCCGGGCGACGGACATGCATGGGCCATTTCACGAAGTACATGTCTAGATAAACCAAAGTCTCGATAGTTGGCTCTGGGTCTTCCAGTTGAGGAACGGCGACGATGAAGACGCGTAGGTGCACTATTACGTGGTAAAGATTGCAATTGTTTCTGAAATTCCCATTTATCATCTAACGAAAAACCTTTACTCATCTTTCTTTTTATGGATCGACGAATAGAATGGTATTTTTGTTCCAATTTTTGCTTTTTCTTCTCCCTCTGAATAAGACTTTTTTTCGCCATAATTTCTTTAGTTATTGAGATATCATTTTTAGTTCAAAATGGGAATGAAATAAAATTCTGTTCAATTCTTTGTTCTTTTTTCCTTTCATCTCTCACCCCTCCATTACATAAAACGAAACCTACCTTTGACTTCATCAAGCCAAAGGTAGGTTCCATCTGATAATTGATAATTTTTAATCAATGAGAAATAATTATTAGCCAAATTTGCCTGATGTAGAGGCAATTGAGGAAGCGGCATGAGTAGATATATAACCTACAGGAGAGTGAGCTAATCCGACTAATCTTGCTTGAACAATAGAAAGAGCTACTGGCTTATCTTTCCAGCGGACTAGATTAGCTAAAGGTGTACGTTCATGAGCCCGTGCTAGAGTCTCAATAAGTTCTTGCCGGTACCCACGCCGGGAAATGGGAAACATAGATCCAGTAGCCCAAACAAGATGTCCGAATAGAAACATCCATGCCCAAACAGATAAACTGTTCATGCCAAAAGGATTGTATCCATTAATAAGTTGTGAAGAGTTTAACCGTAAATAATCTCTTGACCATCCCATTGAATAAGTAGAAGATTCATTGAATTGAGCTACATTTCCTTGCCATAAAGTAATATGTTTCCGATGCCGATGAGAAGTAACCCATCCAATAGTATTTAACATCCGAGAAACCGCCGAATGAAAAGCATCCCACGCTGGGATATCACAAGTACCACCTCGTCCTGGACCATCACAAGGAAAACTATAACCAAATTCTTTTTTGTCTGGCATTAACTTAGATCCACGTGCATCTAAGGCACCTTTCACTAAAATTAATGTAGTTGTGTGCGAACCTAAAGCAATGGCGTGATGGACCAAAAAGTCTCCAGGACCAATTGTTAAAAATAGCGAATTACTATTATTATTAATAGCATCTAGCCAACCAGGTAACCATATACTTTGACCAGCATTAAAAGCTGGACTATCCGCTGAGGATAAGAGTACATCAAAACCGTATGAAGCTTTGCCATGAGCAGATTGTATCCATTGGGCAAATACAGGCTCAATTAAGATCTGTTTTTCTGGGGTACCAAAAGCAAGCATAACATCGTTATGAACATAGAGTCCCGAGGTATGAAAACCTGAAAATAAACTAGCCCAACTTAAATGCGATATGATAGCTTCTTTATGCTCTAACATTCTTGCTAATACATTATCTTTATTTTGTTCCGGATTATAATCCCTAATAGGAGAAATAGCTCCATGAGCAAAAGCACCTGTCATTATAAATCCAGCAATGTATTGGTGATGGGTATGTGATGCAGCTTGAGTAGTGAAGTCTTGTGCTATAGATGCATAAGCGGGTGGGGAATACATATGTTGAGCCACTAGGGAAGTAATAACTCCTAGAGAAGCTAAAGCAAGACCTAATTGGAAATGAAGAGAATTATTGATTGTGTCATAAAGACCTTTATGTCCGCGGCCCAATCGGCCTCCCGGAGGAGTATGTGCTTCTAAAATTTCTTTTATACTATGACCAATCCCAAAGTTAGTTCTATACATATGACCAGCTATGATAAAAACAACTGCAATAGCTAAATGATGATGAGCAATATCAGTCGACCATGAACTTTGAGTTTGTGGATGAAATCCTCCAAGGGAAGTTGAAATAGCAGTACCCGATCCTTGAGAAGTACCAAATAAATGACTACTTGAGTCAGCGTTTTGGGCATGAACATTCCACTGACCTGCGAAAAACGGGCCTAAACCTTGGGGATGTGGTAATGCGGTTAATAGATTATTCCATCTCACATGTTCACCCCTCGATTCAGGAATAGCCACATGAACTGGATGCCCCGTCCAAGCCGAAGAACTTACTCCGAAAAGTCCTGACAGATGATGATTAAGACGAGATTCAGCATTTTTGAACCATGAAACACTTGGTTTCCATTTAGGTTGTAGATGCAACCAACCTGCTATTAGGGAAATAGCAGAAAGAAGTGGCGAAGAAAGAGCTCCGGTATAAAGATCTTGATTGGTACGCAAACCAATTGTATACCGCCATTGATACACACCAGAATGAGCTATATTAACTGGACCTGAAGCTCCGCCTCGAGTAGAAGCTTCTACAGCTGGTTGACCGAAATGGGGGTCCCAAATCGCATGAGCAATGGGCCTTACATGTAAGGGATCTTGTACCCATGCTTCGAAATTACCTTGCCAAGCCACGTGAAATGAATTACCGGAGGTCCGTAGGAAAATAATAGCTAACTGACCGAAATGAGAGGCAAAAATCTTTTGATAAAGACGCTCTTCGGTCATATCATCGTGACTCTCGAAGTCATGTGCGGTGGCAATACCAAACCAAATACGACGAGTAGTTGGGTCTTGAGATAGGCCCTGGCTAAATTTAGGAAATCTTGATGCCGTAATGCTTTTCAGATCCTCCTAGCCATTATCCTACTGCAATGATTCTTGCTAGGAAGAACGCCCATGTTGTGGCAATCCCACCTGGAGGGTAATGAGCTACTCCTACGGCACGGCCTTGTGCAATACTCAGGGCTCTAGGCTGGATAGCAGGAGCAACTTTTAATTTGTTGTGAGCCCGAACGATAGACTCGATAGGTTCTTGCCAATATCCACGGCCACTGAATGAGAACGTTAAGCTAAAAGCCCAAACAGAGTGAGCGCCCAGAGGTAAAGGACCATATGCGGATAATGAGGAACCATAAGATTGGATTACTTGAGATGCTTGTGCCCATAAGAAGTCACGAAGCCATCCATTAATGGTAATTGAACTTTGTGCGAAGTTTCCTCCTGTAATGTGAGTTACCACTCCTTGATCGCTTACACTACCCCGAACATCGGACTGCATTTTCCGGCTAAAATGAAAAATGACTACCGAAATTGCATTGTACATCCGAAATAAACCTAAGAAAACATGATCCCGAGCAGATACTTGACATGTTCCCCCCCTTCCAGGTCCATCACGAGGAGAACGAGAACCAGGATTAGCTTTATCAGGTATTAAACGAGAACTTCGAGCAAATGAAACACCTTTAGGTAGTATCGAGGCAGTTACATGGATAGTAAAAGCATGAATATGGTGCACCAAAAAGTCTGCCGTTCCTAATGGAATTGGTGATGGAGCTACTTTGCTACCTACTGCGACTAAATCACCACCTCCCCGGGTTAAACTGGTGCTTGCCGTTGCATTAGGAGCTGTTAAACCAGGTGCTAAAGCATGAGTATTTTGTACCCATTGAGCAAAAATAGGTTGTAATTGTATAGCAGTATCTGAAAACATGTCTTGGGGACGTCCCGAAGCACTCATAGTATCGTTATGGATATACAAACCGAAGCTATGGAAACCTGGAAAGATACAAGCCCAGTTAGGGTGTGATATTATTGCATCACGGTGTCGAAGAACACGATCTAATAAATTGTTGTATTGAGTTGTTGGATCATAATCTCTTACCATGGAAATAGCTGCATGTGCAGCAGCTCCGACTATGGGAAACCCACCAATCCGCATGTGATGTGTAAACGGAGAAGGTTGAGTACCGTGATCAGTAGCTGGGTATGGATGAGGAGGCGTAGAATACATATGATGAGCTACCACAATAGTTAGAGAACCCAGCAGAGCCAGGTTAAGAGCTGATTGGGCATGCCACGAAGTAGTTAAAATCTCATAAAGACCTTTATGACCCTCACCTGTAAATGGACCTTTATGAGCTTCCAAAATTTCTTTTATGCTATGACCAATTCCAAAGTTAGTTCTATACATGTGACCAGCGACCAGAAAAAGAACTGCAATGGCTAAATGATGATGCGCCGTATCAGTCAGCCATGAACCTCCTGTAACTGGATTTAATCCTCCACGAAAGGTTGAAAAATCTGAATATTCTGACCGATCTAGGGTGAAGAATGGGGTTAATCCTTTAGCGAAACTTGGATAAAGTTGAGCTAAAAGATCGCGATTTAGAATGAATTCGTGAGGAAGCGGTATTTCTTTAGGATCTACCCCAGCATCTAAAAGTTGATTGATGGGTAAAGGAACGTGTACTTGGTGTCCCGCCCGGGATAAAGAGCCTAGTCCTAATAACCCTGCTAAATGGTGGTTCAACATAGATTCCACGTTTTGAAACCAGGCTAATTTGGGAGCAGCTTTATGATAGTGAAACCACCCAGCAAGAAGCATTAACGCCGCAAAAATCAATCCACCAATTGCAGTAGAATGAAGTTGTAATTCACTAGTTATTCCAGATGCTCGCCGAGGTTGGGGAAAGCCAGAGGTTATTTGTATTCCTTGAAAGCCTCCACCTACATCTCCATTCGGAATCTCTTGACCTACTATTGGCCGAACAACCTGAGCACTAGGTTTGATGTGAGTAGGATCACTTGGCCATGCTTCGTGATTGGAAGAACGAGCTCCGTGAAAGTACATACCACTTAACCGAATAAAAATAATGGCTAGTTGACCGAAGTGAGCACTAAAGACTTTACGGGAAATTTCTTCCAAATCATTGGTATGGCTGTCGGAATCATGGGCATCAGCATGTGAGTTCCGAATCCAAGTGGTAGTACTAGGACCCTTAGCTAGAGTCCTTGAAAAATGCCCTGGTTTAGCCCATTTTTCGAAAGAGGTTTTTACGGGATCCCTTTCCGCCACAATCTTGACTTCTGGTTCCGGTGAACGAATAGTCATCGAGGTTCTCCTCTCTTCAGACGAGGCATAGGAAAGACCCGCCAACGGTGAATAGTAAACTTCTGAGAGATATCTGTTATCCAACCTTCTTTTCTTCTCCCCCTCCCGGTTTATGACTGGAGCAACTATGATACAGAAGTTACCTAGGGCAGGTATTCAATTTCATTATGACACATCTTTCAGGTGCTTGATGGACCATATTGATTGGTTTCAATCACCTCTTCTCGCTAGATTAATATAACTATATTTAGTTATTTTATTTCCATTATTTAGTCATTCTATTTAAATTAATAAAACAAAAAATTTCATTTGTATTTTCTCTTTTTTTTTTTATTTTATTAACAATCAATAAAAAATATTGATTGTTAATAATTGATTGTTAATTAAATTTTAATAAATATTTTTTTTTGAATCCAAAATTTCTAAGGATTTCCATAAATTATTTACTTCTATTTCATACTTTAAAACGTCCCGTAACTTTTAACCAATTTTGTGCTTCGATGTAATTGCTTGGAGCAAGTGATATAGCTTGTTTCCGATAATCAGCAGCTTGATCAAACCAAGCTTCAGACGTTTCAGGATCTCCTTGTTGAATGGCTCGTTCTCCTCGGTCGGGATAGGTTAACTTCGAAGAAAAGAGGTTCCTCCCCTTGGAACCGTACCTGAGAGTTTCCTACCTCATACGGCTCGATCAAATATTTTCCAGTTTCTTTATGTACCTACCCCACGTCGATGAAAATAAATAAAATTAATATTTACTTTTTTTTTATTACGAAGTAAGTTGAAAATCTATAAATAATTAATGAAATAAGTTTCGAACTTGACTTTGAAGTAGGGGATACAAATTCTATCTTTTCTCCCACCGACAGAAGGAATCAATCTAAAAATACTAAAATTTATATAAAGAGTTGAGTCTTTTCGAATGGTAACTATCTTACTTCTATATATCTTTCTCTAAGTACTTGATAATTATTATCAAGTACTTCATCTCTTTGGGATCCGATACTACACCGCTGTTCAGTAGCTGATTGAGTCAACCTTATTACACAAGTTGGGTTTATATACACGAGTGGATCTCATACTCCCACTTATGTCTCTACAAGTAAACGGATTCTGTTGTATCAGCCCAAACTTTCAATAATGGATCTTTACGGTGCTTTTTGTTACAAGTTCAAATACATTATCCATAGAGTATATAGGCTTCATTGATTCTTCCATGTTTGGACTTCGATGAAGAATTTTCTCTTTTTTCTACAGCTATTGAAGAACCATTACTGGACGGTACATATGTAGAAAGCCTCCGGTTCATCATTCGTGGTAGTTTCTAACTGACAGATTCTATAGTACAGATAGCCGCACGTAATGACAGATCACAGCCATATTGTTAAAAGCTTGTGGCGGGGATGGATTTCGCTCCGATGCCTGAAAATGATATTCCAAAGCTTTCGCATGTTCCCCATTACTCGTGTGAATAAGACCTATGTTATATGGTATGTAACTTCGATCATAAGGGTCAATTTCTAAGCGCATAGCTTCGTAATAATTCTGTAAGGCTTCCGCATATTCTCCCTCAGATTGAGCCGACATTCGTTACGGTCGTCCATTAATTACAAATGAGCTCCGTTTCGAAACCGTACATGGGATTCTCACCTCATACGGCTTCTCCTGCATGGTACATAGAAAGGGAAATAATCTATAGAACTTTTACGAAAAAAATTCTTACCCAACATGATAGACCATCAGGGGCTGGTGTCTTCACAACCAATCTCTAGCCATCCTTCTTGCAAAGAGTATCTCCTTAAGACAAGCAGTTCGATTGCTGGAAGAAGTACAAACTTCAAAAATTTCTTTGTTCTTAACACCTTGTATTTTGTAAGGATTAGCTACTTCGACAATCTCCGGTGGTTATATGGGTACCCAAAATACAAATGAGATGGAGGTTTGTTGTCCTAACCATATATCTGTCACTAGCGATCACAGAAGCATGATGCATATGAAATATAACGGAGTTTTTGTGTTGTCGATTTCTACACGTAGTGCTTTTCCCACTATGTATGCTTATGAAACAAGTTATAACAAGTTTATTCATAGCTTAAACCTCTTGCTTAACACTTCAATTCCCAAGAGATTGAAGCGTCTGAGGCTACATTGACCGAGGGTACACGACAGAAGGAATTGTTTTTCTTTCTAAACTCACCTTCACTAAGCGTAAGTTTCATGTAATTAGATATTATCATGTTTTATCCCGTATCAATTTGTTTCAGGGTTTATAAAAGTCAAATCGCACCATCTCTGTAATAAGTAAATGCTTCTTTTTCCCTTCGAGTAGTCGGGATTATTCGCAATGGAATATCTGCAACAATTGTGAAAGTTTTATCAATAAAATTATCATTTCTTTGAGATCTAGGCATAGTTAGTTATAAATCCATTATTTTTTTACCATTCTATTTCTTCTTTCGGGAATAGAACCATTAAGAAGATGATTTTATGGAAAGAAAAAAAAAAATACCATATTTTTTTTCTACTAATTGATTCCAATTAATTATAGAATGGTTTTGAATCTTAATTTATTTTGGTACATATCAGAAATAATTGATTGATTCAAAACGAATAAAGAAGAAATTAAAGAAATGATATGGTTCCATTTATATATATATATATATATATATATATATATATATATATATGTATATATATAATATATCATTTCATCTTTTTTTTCAGTAATTTTAACAAAATTTTTTGAAACTGTTGGGATTCTTGCAATAATAATAACAGGTTTTATGTATTTCTATTTATTGAACATTCCTAACTACGATAAATGGAGGAGAAAACTGATATGTTAAGTTCTTTCATTCTAATAAAGTTCATTTATTTTTCCATTTCCGATAATCCTATTTGAATCATATCTGAATCATAAAGAAAAATGAATTTGTTAAAGCCTTTGAATATATCTCGATTATTCGAGTAAATGAGGAAGGGTAATAAAAATAAATTACTTTTTCTTTAGATTTTTAAACCTGAATATTTCTACTATTCTTTCCTCCTTTCCCATTAGAAGCATACCTAAATAGGTTCCCAATATTAACAATTACTAAAAAAGACTTGCTATTCTAGAAACTTGTGGACTAGAATCGGGAAGTACTTTGGGAAAGATGGCCGAGTGGTCTAAGGCGTAACATTGGAAATGCTATGTAGGCTTTTGTCTACCGAGGGTTCGAATCCCTCTCTTTCCGTATCTCCATTTTTTCTCATCATATATCTAATTATATCGTTACTATTGCTTTATCTAATTGAGAAATCCAATTCAGAAGAAACTAAAATTGGATTCGATACGAAAAAAAGGTATATAAAGAATTATAATCTGCTCTTCTTCTATATCTACCATCTCCTCTTCATCCTAATATACGGGGTACATGAAACTTCCATGAAAAATGGACCTATGAAACTTGTAGTGGGATAAAAATTAAAGATGAGGAAGAAGTTACAATGGGATTCTCGTCTGAAGTTTCGTAAAACACTTTTATTCATCTGAGAAGAACCCATAGAGAAAATTTGGTTTCAACATTATTTTCTCTATTTCAAGCTTGACGAGAATAGTATTCCACAACTAACAATTCATTTATTTTTAAACCAATTGATTCACGATCTATTATTTGATTAACCAATCCCCTTTTTTGTGAAGAATTAAGAGTTAAATGGTTCGGCATTTCTGATTTCTGAGAGCAATCCATATTTTTTGTTATTACAGCTTGAGATTTTTGTCGATCCTTCGTAGTAATAAAATCTTGGGGTTTACAACGAAAACTTGGTATGTTTACTGTACGATCATTTACCAATATGTGTCGATGATTCACCAATTGTCTTGCTCCAGGAATAGTAGGAGCCATACCCAATCGAAAAATGACATTATCTAAACGCATTTCCAGCAATTGTAACGAAACTTGACCCGTTGATCCTTTAGCTCTTCTAGCAATACGAACATATTTGAGTAATTGTCGCTCTGTTACTCCATGATGAAAACGCAATTTTTGTTTTTCCTCCAAACGAATACGATACTGAGAAATTTTTTTATTAGATGTAGATTGGTTGATATAACCAGATTTTGACTGGGGTGTTTTATTAGTTAGTCCTGGTGAAGCCCCCAGACGACGTATTACCCTCACACGAGGTCCTCGGTAACGGGACGTAAAAACTCCTTATTTTACAAAAGAAGTAGTAAAAGAAATAATATAAACTATCCAAATCAAAATACAAGATTTTTTTTTGCATTTGGAAAAAAAAGATATATTTTTTCAGTTGACATTACTTCCAAATTTTTCATTTGAAACAACCATATATATTTTTTTTTTTTCCTTCACAAAATTCTATTTCGGTTTAAAGATATCATGACATATGAAACAAAGCAAGAAAAAATAGTATTATTTTTTTATAACAAAATTTGGGGTTTACTATTTCTACTAATTCCTGGATCCGATAACGAATAGAAACGAATAAAAAAGCTTTTTCATTTCTTAATCTTTCGATAAACTACTATTGGTTGGAGTCGTGACGGAAAATGAGAGGGAATAAGTAAAAAGCCCGCTATCGGAGTCGAACCGATGACCATCGCATTACAAGTGCGGTGCTCTGACCTCTGAGCTAAGCAGGCTCCATGAAAATGAAGAATTTTGAAATTGAACTATGTTTTTTTATAGTGAAATAAAATATTTTTGATAACTCATATTCATATTATTATTATATCTACAACAGCTCGATAATGCAATAAAAAATGATTGCATTTGGAAATAATTTTGATTTTGATTACTGATGAAAAAAGAAAGGGGAAATTTTCTTCAAAAAAAAGAGAGAAAAGAAAATCCATTTCTTTCATCAACTACGTAAAATAAGAAGTATTGCATAAAACCTTAAAAGATACTATAATTATTATGGTAACCATAGAGATGATGAAACAAAAAAATATATATATCTTCTTTGTTTTTGTTATGGTCTAATGGATTAGTTGAAACGAAACTCAAGTAGGAAACGATATTACAACTTTTTCTCTCGGGGAAAAAGGGGGGGTATGGCGGAATTGGTAGACGCTGCGGACTCGATCGATTTGAGCCTTGGTAGAAAAACTTACTAAGTGCTAGCTTTCAGATTCAGGGAAACCTAGGTTGAAGAAAATATAGGCAATCCTGAGCCAAATCCTATTCCCACGAATGGGGTAGGTGCAGAGACTCGATGGAAGCTATCCTAACGAATAATAACCTTTTGACCCCATAGCTCATTCGTAGAAATAGATAAAAAATCTTCGAGTTATTTATCGAATAAACATACTATTCATATATTAGTAAAAAAAACCGATTTTTTTATTTGTCTCATTATTAATAAGATACTTATATCGATTGAAAGTTTCGAAAATTACTGATTACTCAACGGTATGTTAGGTCATTCATTCAAGTAAAAAAAAATGAATCATTTCATCGATATTTTTATCTATTGAATGATTAGGCGAGGATAAAGATAGAGTCCAGTTTCACATGTTGGTTCCAGCAGCAACGTAAATCGTAGCAAAAAGAAAATCCGTTGGCTTTATAGACCGTGAGGGTTCAAGTCCCTCTACCCCCATGGAGAGAAAAGAGAAAGAAGTTCTATTGAAGATTTACTGTTTCTGTTTGATGAAAAAGAAATATATTACTACTCAATATTCTATTTCTATATGCCACGACTGTACCGCCAACGGAATTTCGAAATCATGTTTCTATCTCTTTTCATTGACACAAGTTCATATTCTATGTTAGGATAATTCAAATGATATGTTGGGATAATTCAAATGGGAAGAGCCGGGATAGCTCAGTTGGTAGAGCAGAGGACTGAAAATCCTTGTGTCACCAGTTCAAATCTGGTTCCTGGCATACTATATACTATAAAGTGTAAAAATCGGTGGATTCTCAGAATTCCCGTATATTTGTTTCCCTTCCCGAAGAACTGAGAAGGGAAAAGATAAAAAAAAAGCGCTTTTCTTTTCTCGAAATCAATGGGAATTTCTAAAAATCTTTACTAATTGGAATAACTTCGAGTCAAAAATTACTTTTATTTCTTGCATATGTCGTATAGTGCGTAGTACTTGATTTAAGACACATAAATAAATTATTTCTATTGAATTTATTTATGTGTCTTGTCCCTCCTAAGTAGATAGGATTTATATCCCCTGTCACTAGGAGAAACCCCTTTCCATAATTCCATTTCGGGAGGATGAATAGATATGATTAGTTTTTAAACCTCTAAATTCCATAGCAAATCCTGTTATTATTTATGTCAATATGCATCTTGTAGCTCATAGAAATTAGGTACAATGTAATCTTTGCGTAAAGGCCAACCGATCCAACTAGCGGGCATCAATATACGTTTAAGATGCGGATGACTTTCGTGAGAAATTCCCAACATATCATAAGATTCCCGTTCCTGAAAATCAGCACTTTTCCAGATCCAGAAAACAGATGGAATTTCAGGATTTTGCCTCGATACAAAAACTTTTATACATACCTCTTCGGGTTGATCTGCATTGTCTTGTACTTTCGTAAAGTGATATACACTAGCTAGTAGTCCCCCTGGCGCTACGTCATAAGCACATTGGGAACGGAGATAGTTAGAGCCATAAACATATAAAGCTACCGCTACGGAAAGCCAATCCTCAGATCTAATTTGTAAAGTTTCTACACCTTGGTAATCGAAACCCAAAGGTCTATGAGCTAATCTATGTTTCGCTAGCCAAGCAGATAATCGACCCTGCATTTCAGTAGTATTATTCGTAGAAGTATCTAACATATTAGATTTTTTTGAATTTCTTATTATATTTTTCGCTCATTTCTCCGAAAATTCCTCCTCATCATTTCCATATTCCGGAGAGGATACTGAATCACTATATTTCTGAATTGTTTTAGAAGTTATCTCCGAAGTTGAATTAAGTTGAGATTTTGGAAACTTATGGTGTAAATGTTCACCACATCGCTCGGTACTAAGAGTAGGTATAAACTGAAATTGATGATTCAACGTCAAATACCTATTTCCTTGTCGAAGCTTAGTTCTATCCCCATATGTCTCCTGAGCCACTTTTTTACGAAGTTTTATTATAGCATCTATAATAGCTTCTGGTTTCGGTGGACAACCAGGTAAATAAATATCTACAGGAATCAATTTATCTACTCCACGAACAGTACTATAAGAATCTGTACTAAACATACCTCCCGTGATGGTACATGCTCCCGTAGCAATAACATATTTAGGCTCAGGCATTTGTTCGTATAGTCTTACCAGAGACGGAGCCATTTTCGTGGTTACAGTGCCAGCCGTTGTTACGGGGTCAGCTTGTCTAGGACTAGATCTTGGTACCAAACCGTAGCGATCGAAGTCGAATCGCGAACCGATTAATGAAGCAAATTCGATGAAACAACGACTAGTACCGTGGAGAAGTGGCCATAGACTGGAAAGCCTAGCCCAATTTGAGAAATCATTGAAGGTAGTTAGAATAATTGAATTTGGAGTTGTTTGATCAAGTAAAGATGACTCTATAGAATTTATAAGTGGCTTCATAGAATTCTCGATTTTATTTTCACAATTTAAATATTTGGAAACTAAGACCATTCCGATGCTCCTTTCCGCCACGCATAAACCGAACCAATGATTGAAATAGACACGAAAATCGACGCTTCGATAAAAGCAGATATACCCAATTCATTAAAACTCATAGCCCATGGATAGAGAGAAACTGTTTCTACATCGAAAGTAACAAGAACTGAGGCAAACATGTAATAACGAATATGGAATTGGATCCAAGCATCTCCCATTGGTTCTATACCTGATTCATAACTAGTAAATTTTTCTGGTCCCTCACTAACAGGTGCTATAATTTTGGAAATAGAAAAAGCTGTTATAGGAATAAGACTAGTTATTAGCAAAAAAATCCAAAGAGAATCGTTTTTGGGAAGTAAGAACATGAATATACTCCTGTGAAATAAAAAGAATGGTTCTATTTCTCGATTGAAAAGAAAAAGCAATATTTTTTTTTCTTTGCTCGTTGGAAGTTCATTAGGTAAAACAATAGAAATTGAAAAATTTTTCAATTTTTTTTATAACTGTTCCTATTTCATCTCCATTTCCTTCAAGACTCTCGAATCAATGCATTTCCCACATCGGTGGATCGGATGTTTTATTATCCAACAATAGAATAGCGAAACATTCCGTGCAAACTTTCCTTTCGAAAACTTCGTGAGAGGAAGAAAGAGAGGAAAAAAAATCTCTATGGAAGCTTAGTTGGGATTTTATTTTTGTCTATAATGTTCTTTCTCCTCAACCCCCCCCCCATCGAAGTATTCCACGTGGAAAAGGGAAAAAAAAGAAACATTTCATGACATATAAATTGGATTAATAAAATAATAAAATATTGTATAACAAATAAAATCTATTTGAAGAGTCTTAGTCTGACATTCCGACTACTTCTCGAAAGGGAGAAAGGCTGTGAAGTAGGAGCTGCGAATCAAAACTAAGGTTTCTTCTAAGAACTAGAAAGTATTTCGTACTATCCATCCATTAGCTCCATAAGTACTTATCGCAGTGCCAAAATTGGATCCAGTTGATTTCTCCCGAAGAAGTAGATAGTGGATTTACATAAACAGAAATTCCCGACAATAACGAATCGACCGGATCGAAACGAATGAACGATTTTCGTAACACACCTAACAAGGCCCATCGGTTCAGCAAATGTTACGACTCCCCCCACTCGGATCGGATACGATAGAGAACTAGTGACCGTTGTAGTTAACACGGTTTACCAATTTCATATATCTCTCACTGCCCGTCGCGGTAGGGTGACGTGAAATTTGATGGTATTTATTTCTAGTTTAAACCTTGCGCGATATGATATAACGAATGAAATTAATATATTATTCGTTTTTTTTACAAGTGATTCGATGGAATTCATTATAGAACCTCTCCGGACTCGTTTTATACAACAAAAATACCACAGTTTTTTTTTTTTTCTGTCTCACGTCAAAAAATCCTCTATATCTATTAACCTATTATTTATGAGGATTGCGTCAAAAATAATTAGATTCTTTCTTTCAGGGGTTTCGCTGGTTTCGAAGGCGTATAATATTCCATAAAAATAGTGAAGATTCGAGTGACTCGCCATGTTGTATCATTAATCAAAATAAAATCGGAAAAATAACAAATTGGATCTGGTAACAATTCTGGAAACTGTGCCTCAAAAAACTTTGGTTTGTGATCTGATTGAAGTATCGGATCGGGATTTTTTTTTTTTTTTTATCAATTAGAAGTTTGACTTCATTGTTCCCGATAAATCTCATGAAGTAGGAGTCTTATCGCAGGAATAGCATATCTAGTAAAAGTAAAAATGTCTTTTCATATTCCTGAAAATCAAAATATCTCGGACTATTATCCGAATTTGGTTAACTAGTTTCCCGATGAAACCGGTCTCGACCTTTCTTTTTCTTCTTTTTCCCCCTTCTCTACCACTAACAAAAGAAATTCAATAATTGATTAATAACTTGGAACAAAGACTTTTAACCGAAAAAGCTTCAACAAACTTTATGCCATTATTTCGGAGCTCGTTCATTACGGTCCGTCACAGAAACTGATGAGCTATTCGTCGAGGGCGTTTACCTATAATGGAACTCCTTCTCTTGACGAGATCCCAGTAGCCTTCTTACTTCACCCCATGAGCTTGATGAAATAAAAGGAATTCCGTGAAAAGGAACGAGTTGACACAAAAAAATTCTTGCAATTTTTTTCAATTTGAGAATTAGATTGTTACTTCTATTCCTCCTGCGGATTAATTTCAAGGAATTCATAGTATTTTTTGTTTCATTTTTTATCAGCGTAACAGAAGAGATATTGAATTTAACTGGGATTTACTTTATCGCAAAATATAGGATCATCGGAAAATCTAGGATAACTAAATGAAATAATGAAATTTCCAGTAACTTTTGAATCTCTGGATCGATGTACGAGGTACTAGGAGGTTCAATTTCTGAAAAAGACAATCTTTTAGTGAACAGTATTGATACATCAACCTGTATTTAGAACAAATGTTACGAACTCTCTTTTCTCTCTTTTACGCCTAAGAAATATCTTACGAAACGTTTGTAGATTTAACATGGTAGAATATTTATTTTTACTTGCCTAGATTAATAGAATATAATTGAAATACGAGCTCGTATAGCCTTTCCAATAAGTCAAATGATTAATTATCAGGGAAAATGAATAAAAATTTATAGCAAATATAGATGGTTTGTACAGTCATAGTTGCTAGATGAATCGGTAATATACTTCGTCGAATGTGAAAAAATTCATTAAGTATAGTTGTTGTATTTTGTTAATTATATTTATTAGTGTTGGCAGATCTATTGATCGAATCGATTATTTCATATTTTTTTTCTCTTTCTTTCTTATTACCAATCCAGAGACAACTAGAAATCATGCGAAAAGAAGTTGCTCAGCTAGAAAGAGCTTGTGACGGGAGAAATAAAAATGTTATTTGTGTTCGGAGAGGTGAACCATTTTTTAGTATTTTCCTGGATCAACCAATATGTATGACTTCTTTGTCCCGCCAAAACTGAAAATGAACGAGTGAAATGGAGTTTCGGTTTGGAAATATGAGGATTATAAGGTTATAAAAATCTAGGTTTATTTTGAAAGAAAGTTAGATGCGCATAAATCTACAAATTCTGCCTTTGATATTATTTCAATTTCTACGAGGTTTTTATCTCTACTAGAAAATAAAATTTTAGGAACATCTGTAAGTTTCGCAACGATTTCGAGTGGAATAATCGAATAAGTTATCTCAGCACCCGAAAAACCGAGTTTGGCAACGTTTCCGAAATTATTTCTTCGACCAATCAATTCAAATTATTTGAATCTTTCCAATTTCATTTTCGACAGTGTTCTGTCCATGCGCGTTTCTTCCGGCACTTTCTCCGAACAAGCCTCTTCGCTCCCGCAAGAGTATCGCTCAATACCAATAAACGAAGCAATGTCTGGATTTTTTTTTTCTGAACTTGCTCTTCAATTTGCAAATTATTCGTTCTTCAAGTTAAATTAACGACGAATGGGATCAGCAGCATCGGTGGGATGTTCTTCTTTTGGGGTGGGCATACCTGAGCAGCTGCTTCACTCGTTCCTTCCCGCGGGGAGCGACGTGGCGAAGGGAAGGGGCTGTGTGGAAACTAAAAAAGAGTTCATATATTTCTTTCGACTAAATGAGAATTCCGGAAGAAAGATTGGTAGTTAGCAGTTAGCTCTACCATTGGAAATGCAAATAGGTAATAGATAGATAGTATTGAACCCCTCCCCTATAACTGGAGGAAATGTAACAAACAAAAACAATTTCTCGATGAGAAAGAAAGATAAAGAAGTAGTAATGTAGGGCTATACGGATTCGAACCGTAGACATTCTCGGTAAAACAGTCCACATTTATCGAACTTTTTTTTCGACTAGAAAGTTCGATTCGAACTGTTTCAGGAACCCAACATGCAATTTTTCCCTGCATTGGGCTCTCTCATCAACTAATGAATTAGTTGTTTCGCCATCCTTTTCTTCCCGAAAAGATAATGAGATAGCTCCGTGTGCTCGAAAAATTTCTCAGAGCAATCCCAAAGTTTCTTCGAAAGGTCTTGAATGTTGACGTAGGTTTGCTTAATTTAGCACGGATTTACTCAAAATGAGTTTCTATCGCTTAAGAAAAATTTGAAACTTTATACACCTTAAAGTTCATAAAGCGAAATAGATAGAATATCTCGAGGTCCCCGTATTGTCCCCATCATGCTTGGCATTGAATGAATCCAAATTTTACCATATCAACTAAAATGTAGATCTGAGTTAGTTATCAAATTGAATTCTAATTTTTTGTCATGCTACTGTTCCCTCAGATTTATTCGTAGAGTAAGACAAAAATATTTCACATAAGATTTCTTTCGTGAATCGGGCGACCCGATAAACCTTCTTGGAAGCATTGGCGCACGTGTAAACGAGGCGCTCTACCGCTGAGCTATAGCCCTATCGTCATTTCCTTATCAATTTTATAATAACATAATCCGCTACTTCTTGTCAAGGTAAATACCAGATTCAAAAATGGAATGATAAGAATTTTGTATTATTAATAAAACTACGTTGCTTATAAATCCAATAATAGCTACAATGTTAATAACCTACTTAACTCAGTGGTTAGAGTATCGCTTTCATACGGCGGGAGTCATTGGTTCAAATCCAATAGTAGGTAATTTAGATGCCATTGATTCTCATCAATGGCATCTAATAAAATAAAAAATTCAATTGAAAATTTCCCAATCCCGATTTTAAAAAATAGATAGATCTAAGTTTCTTGAATCGAAAAATCTCTCTTTTTACTCAGGAAGAGCAGGAAGAGATTAATTAGAGACGGAAGAAGAAGTAGCGTTGATAGCTTCTAACCGTGCTTTGGCTCTTTTAGAGGCTAAATTAGCTTCAATAACTTGTTTTCTACCTCCAGCTTGAGCTAGCTTGTCCCGAGCCATTTGAAAAGTATCTTGGGCCTCTCGAGGATCTATCTCAATAGCTTTTTCCGCTTCATTCACCAATATGGTCATTCTGTTATTGTCTATCATAGCAAAACCGCCCATCAACGCCATAGTGAACCATTGTCCATTAAGTCGTATCTTTATAATTCCTATATCCGGCGCTGTGAGAGGTGGGGCATGGTTAGGTAATACGCCAATTTGACCACTATTGGTAGATGGAATAATCTCTTGAACTTCTGAATTCCAAACAATTCGATTAGGAGCCATTACACGAAGATTTAGGGTCATTTTCTTATCAATTCTCCACCTGTGAGGTTGCAGCCTTCGCAGTAGCTTCATCAATGTTACCTACCGGATGAGAAGCCTGTTCGGGAAGACTATCCAATTCTCCGGAAGGGATCATTTGAAAACCTTTAATTGTTTCTACGGGACTAACATATTTACCTGGGGAACCTGTAGATACCTCCGCGACGAAAAAAGGTTGGGATAAGAAACGTTCAATTTTCCGTGCTCTCGCTACGGTCAAACGGTCCTCTTCTGATGATTCGTCCAGTCCAAGAATAGCTATAATGTCTTGCAGTTCTTTATAACGTTGCAACGTTTGCTTAACGCCTTGTGCCGTTTCGTAATGTTCCTCGCCCACGATCCAGGGTTGAGGCATAGTAGGAGTTGAATCTGAGGGATCTACGGCTGGATAGATACCTTTGGCAGCTAATCCTCTCGATGGTACAGTAGTTGCATCTAGGTGTGCGAAGGTCGTAGCGGGAGCTGGATCAGTCAAATCATCTGCAGGTACATGAACTGCTTGAATTGGGGTTATGGATCCCTCTTTTGTGGAAGTAATTCTTTCTTGCGAAGTACCCATCTCTGTGCTCGGAGTTGGTTGATGACCTACAGCAGACGGCATTCTACCTAATGGAGCAGAAACTTCTGATCCTGCTTGGACAGAACGAGAAATATTGTCGATGAATGAAAGTACATCTTGCTTATTAACGTCTCGAGAATATTCAGCCATGGTTGGAGCAGTTGAACCGACTCTCATACGAGCCCCTGGTGGTTCATTCATCTGACCATAAACTAGTGCAACTTTGGATTCCGAAATGTTTTGTTCATTAATTACCTTCGATTCCTTCGTCTCCATGTAAGGATCATTTCCCTCACGGGTACGTTCTCCCACTCCACCGGATACGGATACACCGCCATGAGCTTTAGCAATATTATTAATTAGCTCCGTGATAAGTACTGTTTTTCCTACCCCAGCTCCTCCAAATGATCCAATTTTTCCTCCACGGCGATAAGGAGCTGAAAGATCTACTACTTTAATTCCTGTTTCAAAAATGGATAATTTCGTATCTAACTGTGTAGAGGCAGGAGCAGATCTATGAATAGGAAATGTTGTACTAACATCTACAGGACCTGAATTATCAACAGGTTCTCCGAGAACGTTAAAGATTCGTCCAGGGGTCGCTTCACCAACCGGAACACTTGAAGGAGCTCCTGTATCAATAACTTTCATTCCTCTCATCAAACCATCTGTAGCACTCGTAGCCGCAGCTCTAACCTTATTATTTCCTAATAACTGTTGTACCTCACACGTAACATTAATTCCCTGACCAGCTGTATTTTGGCCCTTTACTATCAGAGGGTTGTAAATATTAGGCATCTTACCCGGGGAGGAAGTTACATCTAATACGGGACCAATAATCTGAGTAATACGTCCTACATTCTCGGCAACGGGTGTAGAAATCCCAAAAGCACGAGGATTTGTTTTCATAAAGATTTAGAGGTAGTAAAATTAGTTGCTGATTGTACCGAGAAAAGTCCTTAGTTTCAAGTCGATCGTTTAATTATTAATAAAAAATACCACCTCGAATTCGTATTACATATAAGTTACATATAAATATATATATATTTTTATTTATATATATAGAAATATAAAATAACCTAATAATTTGGTAATTAATTAGGTCTTAGTTATTTATTTCCTCTTATTCCAAAAATTGAATTTATATTTCAACACTTTAAAAACTAAGTATAATCGATTCTTATTTTTACCAATTAGTTTAACACTTAAGAGGTTATCAGGTCAATGCTTGGGGGGATTTAGAGAAAACAAGAGATTCATTGATGGGGAGGGGAAGAAAAAAGAAAAAAAACTGGGTTGCATCAAATATCAAAAATAATATACAATGATACTGTTTCATTGGGGGAAAAGAGCTTTGTCCGAGAATAGGCAAAGGTTTATTAACAAGCAAGTTTCTTCTTTTGCAGAAGATTTCTACAGAAGATTTTATTTGTCGAGCAGACCTCATCCTTGCAAGAGTTATTAATTGAGTTGTAGGGAGGGACCTATGTCACCACAAACGGAGACTACAGCAGGTGTTGGATTCAAAGCTGGTGTTAAAGATTACAGGTTAACTCATTACACTCCGAATTATGAGACCAAGGATACCGATATTTCGGCAGCATTTCGAATGACTCCTCAACCTGGAGTGCCACCCGAGGAAGCGGGAGCTGCAGTAGCTGCAGAATCTTCCACTGGTACATGGACTACTGTTCGGACTGATGGACTTACCAGTCTCGATCGTTACAAGGGTCGATGCTATGACATAGAGTCTGTTGCTGGAGAAGAGAATCAATATATTGCCCATGTCGCTTATCCCTCAGATCCATTCGAAGAAGGTTCTGTTACCAACTTATTCACTTCTATTGTAGGTAATGTATTTGGATTCAAAGCTTTACGAGCCCCACGTCCAGAAGATTTGCGAATTCCTCCTGCTTATGTCAAAACTTCTCAGGGTCCACCTCACGGTATTCAAGTTGAAAGAGATAAATTGAACAAATATGGTCGTCCTTTATTGGGATGTACTATTAAACCAAAACTAGGTTCATCTGCCAAAAACCATGGTAGAGCAGTATATGAATGTCCTCGTGGTGGACTTGATTTTACTAAAGATGATGAAAACGTAAATTCCCAACCTTTCACGCGATGGAGAGATCGTTCCTTATTCATAGCAGAAGCTATTTATAAATCTCAAGCCGAAACAGGCGAGATCAAGGGGCATTACTCGAATGCTACTGCAGGTACATGTGAAGACACGATGAAAAGGGCGGAATTTGCTAGAGAATTGGGAGTGCCTATCGCCACGCATGACTATTCGACAGGAGGTTTTACTGCAAATACTAGTTTAGCTCATTATCGCCGAGACAATGGTCCACTCCTTCACATTCACCGCGCAACGCACGCAGTTATCGACCGACAAAAAAATCATGGTATGCACTTCCGTGTATTAGCCAAAGCATTACGTCTGTCCGGTGGAGATCATATCCACTCTGGTACCGTGGTAGGTAAACTTGAAGGGGAACGTCAAGTAACTCCAGGGTTCGTTGATCCACTTCGTGATGATTACATCGAAAAAGATCGAAGTCGTGGTATTTATTTCACTCAGGACTGGGTCTCTTCGCCAGGTGTTTTACCTGTAGCTTCGGGAGGTATTCATGTTCGGCATATGCCCGCTTCGACCGAAATTTCTGGAGATGATTCTGTATTACAGTTCGGTGGAGGAACTTCGGGACACCCTCGGGGGAATGCACCTGGTGCAGTAGCTAATCGAGTTGCTTCAGAAGCTTGTGTACAAGCTCGTAACGAAGGGCGTGACCTTGCTCGTGAAGGTAATGAAGTTATTCGTGAAGCTTGTAAGTGGAGTCCTGAACCAGCTGCCGCTTGTGAAGTATGGAAAGAAATCAAATTTGAATTCGACACGATTGATACCCTGTAATTTCGTCACTTTTGTCTATTTTCTCTCTCACCTCTATCAATAGATAGAGGTGAATAGAAGAGAAAGAAAAATAAAGAATATATACCATCTTATCTTTATATCTCCTACTTATATCTGTCGTAATTTCTTATCTTTTCGAATAGTTCAATTTCGAGAATAGGGAAATGACTAGAAAAGTAAAAGTAACTTTTTCTTGAAAGCATATTTTGCATTCAATAGGGGGTTTTGTAGCTCAGTGGATCAGAGCCCATGGTTCCGAACCATGAAGTCAAGGGTTCGAATCCCTTCTAAACCATTCAAAATAGATATTTCTTCTTTTGTTTCCATTGTCCATAGCCTTCTATTTAGAACCTTTCTTCCGATAATTCAAAAAAGGGTCTATTATAGAATTAGTAAACAAAGCTAATCGCAATTCAATAATTCGATCTAAAAATTAAGTAAGTTCAGTTTCGTCTGAATTATATATTGTTACATTGTAAAAAAAAAAAATTTTTCGTTTTTTTATATTCCCAATCATTGAACTTGTATAGTCAGCCGTAAGAGAAAAAGCTTAAATATTATTGATACGTACGAGGTTTGATAAGAAGAATAAGGAGAAGTTTATGTCTCTAATGAATCGGTTCGAAGACAAACGCCGATTCGGTGGATTAATCGGAGCTTTTATTGAAAAGGCTACTAAAGGATATGTTCTCAGCGAAAGGGAAAAAGATCGATATATAAAAATTGATACTACTAAAGGGTTATGGACTCGACGTGACAATTGTGAGAACATGCTCTATGTTAGATTCCTGAGACAAAATAGGCGCATTTGTGAAGAATGTGGGTATCATTTGCAAATGAGTAGTACAGAAAGAATTGAACTTTCAATTGATCGTGGGACTCGGCATCCTATGGATGAAGACATGGTTGCTCGAGATGTTCTTAGATTTTCTGATGAAGATTCTTATAAGAATCGTGTTACTTTTTATCAGAAACGAACGGGTTTGACTGATGCTATTCAAACAGGCATAGGGAAACTAGATGGGACTCCTGTTGCTCTTGGAGTTACGGATTCTCAGTCTATGGGAGGTAGTATGGGTTCTGTGGTAGGTGAAAAGATTACTCGTCCTATCGAATATGCTACCAGAAAATCTATGCCGTTAATAATAGTGTGTTCCTCCGGAGGAGCACGCATGCAAGAAGGAACTTTAAGTCCAATGCAAATGGCTAAGATTTCTCCCGTTTCACAAATCCATCAAGCTCAAAAAAGGTTATTATATATACCTATTCCCACATATCCTACAACTGGTGGAGTTACTGCTAGTTTTGGTACGTTAGGAGACATTATTATTGCTGAACCCAAAGCATACATTGCATCTGCGGGTAAAAGAGTAATCGAACAAACATTACGTCAAAAAATACCTGATGGTTTTCAAGTTGCTGAATCTTTATTTGATCATGGTTTACTCGATTCGATTGTTCCACGTAACCTCTCGAAAGGCGTTTTGAGTGAAATATTTGAACTTTATGGTTCAGCTCCTTGTAAGGAACGTAATAATTATTATTTTAGATAATTATTACGTTACGGTTTTTCCACCCGTCGAATCAAATCAATCTTTTTAATCAAATTTTTTGTTATTCTTTTTAAATGTTATAATTCCTTTGTATATAATAGAAAAATTTCTTATATCAAATAAATATAATTGAAATTAGTTTTTAATAGAATTTTATTATATTTTTTCTATTTCGGATAAAGAAAAGTTGATATTGAAAAAAAAAGGATAATCATAATTATCCAAGAGAAAGAGAAATATCAACATGTCTTTTATAAAAAAATAGAATCAATTTCCTTATTTTGTCTCATAATTCTTTTTCTTCCACAAATACTATTATTAAAGGTAATTTTTTTATGACAGCTTCTTACTTACCTTCCATTTCTGTGCCTCTAGTAGGTTTAGTCTTTCCAGCAATTACAATGGCTTCTTTGTTTATATATATCGAACAAGACGAAATAGTATAATTTTTGATGTAATCAAAATTTACAAGTATATTTTTATTGTTGGATCGTGAAATACAAAAAATGTCTGTATTCCTAGTAAAATCTTTTGAATATATATATATATATATATATATTACATATTGATTTTCTCTTTTTCAGAAATATATTCGAACTCAATTGTAATTATCACTTTCTTTTCTCCCTCCTCATAATTAGAATTACCACTGATAAGTAAAAATAAATTTAAGAAATATAAAAAGAAAAATCTTTAAGATATATATCAATCTATGATAGATTAATATATATCTTAAGGAAAAAATGCTTCTAAAGCGAATAAATATTTCGGCTCTTTCGTCCCATCAAAATTAACAAAATCTGGGAGACTTTGTTACGAATTGGCAATCTGAATGGCTTCGAGTAGAACCTATAATAGGTTCTAGAAGAATAAGTAATTTTTGCTGGGCGTGCATTATTCCGTTGGGTGCATTAGGATTCTTTTCAGTTGGAATTTCTAGTCACTTCGGTAAAGATTTAATACCCTTTCTATCATCCCAGCAAATTCTTTTTGTCCCACAAGGAATTGTAATGTGCTTTTATGGTATTGCAGGTCTGTTTCTCAGCCTCTATTTATGGCGTACAATTTTGCGGAGTGTAGGTAGTGGCTACAACCGATCCGATAAACGAGAAAAAATCGTTTGTCTTTTTCGTTGGGGATTCCCCGGAGAAAATCGTCGTATTCGTATCCAATCTCTCATGAAAGATATCCAAGCAATACGTATGGAGATTCGGGAAGGTATTTATCCCCGTCGTATCCTTTATATGAAAATAAAAGGTCAACAAGATGTTCCTTTAACTCGTATTGAGGAAAACTTAACTCCGGGAGAAATGGAGGAAAAAGCTGCGGAGTTGGCTCGATCCTCGCGCGTATCAATCGAAGGACTCTAAACTTCACTTTAGGACAAGAAATAGATGTTTTTTCTGTTTCTTTTCAGTTCTTGAGAAATAAATAAATTTTTGATAAGAAATGAAAAAAGAAACTGAAAATTCAGTTTTTTTTATGCAACTCCGTTCTGGCAAAGTATAAGTAGCACTTATGAAATCATACTGGGCACAAAATTCTTGTTGGTTATTAAATACTCCATATCGTTCCTTAGAGAGAGCTTATAGAGCGAGCAAACGAATACGATATATAAAGAAAAATTATATGTGTTATAAAGGTATGATTTCATCTTCGGTACGGTCTTGGCAAGCTATAATGCTATATATGAATACGAAATTCAATAATTATGTATTCATAATATATTGGAGTCTCTTGGAATGTAGAATTAGCATGTATTTCTCAAACTTCTTGAATAATTCAATATTTAGAATATTTGAAAAAATTTCTATTTTTTCTCCAAAAGCAGCTAATGAGTATTCGTTTTCCGTGAGTCTTCATCAACATTTTTGGATTCTCTCAAATCTTTCTTTTTATAAGGTTTGGAATAATCTCTCGAATGTTTTTTCTTTCTCTCCTCTCCCTCTCGATTCTACCGGAAAATTCGTTCAAAAGACTAGTAGAATTTCCAAACGATATAGATCCGATCAGAGAAGTGAAAAGGACTTTAAAGCTAAAAACTTTTCTATTTCGAGTGATTCAGTTGAGAGGGATTCGAGGAAGATTGAACAGATGAATAAGAAATTAGCTTGGATCGAAGCAACTTTAAATGATTTGGATACTTGGAAACGGTATCATTTTCTTTCTGCTTCTTCCTCCGAGAAAGAAGAAACTTTAGAAAATCCTTTTTCTTTCTCCAATTCCAAAAATTCTATTACTACCGCAACAGCTTATGAATCTATAGGTCTTGTACCTCGCTCCATAACCCGTACCTTATCCGGATTTCAGACAGAGTTGACGGGTCAATCAAGTTCATTAGTACTTCAAGAATTTCGAGTGGCTAAATATCAAGCATTGGCTTCTCTACAATATATGGGATGTTTACTATTTCTCCCCTGGGGAATCTCAATTTCTCTGAAAGAATATTTTTTAGAACCTTGGGTTAAGATTTGGTGGAATACATGTCAATCCCAAATTTTTCTTAATTCTCTTCAAGAAGAAATAGCATTGAAACGGCTTCAGGAGGTAGAGGAACTTGTTTGGTTAGATAAAGTGATGGCGAATTCCTCGAAAGTTCAGTCACAAGATCTTGATGTAGAAATTCACGAAAAAACAATTCAATTACTAAAAACGTACAATGGAGATAGTATTCAGACTATTCTACATTTATTAACAGATATTATTTGTTTCGCCACTTTGAGTGTTTCGTTTATTCCAGGTAAAGAAAGACTTGCTATTTCAAATTCTTGGGTTCAAGAATTATTTTATAGCTTGAGTGATACGATGAAAGCTTCTTTCATTCCCCCATTAACTGATCCACGTATCGGATTTCATTCGCCTCATGGCTGGGAAATAGTTATAGGTTCCCTCTTAGAACATTTAGGATTCGCTCATAACAAACATATAATATCCTGTTTTGTTTCAACCTTTCCAGTCATTCTAGATACAGTTTCTAAATATCGGATTTTTCGTCATTTAAATCGTATATCTCCCTCTATTGTAGCAACTTATCATACGACGAATGAATAATAAATATGTTTCAAATAGCGAAACGGCTTTTTAAAAACCGTTAGTTATTCGAATTGATATATCCATTATCAGTAAGAGTAGAATACTTTTGATTTCTCACCATTATTGTTACTGTAACAGCGGAATTATAAGCGGGGGTAGCTATAATAGCTGGGACGCCGAGGGCACCCCACTCGTGAAAAATTTTTTGAAACAAATAATCGAACCATGCAAAAAAGAAATATTAGTCACTGGATGAGGAAGTGGGTGATTCGATCGGTTCCGATCCTGATCGTGATGATGAGAATAATAGCTTGGCCATCTATTTCCGAAGCATATCCGATTTATGCGCAGCAGGGTTACGAAGATCCTCGAGAAGCAACTGGCCGTATTGTATGTGCCAATCGTCACTTGGCTAAAAAATCCGTGGATATTGAAGTTCCACAGTCTGTACTTCCAGACACAGTTCCTGAGGCTGTTGTTAAAATTCCGTATGATATACAAGTAAAACAAGTCCTTGCTAATGGTAAAAAAGGAGCTTTGAATGTAGGAGCTGTTCCTATTTCACCTGAGGGATTCGAATTAGCCCCTCCCGATCGTATCCCTCCCGAAATGAAGGGAAGAATAGGTAATCTTTATTTTCAACCTTATCGTCCCGACAAAAGAAATATTCTTGTAATAGGTCCCGTTCCTGGTAAAAAATATAGTGAAATTGTCTCTCCCATTCTTTCACCAGATCCTGGTACTAATAAAGAAGCTCACTTCTTGAAATATCCCATATATGTGGGTGGTAATAGAGGAAGGGGACAAATCTATCCCGATGGAAGTAAAAGCAACAATACTGTTTATAACGCTTCAGCCACAGGTAAAGTAAGTAGAATCTTACGTAAGGAAAAAGGTGGATATGAAATAACTATTGATAATACATTAGATGGTCGTCAAGTAATGGATATCGTACCCCCAGGACCAGAACTTATTATCACGGAAGGTGAGTTTATTAAGGTGGATCAGCCTTTAACTAATAATCCCAATGTAGGTGGATTTGGTCAAGGAGATGCAGAAGTAGTACTTCAAGATCCTTTACGTGTTCAAGGTCTTTTATTATTCTTTGCATCAGTTATATTAGCACAAATATTCTTAGTACTTAAAAAGAAACAATTTGAGAAAGTTCAATTAGCTGAGATGAATTTTTAGTTTTTTTTCGCACTTAATTAGAATCATATAAAATTAACCAAAGTGTTTGATTAATAGAAAATTCCTCTCTTATTGATGGTTGCTGCAACGAGGTCGAATTCATTTTTTAGTCTACATAATGTGGTAATTTCTCGTTCAGAAATCGAAAATTATGAATATTATTTCATCTTTCCTTTATTAAAAGAAATTTCGAATTATTGGGGATACACATCAAAAAATGTTATTTCTGAACGAGAGGCTCAAGAAGCACTAACACATACATACAAAGTTGCTGAATGGTCTTATCTTTTCCATATATACCCACCCTAAAAAAATATATAATTGTAATAATAATTCTTGAGGAGAAATAGAAAAAGAATCAGTAATCTATATCCCGATCAAGATTTTTTTTTATATTTATATCTCGAGTAACATATTATATTACCAATCATTTGGATTTATTAGAAAGGAATTGTTTCTGTTCGTGCAAAGGAAACGTTTTTCGGGAAAGGAATCGATATATATATAAGTATAGAAAAAAAAAAAATCAGAAATAGAACTTTTTTTTTTCTTTCCCAAATTTTTTCTTCAATAAAAAAAAAAAAAAAATCAGAGATGATTTAAAAATCGAGTTTTTTTTTTATTTATTTTTTATTCGATTCTATCAATAAATTACCAAGAAAATATTTTTTGTACATTTCCTTTGAATTTGTTGCGACTTATGGGAGAATAGAAAGCAGATGAATTCTGTATATCTGTATAGAAATGGCTCATTATATTGCTTATTGTTAACATCTATTGGATATTGGATTTATCTCTAGAAAAACTCCTCGAAACGGCTCGTTTCGAGAAACAGATGTTCTTTTTTTCCCCCGGGACTCGTATTCCCAAGAACTAAATTAGACGATAAATTTCTAAACTTAGCTTTTATAGAATTGAATTATTATTTGATAATTCACAAAACATTTTATTTCGTAACTAAAAAGAAAAAGGAGTTTGAGAAATAGAAAAAATATTGAATAATTTTTTATTTCTCTTAGCGAATCGAAGAAACATTCTGAAAAATTATCACATAAATTTTCAGAATGTTTCTTCAAATTATCCTTTTACTCACTTTCGAATGATAAAAAATAATCGAAAAATTTTATTGAATCCTAGTTTTTATTTAAATTGTACGTGTATAGTTCCTTCCATACGTTTCGAACCCATTCAATTACTATAGGGGTGACCCTGATCCGGAGTATGAGCCATAGAAAAAGATGCCTACTGAACCGATCACGGGGATACCAGCTACAGTACCTATTAACCACAGAGGAATCCTTCCGGTGGTATTGGCCATTTATCTTACTCCCTTTTCAGTTTCATTAGGTAGTCGCGACTCGAGACGTAAACGGTCACAAATAATTAAAATTTGGATTTGTTCCAAATGAGGTGAAAAAGCTCTTGCTGTAATTGATTAAAGAAGTGATTAGGGAATGGAACAGCCAGTACGAAAATAAGTAACAATCCCCAATAGAGGCTGGTACGGTTTAATTCTACACTTTGTTTGTTTGGGTTCGGTTGTGTCATAGCTTTACGTTCCGAATAAAATTTATCGTTGGATAAACTGCATTGCCGATATCGATCCTGAGAAAAGAACTGTAGGTACAGCTAGTCCGTGAACAGCCAACCACCTAACTGTGAAAATTGGATAGGTTCTATCTATAGTCATTGGTACCTCCTAAAAGGATCTAGTGAATTCATCAACTTGTTCCAGTGAATTGAAACGACCGGTAATTAAAGGAACCTCTTGTCGGCTCTCCGTGAAATATTCATTCGGCCGAGGGCTTCCAAACACATCGTAAGCCAAACCTGTGCTAACAAATAACCGACCTGCAATGAACGAGGAGGGTATAGTGATGCTATGAATCACCCGATATCGAATACTGGTAATGATGTCGGCGAAAGGGCGCTCTCCCGTATTCCCAGACATGGTTAGCTCCATATATATTTGTAGAGGCGAGGGGGACATAATCCCATGAAAGATCGAAACCAGGGGATGTTAAATCTACTGAAATCTTTCTCAAACCTTGTTAGGTTGTCAATGTTATACCAAGGGTATCTTCGAAGCATACTAGACCAGTATATCTAGCGTTCTTTTGACGCAGCAAGACAATTTTGGGGAAAAGAAGAAAAAATAAGCCAAAGACCTTGATTTTTTTTTCGTTCCGTTGGCATTACTTAGCTAACCTAATCAAGTTTTGACGAAATAAGTGACTTAGAGGGAATTTGATTTTGTATGGCTCGAGAAAAGTTTGAACGTAAGAAAAACACGTGAGTATTGGAACAATCGGGCATGTGGATCATGGAGAAATCGCTTCAGCGGCAGCTATTGCGATGGCTCTAGCTGCTACAGGCAGATGTACTACCAGGAAATACGACGAGATTGATGCAGCTCCGGGAGAAGAAGCAAGAGATATTACGATTAATACTACTCATGTAGAATATGAAATTTCTTTGTGACGTTACGCTCACGTAGATTGTCCCGGTCATGCAGATTACGTGAAGAATATGATTACTCATGCTGCACAAAAGTATGGTACCGTTTCGGTAGTATCGTAAGCTGATGGACCTATGCCACAAACCAGGGAGCTTTTTGTCTTGGCTAAATAATTAGTAGGTGTTCCTAATATCGTATCTTTTTCCAGACGGAGGAGATCCAGTAGATGATGAAATTTTATTATAATTAGTTGAATTGGAAGTACGTGAAACTTTGAGCTACTACGAGTTTCCGGGAGATCAGATTTCTGTAGTATCAGGCTCTGCTTCAATTGCTTCAGAAAGTCTTACCGAAAATCCTGATCCACTTAAAGGTGTAAATAAATGGGTTAACAAAATATACGACTTAATGGATCAAGTGAATTTTTATATTCCGACGCCTAAACGCAAAACAGATAAACCTTTTCTTACGGCTGCAGAAGATTTTTATTTTCCGTTACGGATCGTAGAACTGTAGCTACGGGTCACGTAAAAAGAGGAATAAATCGGATAGGAGAAGCCGTAGAAGTAGTTGGATTAAGAGAAACTCATATTACTTTTGTTACAGGTTCAGAAATGTTTCGGAAAACTCTTGAGGAAAGTATTGTTGGGAATGATGTGGGAATGTTACTCGGGGGGATGCGAAAGGGAGATGTGCAACGTGGAATGATAATTAATTGCTAAGCCTAAGCCCGGAACTATAAAACCCCGTATTCGATTTGAAGCGCAAGTCTATGTCCTTCGGTAGGGGGGAGAGAAAGAGGGAGGCGACATTCCCCCTTTTTTTTTTTTCTCGGGATATCGTCCCCAATTTCATGTTCGTACCATCAACGTAACTGGTAAGATCGAATCATTTCAATACGATTCCGGTGTAAAAACATGAATGGTTATGCCGGGTAATCGTATCAAAATGGTTGTAGAATTAATTCGACCCGTAGCTATTGAGGGAAAAAAACGTTTTGCAATTTGTTGGGGAGGTCACATAAGCTTGTGTTATATCTGAGTTACTTCATTCAATGATTCATTGATGAAATGGTAGAAATAGTTTCAGCAGTTTAGTTTGAAAGAAAAAAAAATGGATATAGTTTTTTTCAATATTACTTATATTTCTTCTTCTTTCTCCTCCTCTCCCTTCCTCTCCCTCTCCTTTCCGGGGAAAAGAAAGAAAAAAAAATCGATATTGATTTTGAGATGAGATAATAAAGAATAATATAAAAATTGAAGATTGAATTCAATTAATATGGGAAATTTTTTATTTCCAATTACTTTTTTTATTTCAGGTGATAAAAATCTAGGTAATTGCTTTACGAGGGTGTATACTAAACCTGTTATTGTCACTAGGATTCCTTCCACGCTTACTACAATCAGCTATTTCGCATTTCTATTTGCTGCTTCAATTTCAGCTTTAGTTTCATTTATTGGCTTAAACAAAATACAACTTATTCAGAGAGAAAGGATAACTTTTTGAGGTTCTAAAAATTCCATTGTATCTCCCAAGCCGAATAAAGGTTATTGAGATTAATAACAAATCTAGTTAGTTTCCAACTCAGATATCTTTTCGGTCAAGAAAAAATGGTTGAAGCTTTGCTGTCTGGAATTGTGTCGGGGTTGATTCCAATAACTCTAGCTGGATTATTCGTAACTGCCTATTTGCAATATCGGCGTGGCGATCAATTAGATCTTCGATCGAACATAAAATTCTATTTACCGTTTTTCATAGGCCTCCCTAAAAAAGATAGGGAGGTCTAATTCAATTAATTGATAAAATTTCTTGAAGTTTTTTCCAATTTTCTGCTTCCAACAATTCTTTTTGGAATAATCACGCTCTGTAGGATTTGAACCTACGACATCAGGTTTTGGAGACCTGCGTTCTACCGAGCTGAACTAAGAGCGCTTCTTCGCATCACAATTCCTTGAATGGAAAAGGGTGACCTTTTTCTATTTATATTCAAAAAAAAATATTCCGTAAATACAATATTTACTCCGAAGTCTTGTTACGATATATGGAATTCGGGGTAGGGATGACAGGATTCGAACCTGCGACATTTTGTACCCAAAACAAACGCGCTACCAAGCTGCGCTACATCCCTTCCATTTTCCATTCTTCCACCCACTACAATTGTATCTCATTCAAAGCTTTTTGCCTACACCTTTCCATCCTATTAACTTCCTTGTACTCTCGTCTCCCAGAAATTCATATAATAATTATAACTACTTCATGCATGAAATAAGATGTATAGAAAAAGAAATATATTCTTTTTGGAAAGAAACATAATACATACTTTTTCCAATTCCAATTTTCGCCTAGTTTCTCACTAACCGATTAGCAATTGACTACTAATATAGTCAATACTACTATATACGTTACATAGTTCACATAAATATCGAGAAATTTTTCTGCTTTTTCATCAGGAACTAAAAAAAATATTATTCGAGATTTGAGATAAAAAATTTGATGAGATATTAAATATATCTCGAGAATCTTATTAATTATTGTATGATTTTTTGTCAATTTATCTAGTAGAATGGAACGGGAATGGTGAGTTGAGAAGAAAGTTAATAGGATTGACTATCAATAAATCATTTACGGAAATTCGGAAGAGATAAAATAAAAAAAAAATCAATCTTTTTTTTTTTCTTTTTTTTCCGAAATCTCATCCTACCTTTTTGTTATATGAACCTTTGTAAAAAATACGAAAAAATTTACTAATTTTATATATATATATATATAAGGAGAACTTACAATGCAAGATGTAAAAACATATCTTTCTACAGCACCTGTGCTAGCTACGTTGTGGCTTGGATTCTTAGCTGGTTTATTGATAGAGATCAATCGTTTTTTTCCAGATGCTCTAATTCTTCCATTTTTCTAAAAATGTTTCTTCTACTATTTTAAAATTTTTTTTTCTTACGTTTAATTAATTAATAAAAAATTAAAAAAAAATCTTTAAGGTTTGTTTTTTAAGTTCAAATAAGGAAGTTAAATAAGGAAGAAATATTCTCTATACAGGGGATTGAATTTTATATCTACAAGTTATAATAATTAAAGACTTTTTTCTATTTCGTGAAAAGTTTTTAATTATTATGACTCGCTATAAGATTTAGGAATTAATCGGTAATTTTTACTAAAACCTTATACTTTTATTTTTTCCAAGAATAGAAATTCATAGGTTTTGCAAACCCAACATTCAAAATAGGATTACGGCTAAGAATAGAGATGTAAGAGTAACCATTACTTTGGAATGTACTAGTTGTGCTCAAAATGGTGAAAAAATAAAATTAGGTGTTTCTAGATATACTACTAAAAAAAATCGTCGTAATACACCCACTCGATTGGAATTGAAGAAATTTTGTCCTTATTGTAATAAGCATACTATTCACAAAGAAATAAAAAAATAAATAGTATTTTAGAGGTTTATGAAACAAGCTATGAACAAATCCAAGCGATCTTCTCGTAGACGTTTGCCACCCATCAGATCGGGAGATATTTTGGATTATAAAAATATAAATTTACTTCGCAGATTTATTAGCGAACAGGGAAAAATTCTATCTAGACGAATGAATAGATTAACCTCGAAACAACAACGCTTAATGACTATTGCTATTAAACGAGCTCGGGTTTTAGCTTCATTACCTTTTCTTAATAACGAAAATTAATTTGGTTTCTAGTTCCATTAATAGTAAAACTTCCCTACATTTCCTAAGAGTTGGAGGGAGAAGAAAAAAGGTCATCCTCCAATAATACGAAATTGAGGAGAAAGAAGAAGCTACAAATGTAGAATCCAACAAATTGAACGAAAAATCGACCGAAAAAATTTGTTCCGATCTGTTTTTACTTCCCCGGAGTGAACCCGCTCCGGGGAAGTCTTTTCACTCAGTTCTTTCCTATTCGCCAATCTCTCTCAAGATTGTGGAAAAGCAATTACTATCTAATATAGCTACTTGTGCAAGCATTTTGCGATTCAAAAGCACTTGTTTTTGATATAAATTTTGAATCAATTTATTATAGGAAATTCCATTATCTCGGGCTGCTGCATTAATCCGAGTAATCCATAAACGGCGAAGATCTCTCTTTCGCTTATTTCTATCCCGATGGGAGGAAGCTAAAGCCCTCATTCCTTGCTGATTAGCAGTTCGAAATAGTTTTGAATGAGCTCCTTGAAATCCTGATGCAAGTGTGAAAAGATTTTTACGTCGTTTTCGAGCCACATACCCACGTTTAACTCTAGTCATTAATGTCTACTCTCATGAATTACTAAATAATTTTGATAAAGAATGAGAAAATGATTTATTCCGTTTTTGAGAAACAGAAATATATCTAAAATCCAATATTTCTATTTATTCTTTCTCCTAATTTCGTTTCTATTTCGTTGTTGAATAGAAAAAACAGTAAAAACATTTGCTTTGTTATACTTATTACAAAGTAACAGAGTTTTGATGGGTAAGAAAATATATTATTTGAATTACTATTCTATTTTTTTCTTTTCTATCACAAAAAATGAAATAAATCTATATCTTTTTATATTCTAGTTTACCTCATCTGAGAAGTAGCAGGAAAAAAAAAAACACTTGTTTTTCTGATGTAGAAAATAAAGATTCCAATGGCTTTTGCTACTATAACCTTCCCAGCCACGATTTCTTTCGGTTACATACCTTCTCAGTAACGAAGGGATGGGACCTCGGAGTAAGAAAAATCGTGGATTCCATCGTTTCTATGGCTTCTCCCTCAACGGCGAGGTCCCCCCTATGTGCCGGAGCCATTAACTTCTCCGAAAACGAGATGGGGATGCTATCGGTGATTTGTATAATTTCCAATCCTCAGCTCTGCTTCACCCATCGAGCAAAAAATCTTACTACGACAAGACTTCCCTATCCAGTAACGGCATGTCATTTTGGGGGTTTGCTGGGCAGCTGACCTTATGAATCCGTTTTTGCGGCAATATAACTACCTGTAGTTATCCTTTCCAAATTGCGCAGTTCTTCTCGCTCAACGGATTGATCAATAATCACTACCATCGAGAAATTGCTTTTCATCCTACATCAAGATAATTGGATTTGCACCAATGAAAACCATAAATTTCATTTAACTACAAGGTAAATGATGGATCGATACTTCACTGTAATAAAAGAGTTCTTCTGCCATACCGATCCCTAATACTTAAAGTTCCCGATCCAAACGAGTCGCACATACACCCTGGTACATACTCCCCTACGCTGAGGACATCCCCGAAGGGCTGGGGATTTCGTTCTATTTTCCATCGGTTGTCTTCGATTTCTAATCAGTTGTTGAATGGTAGGCATCTTAAGTTGTATGCAGAATTTACTGGTTTGGATTAATCCTGACCATAGGAACCATAAGACCATAAGGAGAAGTTGTTACGAAAGTTGAGAAGTGAATAAATTAAGTCTTTTTCATAATAAAAAAAGGACTTAGTCAATTCAAAATTTGAGAAATATGTAAATTCTTTTTGTTCTTATAAATTTTTTTTTCTTCCCCCTTCTCTTTTCTCCTCCCCACACATAGAAAAGAGAAAAAATATATCTAAGGTTTTCAAAAATTTTTTTTTTTCTTTTTTCCCTCACCTACAGGTCATTCATGCCTGAATCTGATGGATTCCTTATCTCATAGGTCAAAAAATTTTCATGTGTCTCTTCAGACAGAAAAGTTCCTTTACAAAATTAATTCGTTGGAGAATTTGAAGCAGTTTCTGTAGCTACGAAATCAACAATGCCATAAACTTTTGCTTCTTCTGCTGACATGAAAACATCTCTTTCCATATCTTCGGAAATGATCCATAATGGCTTGCCTGTCCTTTGTACATAGACCTTGGTAATGCAGTCGCGAAGTTTTAATACTTCTTCTGCTTCCGTAATACATTCTCCCGCTTGTCCATCGTAGTAGGAACTAGCAGGTTGATGGATCATTACCCTATTAATAGATCTCAATTAAAGAGAGATTCAAATTGAATGAACTGTACGAGCATTTTGCGGTGCATACGGCTCTAAAATGAATGAGATGGAAAAATGTTTTGGGAAATGAAATTCTAAAAATTTCCGTATTTCCTAAACCTATTTTAGACAATTCATATACCATCTTTTTCTTCCAAATCAAATAGTATGATGGTTCTGTTGCTTCAGATATTTATCCATCTAGCAATGCCAAAGTTTCTTTTTCTCCTTTTCTCTAGAAAATATAAGCAATTTAAAATATAGCTACTTTTTTTTTTATTTCTTTTCTTCCATATACTTTCTATCGGATATCGGAGATGAAGGGGGGATAGGGGTTTATGGCGCTGAGATGGACTGACGAAAAATAAAATCAAATTGGTTGAAAAAGGAATAGTCACTTTTTTTAAACTACCTCGATATTTTTAGTTTTCTTTATAATGTTTGTATCAAGCTTTATATGTCATGCTATTATCACCTTTCATTCGGCACAGACATTGTTTCTTCGATAAGAAGCATTGGCGCGAAGCGTGGGGTAGCGCTATACGTTTAGTAATTTCCCCTCCAGTTGAGGTGAAAGATCCCATTGAAGCAGCTAATCCCATGCAAATTGTGTGTACATCCGGTGCTACAAATTGCATAGCATCATAAACAGATATTCCTGCTAATACTGCTCCACCGGGAGAGTTAATATATAAATACATATCTTTACTTTCATCTTCTCCATTCAGGTACATCATAATACCAATGGGTTGATTCGCGATTTCGTCATCTACGTGTTGGCCTGGAAAGAGTAACCTTTCTCGATGGAGTCGATTGATTAGAATGGGTCGATAACTTTTCCTCCTTCGGAACCGCACGAGCACTTTGAAAAGCATACGGCTCGAGTAGTTGCACAAAATTTAGTTATTTTATTTTAGTTAGATAGAAGATAAAATCTTAATATTTGTAGGTAATTTTTCTCAGAGCAATCTTTTTCTTTCTTTCCCTCTCCTCTCTCCACTACTTCCGGTTCAAGTCCGTCTTTTTCCGATTCCCAGTTTCACTTATTGAACCACTCATTAACCAATGCATTTTCTAATTCCTCTTCTATCTTCTCCGTCACAGCAAAATTATCTTGTTTACAAATAGGTTTTTAATAAAATCCTTAGGTTTATGTTCTACTCCGGGAAAGAAAAGAAAAAATAAATAAATAAAAAAAAATATATCCGATTTTAACTTGCACATATAGGACGAGTAACGTATTGCTATTTTTCCATCTTCTCGTTATTTCTGCTAGAAATGCTTTCTCTTCATTCCATAAGTTTCAAAAAAATATTGAGTCTGGAAGTTTAACGGAGCCTGAAAACTTCATTTGTTTGAGCTAACCATAGAATTTTGAGATTGAGAAATCTTTTTTACTTAACCATTCTTATCAAAACCTCACGCTTTAGAGTATTGAGGATTTACTCAATCTCAAGTGAGGTAGAAACGTTTGAATCGGAGGAGACGACGGGTAGTTTCCGTATAACCAAAAATTTTTGACAAGTCGCACTATACGTCGATCCGAACAGCATCTTCTTCTCCGGGGAGCCTAAAAGGCACTTTTGGAACACCAATGGGCATTTTTTCTGCGGAATAAGTGAAGCCCTCTGAAGGGAAAGCGTAACAACCCAATCAATTATTAGGTTGTAATTTTTTGTTTCTACGATATGATTATATCATATGTAATCTATACATAAGAAGTAAGCAAATGGTGAATTTTCGTCGGAGATAAAAGAGATACATTACCTCTCATTGAAAATTAAGTGGGACCAATCTCTCCATTGTTATACGAAACGTATAAATGCTAAACTATTTCTGCTTGTCTCTACTTGCCTCTATCGGTAAAAATGAAATTGGTACTTCAATTTCTGACAATTAATGGCTTTGAATGGAAGGTAGACTTCTGGGATGACGAAATATTGGTTTTACCTTTTTGACCTTGTCACGGCGTAGTTATTAAATGCAAAAAAGTTACATAGTCTCTACTTCTCCTCGAGAAAGGGGTATTTCCACGGGTTTACCTCGGTATCGCGTCCATACTGTCGTATCAAATGATCCTGGCCGTTCAATTGCCGTACATTCAATGCATACAGCTCCAGTTTCCGGTCGGGCTGGTTCTATGGCTTTATATGAATTAGCTGTTTCCGATCCATCGGATCCCGTTCTTGATCCAATGCGGAGACAAGGTATGTTCGTTATACCTTTCATGACTCGTTTGGGAATAACAAAGTCTCGGGGGGGCTGGAGTATTACTGGAGAAACTGTAACTAATGCGGGTATTTGGAGTTACGAAGGCGTGGCTGCAGTGCATATCGTATCATCCGGCTTGTTATTTTCGGCGGCTATCCGGCATCGGGTCTATCGGGATTCGGAGTTGTTCCGTGATGAACGTACGGGGAAACCTTCTTCAGATTTGCCTAAGATCTCTGGAATTCATTTATTTCTCTCAGGAGTCCCTCGTTTCGGATTTGGAGCATTCCATGTAACAGGTTTATTCGGTCCCGGAATATGGGTATCTGATCCTTATGGATTGACTGGAAAAGTACAACCTGTGGCTCCAGCTTGGGGAGCTGAGGGTTTCGATCCTTTCGTTCCAGGGGGAATAGCTTCTCACCATATCGCAGCAGGTATTCCAGGTATATTAGCAGGTTTATCCCACCCCAGTGTCCGTCCCCCCCAACGATCATACAAGGGATTACGTATGGGGAATGTTGAAACTGTTTCATCCAGTAGTATTGCTGCTGTATTTCTCGCCGCTTTCGTCGTTGCCGGAACTATGTGGTATGGTTCCGCAGCAACTCCAGTAGAATTGTTTGGTCCTACTCGTTATCAATGGGATCAAGGATTTTCCCAACAAGAAATAGATCGAAGAATTCGTTCCAGCGAAGCTGAAAAACTTAATTCATCAGAAGCTTGGTCCAAAATTCCTGAGAAATTAGCTCTTTATGATCATATCGGTAATAACCCAGCTAAGGGGGGATTATTTAGAGCAGGTGCGACGGATAATGGAGACGGAATAGCTGTCGGTCGGTTAGGTCATGCTGTCTTCAGAGATAAAGAGGGACATGAGCTCTTTGTACGTCGTATGCCTACTCCTTCTGAAACTCTTCCAGTAGTTTCGGTAGATGAAGAAGGAATTGTTAGAGCCGATGTTCCATCCAGAAGAGCGGAATCAAAATATAGTGTTGAACAAGTAGGTGTAACTGTTGAATTTTATGGCGGTGAACCGGATGGAGTGAGTTTTAGTGATCCAGCTACGGTGAAAAAGTATGCCAGACGTGCTCAATTAGGTGAAATTTCTGAATCCGATCGCGCTACTTTAAAATCAGATGGCGTTTCTCGTAGTAGTCCGAGAGGTTGGTTCACTTCTGGTCATGCCACATTTGCTCTTCCCTTCTCTTTTGGACATATTCGGCATGGTGCTAGAACTTCGTTTAGAGATGTATTTGCTGGTATTGATCCTGATTTAGATGCTCAAGTTGAATTCGGGGCATTCCAAAAACTAGGAGATCCGACTACTAAGAGACAAGTAGTTTAAAAATCATTGGAAAGAATTACCTATTTCTTGGAATGAAAAATAATATATATATACATCATAGAATTCTTAATTGAATCTATCTTTCGATTAGTACGAAAGCTATCTCCATACTTTTCCCTTACAATTAAATCTATGGAAGCATTGGTTCATACATTTTCGTTGGTAGGTACTTTAGGAATAATTTTTTTTGCTATTTCTCTCCGAGAACCACCTAAAGTTCCGAGCAAAGGAAAAAAATAATTCTTATTTCGTAAAGTTTCTAGTTCTTATCGACTCGATAAGTCTCATTCCGTTCATTTCTCAATAAGAATTGAATGACCTTCCCCGAAAATTAAGGGAAGGTCATTGACGAAACTAGTCCTCATGCTCTTCAAAAGGATCTCTAAGTTCTTTAGAGGGTTGCCCGAAGGCTGTATGGGGGGCATAGCCGGTGAAGCTCACAAGTAAACGAGATATGGAGATAGCGACTAAGGTTGCAGTTTCCATCGTTAGGTAATCCCAAAATAATGGTTTGTTTCCGATATAATAGTACACAAAGTTAACGAATCTCAACTAATGCAATAAGTTCCACGGCTACACAGATTATTGATGATGCTCCTAAAACCAGGGGAAAACGAAGTGGTATAGGAGATATTTTGAAACCACTTAATTCGGAATATGGTAAAGTGGCCCCTGGATGGGGAACAACTCCTCTGATGGGTATTGTAGTAGCACTATCTGCAGTTTTTCTAGTTATTATTCCGGAACCTTATAATTCTTCTGTTTTACTAGACGGAGTTCCTGTAAGTTGGTAATTAATCTAATTGGTTCGATAAAAAAGAGGGTACCTCTTTTCTATTGAACCAGTTCGATAGATAAAAAATAGATCAAATTTTTTTCATTTACTCGATTTTATGGTAGTTTAATCGTGCGATCAATCAAATAAAGGATCTTCGGAATACGGGTGTGCGACTCGCTTAAATGAATCCAATTTGATAATACAAAAAAAATTGTTAATCTTTTTATAAGATTATTTCACCTCGCTTGGTGTTAATGAAGTAGTTGGCATTTAAAGCGCAAGACATCATTAAGATATTAGAAAAAATATCATAAAAAATATCTTTCATAAAATTTAAACTATGGTTAATTCGTCTAAATCTACTATTCAGATTTCGTTACCAACTAGCTAGAAGAAAAAAAAATATAAAGATTTTATTTTTTTTTTATCCTCCTTCGCTGTCCAATGGAAAGATTGATTCTTCCTATTATTGTAATATTCCGTCGGAGCAGTGATAATAAAAAGGTTCTTACCCATTGTACCTCTCTCCTCAGTCACCGGAGTATAGTAGAAATCTAAGGTTTAATTATCTTTATCAAGGTTTGAACGAGATAATCCCTTTCAATATTGGGGAAAGAAATAGAAATTGAATAGATTAGATAGGGTGAAAGATCACTCAAAAAAGCAACCGATGAGAAAAGATAGATAAGCCAACTCGAGATTGAGACAGTAAAAGAATAAAAAAGAAAATATTTTTGCTTAAGCCGTATGAGGGGGAAATTATCATGTACGGTTCTCGGAGGGGGAATACATAAAGGTTTACCTATCCCAATAAAGTATACGATTGGTCCGAGGAGCGTCTCGAAATCCAGGCGATTGCAGATGATATTACTAGTAAATATGTCCCGCCTCATGTCAATATATCTCATTGTTCGGGGGGAATTACTTCGACTTGTTTCTCGGTACAGGTAGCCACCGGTTCTGCTACGACTCTCTACCATCGTCCGACCGTAACAGAAGCTTTTGCCCCTGTCCAATATATAATGACTGAAGTCAATTTTGGTTGGCTAATTCGATCAGTTCATCGATGGTCGGCGAGTATGATGGTTTCAATGACGATTCCGCACGTATCTCGCGTTTATCCTACAGGAGGTTTTAAGAAACCTCGTGAATTAACTTGGGTTACTGGTGCAATTCCAGCTGTATTAACAGTTTCTCCTGGTGTAACTGGTTATTCTTTGCCTCGGGATCAAATTGGTCACTGGGCTGTCAAGATCGTAACTGGTGTACCCGAAGCTATTCCCGTTACAGGATCTCCCTCGGTAGAGTTATTACGCGGAAGTGTTAGTGTAGGTCAATCTACATCGACTCGTTTTTACAGTTTACACACTTTTGTATCACCTCCTCCTACTGCTGTTTCTACGTCAATGCATTTTCCAATGATTCGTAAACAAGGTATCTCAGGTCCTTCACAAATTCTTACATTATAGTAAGTAATCAAAATTTTTAATATTCCTTCAATTCCTATAAAATGATTCTATCGCCACAGATGTTTCTTATCACGAGTTTCTGTCACTCGAGATATTGAATAATATTCCATGGATTTTTCTATCTCAGAGTATGCTTTCTTTTAACAAATACTTCAAGATATATATATATTTTTTTTTGAGAGAGAATGGATTATGGGAGTGTGTGACTCGAATTATTCATTAGACTACGTAGATATTTCGTTCAATCTGCCACATTAATATTAGAGACATAATGTGTTTCTGTCCCAATTTCCTCGTTTAGAAATAGGGGGATAAAAACTTGGGTAAAAATAAGTATTGTTTTAAGAAGAAAGATTTTTCTACGATCAATTTCAAAAATAAAATAGGCTTCGTAAAATCCATGAAAATTCAATATAAATAAATATATATATTTATATATTGTGATAAAAGGAAGCGCATTCATTTCCTTTGGGTTTCCGACTGGAATAAACGTCATCGGAGTGAAAGAAAGGTCTAATGAGAAGAAAAAGCCAATGTATTAACAAGTTAATACCTAGTATATTTCCGAGATTCGGAGTGCTGAGAAAAAAGCGACTTACGAGGAATGAGACTGTCCAAAAAGCGTATTTATTAATTATGATAAGCGTATTTATTAATTATGATGAGAAATTCACGAGCTTACTTGGATCACGAGCCTTTAACTAAAATAAAACTTATTTTCTTATTTCATACATTCTTTAGATAAAATTAAGAAGAATTACATCAAACCTTTTTTTTTCTCAATTTATATTATTCAGGAGATGGAGATATGGTCAAAGAGAAAAAATATATGTATAGTGATTGCTTGAGTCGGATGAAGAGGAAAAATTCATGTCCGATTCTTTTGGGGGACTTTTTTTTCTTTCTCTTTCTATAAATTAACCTATCCCAATAACAAAAAAACCTGATTCAAGTGATCCTGTATCGAGGGCTAAATTAGCTAAAGGTATGGGACATAATTATTATGGGGAACCCGCTTGGCCTAACGATCTTTCGTATATTTCTCCAGTAGTGATTCCAGGTACTATTGCATGTACTGTAGGTCTAGCAGTTCTAGAACCGTCCATGATTGGTGAACCGGCAAATCCATTTGCAACTCCTCCGGAAATATTACCCGAATGGTATTTCTCTCCTGTGTCTCAAATACTTCGTACAGTCCCTAATAAATTACTAGGTGTTCCTTTAATGGCTGCAGTACCTGCGGGATTATTGACAATACCTTTTCCGGAAAATGTGAATAAATTTCAGAATCCTTTTCGTCGTCCAGTAGCTACAACAGTTTTTCCAATCGGTACCGCAGTAGCTCCTCGGTTGGGTATTGGGGCTGCTTTACCTATCGATAAATCTTTAACTCTAGGGCTTTTTCGAGACAAGTATTTAGTGGACTGCCACCTCTCCTTCCTCAAAAAATTTTATTTCTAATTCCTCCTACAATTAGTTAGTATCTAGGGGGTATTTGCTACGAAACAAATACTCCCTAGATATTCAATCTCTCGATTCTTCATTCAAAATAAAAGGCTTTTTCAAAATTGAAGTGAGTTTTTCTAAATTGAAATGAATTGAATTATCTAATCATTCAAGTATATTTCTGTATGAATGGTGAGATAATTTGGATACCAATTTGATTAATTTATTTTCTTGAATCGAAAGAGTGGAATAAGAAGGATCTAAGGAAGAAATAGGAAACGCATTTTTTTGATGGAAGTGGAGCTTGTTTTTTGGTAGATTTATCGAAAAACGTTTTTGTGAAGCTTCCAATACCTGTTCCACGGATTTCTTTCCAAAGTTTTTTATTTTCATTAAATCATCTTGACTATAATTTAAAGGATCTGATATTGTATGTGCATTAACTCTTTTGGGACAGTTATAAGCTCTAGCGGGTAACTCCAATTGGTCAATGAATATATGTTTAAAAGTAACTCCTTTTGTCATTTCGTCTATATCGGCTGATAAGGAGGGAGAGGAGAAGTAAGACATATTAGATTCATATGTATTTTTCAATCCATAAATGAATTCTTTCTTTTCTGCATGTAAAAAAGGAATGAATAAATTTATTAAACTTCGAGAAGCTTCATAAAGTGCTTCTTTGGGAGTCACACTTCCATTAGTCCATATTTCAAGAAAAAGTATTTCTTGTGTCTCGTTTCCGTTTTCGAAAGAATGAACACTATAATTCGCGTTTCGAATAGGCATAAACACGGCATCTGCAGGAGAATTTCCATCTGCGGATTTTATTGGATCCTCTATACGGTATCCAAAATCTTTCTCAATCTTCAATTCAATATCCGAATGAATTGCTTTAGTAACGGTGGCTGTATATTGTGTAGTATCAATTATTTTGACGGAAGGCGGTGATATGATGTCTTGAGCAGTTACCTTTTTAGGTCCAAGAATAGATATAAACGCTTTTTGTGTTTCATAAGAATCGCTTCTAAGTACAATTTCTCCTGAGTTAATTGAAACGTCATGTACCGATTCTTGAATGCCTAATATTGTAGAATATTCATGTGTCACTCTCTTGGATTCTGCACATGTGATACACGTTCCTTCCACCTCTCCAAGTGAGGCTCTGCGCATAGCAATTCCGACTGTACTGGCTTGACCGCTTCTAAATGGAGGTATGGCGAATCGACTATAATGAAGACGCGCACTATCTACTCTAGATTCCACGCACCTCCACTGTAGTACCTGAGCGGAGATCGGTATCTCATCTCGAATCATATTAAGATCTCTCTGGAATATATTTTATTCTTATACACGTCTTTTCTTGGGAGGTCTACATCCATTATGTGGCATAGGAGTTACGTCACGTACGAAATTTAAAACTACACCACTTCTACGAATAGCTCGTAACGCTGTATCTCTTCCTGGACCAGGACCACTTATCATAACTTCTGCCTGTTTCATACCTTGATCGATCAACATACGAATAGCATTTTCCGCTGCAGTTTGAGCAGCAAAAGGCGTACCTTTCTTCGTACCTTTGAAACCACAAGCACCTGCAGGAGACCAAGAAACGGCTTGTCCTCGGACATCCGTAACAGTAACGATTGTATTATTAGAACTTGCTTGAATATGAATAACTCCTTTAGGTATTCTGCGTTTACCTCTACGTAAACTAATTTTTTTTATAGATTTTGCCATAATTATTTTGTATATAAATTAGAAAATTTGAAATATATAGAAAATTTTTTAGGATTTTTGCTAAATCAATTCGAATTTTTAGCGAGAACCCAAAAAAAAATTATCCTTGTCTTTGTTTATGTTTTGGATTGGAACGAACCACCATAACTCGTCTTCGTCTACGAATTAGTCGACAATTCTCACGAATTTTACGAACAGAAGCACGAATTTTCATTTTTGTATTCCTTACTTTGATACAATCAATAAATTGAAAAATGTAGAGTTCTTTTCTTGTACCAATTTTTTAATCTATTCTATTTCTTATTGTTACTATTACCAATACTTCAACTCCGCCTGAATCTAGAATATTTTCTCTCTTAACCATTTGAAGATTTGGTGCGAAGTCGATAAGTTATACGCCCCTTAGTTGAATCATAAGGACTCAATTCTACTTTCACTCTATCTCCCGGTAATATTCTTATATAATTACGTCTTATCTTCCCTGAAATATGAGTTGGAACTTCACATCCATTATCTAAACAAACCCGAAACGTGGCATTAGGAGGTGATTCAGTAACTACACCTTCCATATCAATCAAATTCTGTTTCTTCATTAGGGGGAGAATCTCCTTTTTGATTAACTAACGTCGATAAATATAGTACTAGCTAGCTTCTTTCATTTACAAAGATTCCCCTATGCGAAATTATTCAAACGAGATGTAAATAAATTACCATACGTAACGTAATATTTCTCCTCCGATTCGTTTTTGTCGCGCTTCCCGATCCGTCATAATTCCCTGAGAAGTGGAAAGAATTACAATCCCCATTCCACCTAAAACTCTAGGAATTTCTTGGTGATTGGAATACATTCTTAAACCGGGTTTACTAACACGCCGTAAAGTTGTTATATACGGTTTTTCTTTCCTTCCTCGATATTTTAAAGTGAAAACTAAAAAATAGTTTTTATTTTCTTGATGCTCTCTGAAATTTTCTATAAAACCTTCTTGTAAAAGAATTTTTCCGATGTTCCTAGTAATATTAGTAGCAGGTACTTGAACCGTTTTCGTTTTCCCCAAGTTCGCATTTCTTATAGATGTAATCATATTAGCAATGGTATCGTTACCCATGAAAACTCCTTCTCACTATTAATACAAATAAGTTTTTTAATTATGTTGAAAATAAATCCTGAAATAGATATTTATTTGAAATTTATAGAAAATGGTTCCATGACTTTGGAGTAGAGATGGCTAGGAAGTGGGAGAGAGGGAAGGAAGAAGAAAATGGAGGAATGGGAGAGATGGGATAGAAATAGGTTAAAAAAGGTTCAAAAACAAAAAGATTTTTTTTAAGTAATTTTTGTTTCTTGTTCAGAAATGAAATCGACAATAATTGAATTATCCATTTGATGTACAAATTTATACAATGTTTTTTCCTCTCTCCAGTTCCGATTCATTTAACTCCCAACTCGAAATACTATATCTTATAAATACATAAATTAAATTAATCGTTTTTTGTAATACCTCGGGGGCTAATGGGACTATTTTAGTGAAGTTAGATTCTCGTAATTCTCGAGCAACTGGACCGAAAACACGAGTCCCTTTAGGATTTCCTTCTTGATTAGTGGCAACAGCAGCATTATCATCAAATTGTATGATGGTTCCATTGTTACGTTTGAGTTCCTTACAGGTACGTACAATCACAGCTCTAACTATTTCTGATTTTTTAAGAGGCATATTCGGTACCGCTTCTTTAACCACGGCAATAATTATATCACCGATATGTGCATATTTACGATTACTAGCTCCTAATACTCGAATACACATTAGTTTCCGAGCTCCACTATTGTCCGCTACATTTGGATAAGTTTGAGGTTGAATCGTTTTTCTCTTTCTCGGAAAGTGAAAATCCCCCCTAAGAGGTAAGAAATGAATTCTCTCCTTCGGGGGGCGTGAATTTAATATTACTAAATCTATTTATATAATGATTTCTTCTCCACCTCTACTTCGGAAAGTGAAGAAGAAAAAAAATAGTTATATAGAGGTTTCTGGATTTGTTTTTTGTATAGTTGTAGCGGTAATAAATTGGGTACGTATAGGCATTTTGTATGCAGCTATTCTCATAGCTGCTCCAGCAACAGTTTCTGATACTCCACCTATTTCATAAAGTATTCCACCTGGTTTGACAATAGATACCCAATATTCTGGAGATCCTTTCCCCGAACCCATACGTGTTTCTGCGGGTCGCATAGTTATAGGTTTGTCGGGAAATATGCGTATCCATATCTTTCCACCACGACGAGCATAACGAGTAATTGCTCGTCGTCCCGCTTCTATTTGTCTAGAAGTGATCCAAGCAGGCTCAAGTGCTTGAAGGGCAGATTTACCAAAACAAATACGATTGCCTCGAGTAGATATCCCCTTCATTCTCCCTCTATGTTGTTTACGAAATCTCGTTCTTTTAGGGTTATAGTCGATCTATTATTCCATCTCTACTTCAAAATCGGACGTGAAAGTTTTCTCTCATCCGGCTCCTCGTGAATAAAAATCTTGTAAAATTTTTAATTTTACAGAAATATAAAATATATAATAAAGAAAGTTATATAATTTGTCCCACTTTCGATGTAGAAAAAAACAGATGAATAAAAAGAAATAGTGTCGGTAAGACAGCAGATTTTTCTATCTAATGGAATTTTGTAATAATTGAAAGTTTCACGGGCGAATATTAACTCAAACTCATTAAAATTTTGTTTATTTGAAATTAAAAAGAGGTTATTTATAGTTGTTGCTTATAGCTCCTTTATTGGTTACTACTATAGAATCGGTTTATTTCGCCATCCCGTCCGATAAATGAATAAAATTTGACACAAATTTTATTCACTCATAGGTTCCATCGTTCCCATAACTTCCAAGTTTACGTTTAGGTTCCTTTTGTACGATGGAGCTTCGTCCCTGCCGTTACATAGTCGATTCCCTTAGTGTTTCTCGAGGTAAAGCTCTTATTTTATCTTGTTCCAATAAATTAAGAATCAATTTTTGTTACAAATAAGATTCGTTTTATGCCTTATTACACCGTTTTTCGAAAGTTCTTGAAAGGTTTTTTTTAACCATACGTTTGAAAAAAATACGTAATAATTTATATATATATATTTTTTTTTTATTAATACTATGGAATACTTCTTCGCTTCATAAATCAATCTTTTTGTTTTTATGGAAAAAGCTTTTAAACGAATATAACTATGATTTTTTTAGTTCGCTTATTGGATTGTTTCAATACGAAGCAATGAGTTATTTTCTGGTATAGACTAGAATTAATTGTGTTTCTCAGTTCTTCCGAACCTGAAAAAAAAGAAATAATAATTCGAACGAGTCGCGCACTAAGCATAGCAACTTCTTTAAAATGGTTAATAAGATCTTATTACATAAGTAAATTTTTGAAATAATATATTTTTTTTTTAGATTTGATGTAAAAGTAAAAAAAGTTAATTTGAAGAGATCAACTATTTTTCATCCTGAAATATCCAAATTTTTATTCCTAATACTCCATAAATAGTTTGAGCTGGATAGTAACAATAATCAATTTTAGCTCGAAGAGTTTGTAGAGGAACTCTACCTTCTCTAGCCCATTCTATACGAGCAATTTCAGCTCCATTAAGACGTCCCGCTATTTGTATCTTAATACCTCTTATACTCGTTTTTCCGGCTAATTCAATAGCTTTTTTCATGGTTCTTCTAAAAGCAACTCTGCTTTCTAGCTGTGAAGCAATATATTCCGCAAGGATTTTCGGCTCTCCATAGGGTTTCGTTACTTCCGTCAAAGTCATGCGAAGTTTCCGATCCCCAGGATTTAAAATATTCTGTACGTCTATTTTTAATTGTTCAATTCCTCGGCCACGACTTTCCACTAACAACGCAGGAAATCCCGTATGTATTTCGACTTGAATCAAATCTGTTTTTCTCTTTATCTCAACACGTGCAATTCCCCCATAATTCGAGGAACTCCTTATATGTTTGCGTACATAACTCTCAATACAATTACGCATTTTTTGATCTTCCTGAAGAAGTTTGGAATGATTTTTTGGTTGTGCGAACCGATAAGAACGATGATTTTGGGTCACACCAAGTCGAAAACCAAGTGGGTTAATTTTTTGTCCCATGCATCTCTTCCCTCTTCGATGATATTAGCATAAAAACTTCTCCAATCTCTTTTTATTTAGATTTATTTTTTACTACAATAGTTATATGACAAGTAGGTTTATGTATGGGATAACCGCGTCCCTGAGCTCTGGGTTGAAATCTTTTCAAAACAGTACCTTCATCTACTTTGGCTTCACCTACAATTAAATCAGTTTTACTTAAGTTAAAATTATGACTTGCATTTGCTGCTGCGGGAGAAATTAATTGTAGTATGGGGTAGCATGCTCGATAAGGCATGAATTCCGGTATCGTAAGTGCTTGTTCATATGAACGACCACGAATCTGATTAACTACTCTCCGTGCTTTATGAGCAGACATACGTATATGTCTAGCTAAAGCTCGGACCTCTGGATCTGAGTCATTAGTTTTCATCAAACGTTACCTCCTAATTAACGACGAGATTTTCTATCGCTTTTTGCATGTCCTCGAAAAGTTCGAGTAGGTGCAAATTCCCCCAGTTTGTGACCCACCATGCGATCCGTTACATAAATAGGTAAATGTTCCTGTCCATTATGAACAGCAATGGTATGACCAATCGTTGTGGGTACGATAGTAGAGGCGCGAGACCAAGTCACTATTATTTTTTTTTCTTCTTTCACGTTAAGACCCTCAATTTTTTTCAGTGAGTGATCAGCTACGAAAGGGCCTTTCTTTAGTGAACGTGTCATTGCCAACTACCCTCCGTTTTTCTTCTTTCTTTTTTCTCTTCGCCTAAGTTCATTCCTTAGCTTTTTCTACGGCGACGCAGAATCAAATTATTACTATATTTATTATTTCTTCGAGTCCTTTTTCCAAGTGCAGTATGGCCCCAAGGAGTTAATGGTTTCTTCCTACCAATCGGGGCTCGGCCTTCACCACCTCCATGAGGATGATCTACAGGATTCATAACAACTCCCCTTACCCTGGGGCGTCTACCCAGCCAACGTTTAGATCCAGCTTTACCCGTGGTCCGATTATTAGCATCAACATTACCCACTTGACCGATCGTAGCTAAACAAAATTGAGATATTAAACGAACTTCTCCGGGAGGTAATCTTAATGTAGCTAATCGACCTTCTTTCGCAACGGGTTTGGCTACAGCGCCCGCAGCTCTCGCTAATTGTCCACCTTTACCAGGTGTTATTTCTACGTTATGCGTGGCGGTGCCTAGAGGCATATTGGTTGAAGTAGACTATTATTATTGATATTGATTGATCGATATAAGTAAAAGTCCCTTCCCAAACTGTACGAGCCTTTCTCAAGGCATACAGCTTTCTAGACGTATTTATTATAGTTTATATATATATATAACTATTTTTTTTTTACGAATAAGAAAGAAAACATAAATTTTCAAATTCTTTTTCATTATTTACATCCTAGTTATTCTTTCATCACCTGGCTTATCTCTTCCATACAGCTCCGGAATGAATGACTTTACCAATTCACGCTAACATCTCTTCTATGTCTTGTAATAACTTAGGAGGCATATTTCACATCATTCTCTCTCTTTATATATATATCTATATATATATATAGATAAATAAAAGAATATTTCACTATCTAGCTTCGAATTTGCCTTTGACCATCAAATCGAATGTGAGTAACTCGTTTTTTGTTGTTAACTATATGTTCAAAAACAAGGGTTGCCTATATCCGTTTTTCGTTTATGCTTAAGACGAAATAGAGTCTTCTCCATATTATGGTATCTCTGAAGTTTATAATATATTTTTTAGTACGAAACTTTATCACATGCTATTTTTATCCTCCCCAGTTTCCCTCCGAGGCTCATCCCGATAGATATATCTATTGCCGGATCAGTGATAGATTTATGGGTTTTGCTGTGAGCCCAATCGGTTTTTTCCGATCACGTGAATCCATAATTCGAACCGCACTCAAAGGTAGGGCATTTCCCACTAATATGGGGGCTTCCGCACCCGAAACGATAGTGTCTCCGATTCCTATTCCCCGGGGATGTAAAATATATCTCTTTTCACCATCCTCGTAGTGTGCAAGACATATATTTGCATTACGATTAGGATCATATTCCATGGTTATAATTTTTCCAGATATACCTCTTTTGTCTCGTCGAAAATCGATTTGGCGATACAAACGTTTGTGACCCCCTCCTCTATGTCGGCTAGTAATAATTCCTCTGTTATTCCGACCTTTTCTATCGTGTCGGCCAGAGGTTAATTTTTTCTGGGGATCAGATCCAACTATTTCTTCGAATCCCAATACGGAACGATTACGTGTGCCTGGAGTATAAGCTTTGTATAGACGAATGGTCGTAATAATAAGGTATGTATGTATGAAAATGGATAAAAATTGAATTTTTATTTGTTTGAAAATAGTGGAATGGAATAACCGGACCGAAGTGTGATAATCATTCGTTTGTAACGTACCGAATGTCCTATGATTGGACCTATTC